TAGGTAACACTAAGTGGAGGTCCGAACCGACTGATGTTGAAAAATCAACGGATGAGCCGTGATTAGGGGTGAAATGCCAATCGAATCCGGAGCTAGCTGGTTCTCCCCGAAATGCGTTGAGGCGCAGCGGTTAATGCTATAGCTTAGGGGTAAAGCACTGTTTCGGTGCGGGCTGTGAGAACGGTACCAAATCGATGCAAACTAAGAATACTAAGTGAGTAATTAACCAGTGAGACAGTGGGGGATAAGCTCCATTGTCAAAAGGGAAACAGCCCAGACCATCAGCTAAGGCCCCCAAATATATACTAAGTGGCAAAGGAGGTGGGAATGCATAGACAACCAGGAGGTTTGCTTAGAAGCAGCAACCCTTTAAAGAGTGCGTAATAGCTCACTGGTCAAGTGATCCTGCGCCGAAAATGAATGGGACTAAGTATATTGCCGAAGCTATGGGATGTTTACATCGGTAGGGGAGCGTTCTGCATTAGGTTGAAGTGCTAGCGTAAGCGGGCGTGGACAAGGCAGAAGTGAGAATGTCGGCTTGAGTAGCGAAAACATTGGTGAGAATCCAATGCCCCGAAAACCTAAGGGTTCCTTCGGAAGGTTCGTCCACGGAGGGTGAGTCAGGGCCTAAGGCGAGGCTGAAAAGCGTAGTCGATGGACAACAGGTTAATATTCCTGTACTGAGGTATGTTGATACCGGGGGACGGAGAAGGCTAAGTTATCCGGATGTTGGTTACCGGTTTAAGCAACCAATGCCTTGAAAGCTGGTGAAAACAGCTTGAGCAAAGGTGCGAGTACAAAGCACTAAGGTGCTAAAGTAACTGATGTCAAGCTTCCTAGAAAAGCCCGACATATCGTAAACATATTTCACCTGTACCCTAAACCGACACAGGTAGGTAGGTAGAGTATACTAAGGGGCGCGAGATAACTCTCTCTAAGGAACTCGGCAAAATGGCCCCGTAACTTCGGAAGAAGGGGTGCCCTTACAGGGTTGCAACAACCAGACCCAAGCGACTGTTTATCAAAAACACAGGTCTCCGCTAAGTCGTAAGACAATGTATGGGGGCTGACGCCTGCCCAGTGCCGGAAGGTTAAAGAAGTTGGTTAGTCTTTATAGACGAAGCTGATGACTGAAGCCCCGGTGAACGGCGGCCGTAACTATAACGGTCCTAAGGTAGCGAAATTCCTTGTCGGGTAAGTTCCGACCCGCACGAAAGGCGTAACGATTTGGGTACTGTCTCGGAGAGAGACTCGGCGAAATAGACTTGTCTGTGAAGATGCGGACTACCTGCACCTGGACAGAAAGACCCTATGAAGCTTTACTGTAGCCTGGAATTGGATTTGGGCTCTTCTTGCGCAGTATAGGTGGGAGGCACAGAACATAGATTTGCGGATCTTTGGGAGCCATCAGTGAGATACCACTCTAGGAAAGCTAAAATTCTAACCTTGAGCCGTTATCCGGCCAAGGAACAGTTTCAGGTGGGCAGTTTGACTGGGGCGGTCGCCTCCTAAAAGGTAACGGAGGCGCGCAAAGGTTTCCTCAGGCTGGTCGGAAATCAGTCGAAGAGTGTAAAGGCATAAGGAAGCTTGACTGCAAGACTTACAAGTCGAGCAGAGACGAAAGTCGGCCTTAGTGATCCGACAGTGCCGAGTGGAAGGGCTGTCGCTCAACGGATAAAAGTTACTCTAGGGATAACAGGCTGATCTCCCCCAAGAGTTCACATCGACGGGGAGGTTTGGCACCTCGATGTCGGCTCATCGCATCCTGGGGCGGTAGTACGTCCCAAGGGTTGGGCTGTTCGCCCATGAAAGCGGTACGCGAGCTGGGTTCAGAACGTCGTGAGACAGTTCGGTCCATATCCGGTGCAGGCGTTAGAGTATTGAGAGGAGCTCTCCTTAGTACGAGAGGACCGGGAGAGACGCACCGCTGGTGTACCAGTTATCGTGCCAACGGTAAACGCTGGGTAGCCAAGTGCGGCAAGGATAACCGCTGAAAGCATCTAAGCGGGAAGCCAACCTCAAGATGAGTACTCTCACCGTTTTAAACGGTTAAGGTCACGGCAAGACTAGCCGTTTGATAGGCGTTAAGTGTAAGTGCAGTAATGTATTTAGCTGAGACGTACTAATAGACCGAAGGCTTAATCTATAACACTAATAAAAAAATAGAATAGTTTTCAGCCTTGATACTTATAGCACAGTGGACCCACACCGAACCATTCCGAACTCGGTTGTTAAACGCTGTAGCGGCAATGATACTGAAGAGGAAGCTCTTTGGGAAAGTAGCTCAGTAACAGGGTTATATGATAAAGTTTTAGCCAGTAGAGATTAGAATAACCACTGACTACCGGCTAGTTACATTTTATAATGTACTTAATACTACTTCTTTATGATTTTCTATTTGTTTACTGGTCAGGTGTCTAATAATGTTGTCATCAAATCTTATGTTTTTTGCTAATTTCTGTACCAGCTTTCCGTTGCCTTCGAAATTCATTTGTATATAAATAGCATCGCGATATTTCGCAATTTCATAACTTAAGTGTCTTCTTCCTTGATGTTGCATGAAAATATTCTTACCACCACATTGCTTAACTAGACTGTGGTATTGTTTTATTAGTTTTAATATTTCGTCTTCTCGTACGTCTGGCTTAACCATATAGATCACTTCATATTTGTTAAAAGACATAGTTTTATTTTTTTTGTTATTGATTTATTTATGCGAAAGTATGTTAGCTTCGATTATCGATTTGTATTTTTACTGCTTGTGAAATAACAGGTATTTTTGCATACCTTCCTTCGATAGATTTTATCACAGAATAAAAAATAGTTAGTAAGACAAACCAAAAAAGTGTATTACATAACATAAGACCATATAAACTCATGCGGAATTCAATTGGTAAAGCACGGAATGTTGCTCCTAGTAAAGAGTTAATTAGAAAAAGCAGGATTGCTTGTATAACATTAAATCGCATAAATGGCCGATTTCTAATAGGGCTTTTGGCACGCACAAATAAATAGTATAGTATAAAAAAGATTAAGAAGGCCCAGGTAGGATTTGTAACGTATACAATCACAAAAGGCATTAAAGTTTGTTTATACAAGCTCATCAGACTAAAAGGATAGTCAGGCAAAATTTGCTGCCCAAAATTTTGCAAGCCTTCCAAAAGAGGTAACCAGTAAGGCAGTATTGAACCGCATCGATCAATTATGGACACCGAATCCGGATCTGTGCCTATATTTTGCTTGTCTCTTAGGCTATAATTGAATAGTCTGTACAGACTAATAATAGCGAGACTAATTATAATGGTTATTGAAGTAGCAAGAATGAGGATTAAGAAGCTCTTGAGCATTATTAGATTATTAATAGTTAATAGTATAGTTACTGTACACTGTTAAGTTTGATGTTTTATAAACTATAAAGCTATTGTTTTGAACAGTTATCTACATTTTATGTGTTTATTGTGTACTTTTAAAAGCCTTGATAGGCTACTGAGGTTAATTCTACAATAATAGTGTAATGATTTCTAGAGGATTGTTAGGTTTAGTTGATAAGAAATATGATTTATGAGTATACACATGAATTTAGTCGATAGTTCCAAAGTTAATGATTTTAATAAGAGTGATAAGTTGCTAATAGCTGATCGTTTATTTGGTTCACGATTAATGCTTGGTACAGGTAAATATGAGAATTTGAGGTTAGCTCAAGAGAGCATCAGTGTAAGTCAAGCGTCGATGGTTACGGTTGCTATGAGGCGACTACAAAGTGTTGTGCCGCCTAAAGAGTCTTTGCCTGTTTCAACTATATGGACAGTCTTATCATCTACACGTTCCTGGATATTGCCCAATACGGCCGGCTGCACTACATCTGATGAAGCTATCCGTTTAGCTGCTTTAGGGCGAGAAATGTGTAAACGAATAGGGCAGGAAGATAATTCTTTTGTTAAGTTAGAGGTTATTCCCGACCCTTATAATTTGTTTCCTGACCCTATAGGTACTTTAAAAGCAGCAGAATATTTAATTAGCCGCGATTACGTCGTACTACCTTACATATATCCTGATCCAATTCTAGCCAAACAGTTTGAAGAGCTCGGCTGTGCTAGCGTGATGCCGTTAGGTTCTCCGATTGGATCAGGATTAGGTTTGCAAAACCAAGAAGCTTTAGAAGCTATTATTAATAATGCAAAAATACCTGTTATTGTTGATGCTGGTATTGGTACATCAAGTGATGCTGTGAAGGCTATGGAAATGGGTGCTTCAGCTGTATTAGTTAACTCTGCGGTTGCATATTCAAAATCTCCGCCATTAATGGCCTATGCCATTAAATTAGGTGTACTATCTGGTCGTGCCGCATATTTAGCAAAACGCATGTCCAAGTCGTCATATGCTGTTTCTAGCTCACCATCTACTGGTTTATTAAATTAGAAGGAGTAAAGTATGTATGATTCTGATAATTGATAACTATGATAGTTTCACGTATAACTTAGATCAAGCAATTGGTGATCTTGGGTTTTATACCAAAGTATATCGTAATGATTCGATTACTCTAGAAAAAATAAAGAATTTGAGCCCTGCAGCTATTATTTTATCTCCTGGGCCTGGTAGCCCCGTGGACTCTGGTATTTCTTTGGCTATTATCAAAAATCTGTCTAGTTTTACACCTATTCTAGGCGTTTGTTTAGGCCATCAAGCAATTGCTTACAGTGTAGGTGGTCAGATTGTACATGCACAGAGGCCTATACATGGTAAAACGTCTTGGGTTTACCATAATGGTAAGCATTTATTTAGGGGCCTTGCTAATCCCATGTTAGCGACAAGGTATCACAGTTTATCCATTAAATCGATTAAAGTATCTGAAGACCTCGAGATAAACGCATGGTCAGAGGATGGTACTATTATGGGTTGCAGTTATAGGAAGTATCCGAACGTGCATGGTATTCAGTTTCATCCAGAAAGTCTCTGGACCAAAGAGGGGAAACAAATTTTGTATAACTTTCTGACTATGTATGTTTAGTTTTGTCATTAACTATTAGTTCGCATACCTCCTGTTCAAACTCAAGAGTGCCGCGATTAGTTTTTCCATAAATATGTAAACTTTTGAAATCATGTACGAGCCATATTTGCGAGAATGATATATAGCTAACTATAGTACTAATCATTAGCATTCCGAAGCCTAGGTAAACGATATTGATGCCTTGATCTCCTTTTATTTGTAGACCGGTGCTTGTAATAATACCTAATATTTGGATTTGTATATTGTCTATAATACGAGTATCGTCTACTTCTATATACCCTTCATATGTATTGTTCATATAGTAATCAATAGGCTGATCTAAGCCTGAAATGATTAGTGATATTGCTTGATTTGTGTCATAGGGTAAATAAGCTACCCAATACTTTACGTTATCTTGTTTGACTTCCGTGGTTGGTAGTTGCAAATTGTATTTGTCATTAATGCGAACTCTAATACCATTAATTTTCCAGTCTGTTTGGTATATTGTTAAACCTTCGAATTGTAAGGGTTGATTAACTTTTATGTCAGTATTTACTAGTTGATGTTTCAGATGATCTTCTAGTTGTATCGAGGTATAAAATTGTTTAATAGACCTATTGTTGTAATACTCTATGCGAAAGTCTTTAATGACCCCCGTAATATGTTCAGGCACTCTACTGAACGGACCACTTGAGATAGTGTTATTTAAGTTAAAGGTTTCTCCTACAGGTATCATCTCTTGAATATAAAAAGAGAATAATGTGCTGATACTGAAACCTATAATTAAAATAATCATACTAATATGTACAATAATAGGGCTAAGTCTTCCATAAATACCCTTATATGCATACATCTTATTGTCTTGATAAAATACATAGTACTGTAGTCTTTGTAATCTTAAAAACTTTGTATATAATGTTCCGCATCTAAAATTTTTGTCTAGAAATATTTTATTCGTTTTTTGGCCTTGCGTTTTCATTTTCCATGTTCGTGCATGTCTAAGACTTGGAAGTTGTGTAGATAGAGTACATATTATTAGGCTTATACTAAATAAAGCTATAAGGCCTAGAAAAAAATAATTTGTGTATAGAGTATGCAGTTTAAAGAAAATAATGGTTTTCCAGCTAATGTGCCACATATTATTGTTTATTGACGGGTATTTATCCTGATAATATGCTAGAGGTTTATTTTGTTCTATTATCGTTCCTAGTGCACTTAATAGTCCTATGCTGAGTAATAATGTAATTGAAAAATTTAAGTTACCGAGAAACCTAAATTTTTTCCATGTTATATATCGGTACTCGCCTGTGGTCTTTCTTTTCATGTGTTGAGGTAATTATAAAATATGAAGAATTTGTGTAGACATCAAGAAGCTTCCGTAAGTTATGACTGAACATCCGAGTATCGGGAATATTTTATATGCACGATTACTTATGATACTCAGTTGTGACATTATGTTAGTTGATTTAGTACAAAGTAGAAAAGGAGAGATATATCCAATGCTATATATTAACATTAGCCCTAGTCCCAAAGTGTGATTACTGCTAGAGTTAATATAGGTGATCAGTGTAACAGTGATTGGTGTGCTGCACGATGATGTAGTAATGCCTAAGCTAAGTCCAAATAAGTACGTTGCCAATAAGGATGGTTCTGTGTTCAGTAATAAATCTAGTTTTTTAGAGCCTGGTATTATAGTAGGTATCTTGGATGTATTGAAAAAGCTATAACCCACAGCTATGATAAATATTGGCCATAGAAGCCTGAAATTTTCCAGTATACTACTGTACGACTGCTTAACTATAATACTAGTATAACCTATTGCCATAAAGCTCGTAATTGCACCAGTGCTAACAATTGCTGTGCTCAATGTCTTGTTTGATGTTTTATTAATCCATAGTGTCGCAACAGGCACTGTATACAGTATACAAGGACTAGTGCTTGCTAGAATTCCTCCCATAAATGCTGTAAACACACTTATGGCTGTTACCTGTGATATTTGAGTGTGTAGTATATTGTTGATATGCTGTTCAGCGTTATATATGTTGATGTATATTTGACTTGTAATCATAATATTTATTTGTTTTAATATATAATCTCCCCAGGAAGGATTTGAACCTACGACCAATCGGTTAACAGCCGACCGCTCTACCGCTGAGCTACTGAGGAATGATATCTGTATACTAGTATATTGCGTGTTAAAACACAAGAATTTATATACTTGTTAGCTAGTTATTATTAGCTTGCTTTTACGTCGCCTTCTGTGCTAGTATCATTTCTATAAGTTGTAGCGGACGTGGTGGAATTGGTAGACACGCTAGATTTAGGATCTAGTGAGATAACCTCGTGAGAGTTCGAGTCTCTCCGTCCGCATAGCATGTCTAGTATTGTTAGTCGATAGGCCCGGACAAGTATTGAAAGTATTGTCTAGGTCCATTTTTCCATAACTAGTTTGACTGAGCCATCGTTGTTGATAAGTATTTCTTCGCAGTTTTCAAATCCTGCTTTCTGTCCTTGATCGATAATTAGGTTGCATGCGTATTGTTGAGACACTTTATCCTTCCAGTGCTCTAGAAGCCTTTTATCATACCAGGTATCTGAATCCTTGTGTAGGGTATATGTATTATCAATCCACTTAAATGTAGTGCCTTGTAAATGTTCGTGTCTTACTATAACAACTGATGGTTGAACACCTTTATTGTAACTATCTATTTTGTATTTTACCCCCAGATCTTTCAGTGTCTTTAGTAAAATTGTGGTATCTTTGATCGATGTTTTAATCTTGGTTAGATGTGACATAAATTTCATAAACTCCTTTACGTCTTTCTGTTTATGTATTCTTCTAGTATGTTTTTATCGCTATTACTACTATAGTTTGACTTAAGATATCGAAAAGGTCAATCCCTAATTGCTATTATTAAGCCTTTAGTTAGGTCTTTTATGTACTTACTGAACTGTTTGACTTATATTTAGCTTTTTATCTTGTCTAAATGTAATTATATACTAACAGATGCTAACCGCATCTGGGAAGTATCTAGATTAATCCTAAAACTTAAAAAAAATTATGACTGCTACTTTAGAAAGACGCGAAAGCGCAAGCCTGTGGGAACGTTTCTGTACTTGGATCACTAGCACTGAAAACCGCCTATACATCGGTTGGTTTGGTGTTGTAATGATTCCTACATTATTAACAGCTACATCTGTATTCATCATTGCATTCGTTGCTGCACCACCAGTAGATATTGATGGTATCCGTGAGCCAGTGGCTGGTTCTCTACTATATGGTAACAACATCATCTCTGGTGCTGTTATCCCTAGTTCTGCAGCGATTGGTATCCACTTCTACCCTATTTGGGAAGCAGCTTCTCTAGATGAGTGGCTGTACAACGGTGGACCTTACCAACTAGTTGTTCTTCATTTCTTACTTGGTGTTTCATGCTACATCGGTCGTGAGTGGGAATTAAGCTACCGTCTAGGTATGCGCCCATGGATTTCAGTTGCATTCACTGCACCTGTGGCAGCAGCAGCAGCAGTATTCCTTGTATACCCGATTGGTCAAGGAAGCTTCTCTGATGGAATGCCTTTAGGTATCTCTGGTACGTTCAACTTCATGCTTGTGTTCCAAGCTGAGCATAACATTCTAATGCACCCTTTCCATCAGCTTGGTGTTGCTGGTGTATTTGGTGGTTCACTATTTAGTGCTATGCACGGTTCTCTAGTTACTTCTAGCTTAATTAGAGAAACAACTGAGAACGAATCAGCAAACTATGGTTACAAGTTTGGTCAAGAAGAGGAAACTTATAACATCGTAGCTGCTCATGGTTACTTCGGTCGTTTAATTTTCCAATACGCTAGTTTCAACAACTCGCGTGCTCTACACTTCTTCTTAGGTCTTTGGCCTGTAGTAGGTATCTGGTTCACGGCTATGTCAGTAAGTACTATGGCATTTAACCTGAATGGTTTCAACTTCAACCAATCTGTTGTTGACAGCCAAGGACGTGTAATCAATACTTGGGCTGATATACTGAACAGAGCTAATTTAGGTATGGAAGTTATGCATGAGCGTAACGCTCATAACTTCCCACTAGATTTAGCTTCTGGTGCATCTTGCCCTGTCGCTCTAGTTGCTCCGTCTGTAAACGGATAACTAGTGACATTATAGCTTAAGTCCATAAAAAAGCATTGCCGGTAATCGTACCGGCAATGCTTTTCCTGTTTTAAAAAAAGTATCCACTAATCGATTAGAGAGTAGTATAAATCCACAGGAATTGTGTAGACTGATTGTAGATCCACAAATTCTTTTAAAATTCTTGTAGTACTCTCCTTGATTAACCTAATCTTGTTTATAAACGTATCCTGAAAAAATAGTCCGTTAATATCTCGTTTTTGTATATTCGTGTCGCAAATACCATTATTACTTCGCGTGTCGTAGATACATTGTTCATTTTCAACTGTACTAGTGTTAGTAAATATCTCTACTATGCTTTGTCCTTTGCGCCGTCTAGTAACCTCTACTAATCCCAGTGCAGAAAGCTGTATTATCTCCGGTTTTGCCTCGTCATGCTTCATTGCTTTATAGAAATGTTCTAGTAATAGTAGTTGATCGCGTCGAGATTTCATATCTATAAAGTCTATGATGATGATACCATGAATATTCCTTACTTTTAATTGGTAAGCTATTTCTTTAGCTGCTAGACAGTTAGTCTTCAATAGAGAATCTTGAGACTTACCGTATTGGTTAAAAGAGCCCGAGTTCACATCTATAGTAGTTAGTGCTTCCGAACTTTCTATAAAAATATATATGCCAGATGTAAGTTCTACCCTTGGCTGCAAAATATGAAAAATTAAAGAATTGACCTGAAACGCTTCGAGTATACATTTATTTTCCTTATATAACTTGAAACGTACTTTAGCATTGTATAGACCATAGATATCATCGTGATAACATTCATAAATTTGTTTTAAACTCAATACACAATCAGAAATAATGATCGTGTTACTTCGATCAATGTATTCCCTAATGATTTTATGGACAAGAGATCTGTTGTAGTGTATTAAGTGAGGTGGCTGAATTTTAACGACAGATTTCTCTATGAAATTCCATTGTGATTTGAGTTTTGTTACTTCTTCTATTAATAATTCATCGGATACTCCTGCAGCTGTTGTTTTGAATAGTATCCCCATATTACGTGGTTTGATCAGTATACCCAGAGCCTTTAGAAAATGTCTTTCATTTTCATCATAAATGTTTTGGCCAATGCATATAGTATTATTTAAAGGCATCAGTATTATATATCGCCCAGAAAGATGAATATTTGTGGTTAGCCTTGGGCCTTTAGTTGGAGTTGGCTCTTTAATAATTTGTACAAGCAGTTGTTGCTTAATAGATAAAACCTGATTAATATCTGGATAAGGATTAGTAGAAAGATGGTTGTATAAATACTTAACGTCGTTAACGTGAATAAAACCACTCTTTGCTTCGTGATTGAGTTGAATAAAAGCTGCATTTATGCTTGTAAATATTTTTTGAACAATTCCCAAATAAATATCGTGGAGTTGATATGTATTATTAATTACTATTAGTTCTTGAATTTTACTATCTTGGATAATTGCAGCTATATCGTTTAACTTAGAAATTATGATTTTCTTGACCATTGATAACAAGATAGCTTTTTGCAATATCGTAATATTTACTAATTTGGTATACCGGCAGGTACGGACTTAATCTTATCTTCGAAAAAGATGCCTATTTATGAATTTTAGCGTACATTAATAATTTTTCTATTATGCTTGGTAGTCTGAAAGTACACCATACCATCTATAAGAGTAAACAATGTATCATCTTTTCCTTTCTTTACATTTATACCGGGCCGAACTTTTGTCCCACGTTGTCTTACTAAAATATTCCCTGCTCTGACATATTCACCTCCATATTTTTTGATACCTAATCTTTGTCCCTTCGAGTCCCGTCCATTCTTTGTACTTCCACTTCCTTTTTTATGTGCCATCTTTGAATTTTTACCTTGTTTCTTGTATAGACTCAATTAATATTCTACTTAGCTTCTGACGATGTCCATTTTTTGTGTACATGTTTTTCTTTGGTTTCATTTTGAAAACAGTTACTTTTCTCCCTTGAAAATGTCTCAGTACTTTCGCTTTTGCGTATAAGTTTGTAATATGGGGGTAGCCTATTAGTACTTTCTCTTTGTTCTTTAGAAACAATACTCGTTGAAATTGAATGTAATCTCCTGGTTGAGCACTAATTTTATTTATATCGTAAAATTTTCCCGGAGTTACCCATAATTGTCTACCACTTGCTTCAATAATAGCGTATATCATAATTATTCAGTATTTGAGTGTACTAAAAATAGGTTTATGTTGTTTTTGCCAGTAATAGTATTTACTATAACATGGATATTCTCCATATTTGAGAGAAAGTTAGTTAATTTCTTGCTTTATATCTATAACTAACCGTGCAGGTCTTTTTGCTGGTCAATATTGGATTAGCTCTATATATGTAAGGATTAGTAAGAGTTGTAATTTTTACTCCATGGATGTGTGGATATGTGAAAAAAGATCCTTGAATAATTGTACCATCTGGAAGTAAAAAACTGCGATGTAGTTTTAATAAAGCATATATTGGTCCTGTAGGTATTTGATATTTTTTAGCTTTCAATATCTGAAACCTGCCCTGTTTTTCACTTTCAAACAAAGAGTACATCATACTTGTACAGGCTTTATCTTTAGGATAGTTAATAGACCAGCATAACACCTTATTTTGAATACTAAGTATAGTTCTTGTATGTACGTAAATATTATATTTAAAAGTAGTCTGTGAATACTTTCTTATTAAATTTATATAATTTAATAGTCCTTTTGGACCATAGAGATTAATACTGTTTATCCGTTTATATAAACTTAAGCTAGCCAGTAAGCCAGCAAGTCCTCCTAAGTTATTGATAGATAAATCACTGAAAATGATATGATTTATCTGATGTAACTTTACTTTATGTTTGATAAGTATATGTTGACACCCTTCTGGGCAGTTAAATAGCAATATCTCGCCAGTCTGACTGCATTTGATGAAAAAATTGAAATGATCATAGATCATAATGTTATCGTAGATAGATTTACTACCTTGTTAAGTCCTTTATTTTATATATCTTCTTGGTCTTGTGAAGATTTATCTGTAACATATATAAAGCTTTGATTTTTACCAGTAATTACTGATTTACCTAATGATAAAGCTTTGGAACATTCTATTGTTGCTTTGTGTTTCCATTGAGCTTTTCGTTGTCTAGTTTTTGCTTTCGAGGTGCGTTTCTTAGGTACGGCCATGTTTAAGAAAATTAAGTAGATTGAATGATAGTATTAGTTATACTATCTATCTTACTAAATGAATCATACAAACGTAAAGAGTTTACGTTATTGTTTGATTGTGAATAGGCTTTTGGCTATGAGTTCATGCTACGAAATTGCTGTAAAGCAGCCCTACCAATATTATACAATGCCCATGACCCTGCTGCTAGAACAGGTATAAGTACAATTAAAAGTCTTGTATCCATGTATTTATTTTCCTTGATAGTCAGTTGAAGTGTATATATTGTCATATGATATTTATATTATATGATCATATGAGTTATTCTACTAAATAAATTATGATATATGTTGAATTAAGAATCAATACAGCTTAACAGTGTGTACACACTGCTTAATTCTTACTAACTTATATGAGGCTTAATAAAATTAGATGAGAGATTTACCTTTTACTTTAGATCAACTAAGAATTTTAAAAGCTATCATTAAAGAAGGAAGTTTTAAACGTGCTGCTGATAGCTTGTATGTATCACAGCCAGCTATAAGTTTGCAGATTCAAAACTTAGAAAAACAATTGAATATTCCTATTTTTGAAAGAAGTAATAAGCGGGCAACTTTGACAGAAGCTGGAAGTTTACTCCTTCGTTATGGAGGACGGATACTTGCTTTATGCGAAGAAACTTGTCGCGCTCTAGAAGATTTACAGAATTTACAAGGAGGTACATTAATTGTTGGTGCTAGTCAAACAACTGGCACTTACTTAATGCCTCGTCTTATTGGCTTATTTAGACAACGTTATCCGCAAGTAACGGTCCAGCTGCAGGTGTATTCCACCCGTCTCATTTCTTGGAGTGTAGCTAATGGTCAAGTTGATGTAGCAGTGATCGGAGGTGAAATACCTGCGGAATTACAGGATATTTTACAGGTGACATCTTATGCCGAAGATGAATTAGCATTGATTTTGCCTACTTCTCATGTTTTTTCCCAGGCAAGTAAAATACAAAAAGAAGATTTATATCGCTTACGTTTCATTGCTTTGGATACACAATCTACAATCAGGAAAGTAATAGATAATGTTTTGCATCAATATGATATAGATAGTAGTCGCTTCAAGATCGAAATGGAGTTAAATTCCATTGAAGCTATTAAAAATGCGGTACAATCTGGGTTAGGTGCTGCATTTGTATCAGTATCAGCAATAGCGAAGGAATTAGAGTTAGGAATCTTACATTGGGCTAAGATAGAAAATGTAACTATTAAACGTATGTTATCAATTATAGTTAATCCTAATCGTTACAAGTCAAAAGCTGCAGATACATTTAGTAAGGAAATATTGACTTTATTTGTCAATCCTCCTCATGAACAGTGAATAAAGATTTGATAACTGTATAGAATTAATAATCACTTTCTAAGGGGTTGCTTATATAAGCAGATGGTACTTCAAAACAACCGGTCAAAATAAACCCAAAACGAAGTTTAAGCCATTTTATAAATTTAGGATTGCATGATAAAATCGCTGCTGAAGGTTTAATTATCTGTCTCTTAAGATCGGCCATGTCTGGTGAATGTATGAATGACGGATTAATAACTAGCCAAAAATCAATTACCTTTTCCATTTGTTTGTAATGATTTATTCTTTCTCTTAGTACTTCTTCTAGTGGTTCTTCATATAACAGAAAATCTTGGCTTGCAATTGCAAAGTAGTAAGTGGTCATAATCCTAAAATTTAAAGGTGTTTCAAGTGTTTTTTATGGAAAATATTTAAAGCCTATCATTGATTAATAATAGCAAATTTAGTGTTTATATAATTCCTTATATTATCTATGGATTTACAGGAATACCTTTATAATATACCATATTAATTTTAAGAGTTGTAACTAATCTATGATAACATATTGGCCCAAAAAACCGGGTACTGAACTAAACAGCCATGTTGCAAGTCTTTTTAAGAAAGTATACATAAAATTGAATTTTAATCTCTACAATAAGACCTCTCAAATATTGTCCATAGATATACTGGATGCATGTATAAAGCAAGAGCTATTCAAGATTGTACTACTAGAGTTGGAAATATTGATTTTAGACATTATTGAATTAGATATAAATGTTTCCGATATACATTTGCTTAATAAGAGGATGCTCATAGATCTTGTAAGCAAGTCTATGTATAATTTTGTACAAGTTTGTAATACAGATACAGCCCTAAGCAAAAATTTATATTTTTCCAGTTCATCGATTCTCTGCAGGCGTATATCTATGGAACATAAACTCTTATTAAATAATCTTGTGGTATACTTAGTGTTTGGAACGTCCGGTAGTTCTATGAATGCGTATCTATTCCCACTTGACAAAACTCCCGTTCAACATGTAGAAATTCTTTTAGATAATCTTGTAATTCAATTGGCGGATTTAATATTTTTTAAACTGGTCAATTCAGAAGTCGGGATAGCAGATCTTTTTAAGTTCTTGAAGGTAAATAGAATGTGTCGAAATACCTATGTCTCAGCCAGGTCTATAGCAACTTTTAAAAACAATTTGTTGTGGAATAATCATATTTCTTATTATATTCAACAGCCTCGTATTATATACAATAATCGCTATCAAGTTTGGATTTTTAGTACAAAAGGTCTTCACTGTCAATACATTTATGCGTATCGTGAAGACGAGTTAGTAATGTTATCTAAAATCCAAACATTAGTCATTATTCTTTTGGAGATACAAGACTTCGTGTTACCGAAGTTCCAGGCATTGGTACTATCTGTTGGTCGATTGTGGATTTATGGATTTCGTTACTTAATCACTAATAGTTTCAAGATGGTAGTTAAAAGTATCGCTATACTGACACGCGTTAGATAATTTAACTATGCTTAATATGTAGTAAAGAAGTAAATACAGAATTTTTATTAAAATAGAAAATTATGCATACAGAAGATACAGCTAGCCTTAATGAGAAACGTGCAAACTTGACGCAAGTGATGATTTTAAATACAGAGTATAACAATAGTTTAGGATCAGATTTGGTTTATGATATGTACAGTCAAGGTGAGACAGGACATGAATGTTTGTTGTCTTTGATTATTGATAGGTATCAAACTTCTAATACACAGATTCATGTTCTTGATGGTCTCATTTTTGAGTTAATTTCTAATTCCCAATATTCGAGAATCAGAAAGGTAGTTGATAGCCGCTTACCCTATGGAGTGGTACCTCTTTGTTCCGACGTAGATATTGATTACTTGCCCTTGCAGCGCTTGCTAGTAGATAAGAGCTTTCAACAAGCTGATTCTTTGACCCAGTCAATTTTATGCAGACTTTCTCAGCTTGTTGGTGATCATGAAAGAGATTGGCTATATTTCACTGATATACCTGGTTTACCTTCTATTGATTTGTTGACTATAGATAATCTCTGGAAGGTTCATTCCAATGGTCTTTTTGGCTTATCTGTACAACGTCGTATTTGGTTGGCAACCAATTCGAATTGGGATAACTTCTGGGCAAAAATCGGTTGGAAAGTCAATAATGTTAGTTGCCGATATCCTAATGATTTTGTGTGGAATGTTAGTGCCCCACCAGGGCATTTACCTCTTTTTAATCAATTACGAGGTGTACAAGTTTTATCTGCTTTATTCAATCATCATGCATGGTTGTAAGAAAAAGTCTTTTACTATTGGCCGTGTTTTGTATTGCTCGTAGTTGTGCGTAATTCTGGGTATGTCTTATAAAGTTGTATTATTTTTATAAAATGTTGAAACAAATTAGCTGTATCATGAGGTCCAGGACTTGCTTCAGGATGATACTGCACGCCAAAGACAGGTAATGTTCTATGGGTTATACTGGCTACAGTATTATCGTTATAATTAAATTCATTAGTAATTAAGTCAGGGTCTTTAGATCGGTTACTGAGTACCGCAAACCCGTGGTTTTGACTCGTAATATTCACTTTCTCGTGCCGTCCAACAGGATGATTTAGACCTCGATGACCAAACTGCATTTTAAAAGTTTGTAACCCTAAAGCGATGCCAAGAAGTTGATGTCCCATACAAATACCAAAAATGGGTATTTGAGATGATATGAGTATTTGAATATTATTAATTACGTAATTAACCGCTTTGGGATCCCCTGGTCCATTAGATAGCACGATTCCATCAGGCTGGAATGATAAAATATCTTCGATATCACTTGTAGCAGGTACTACGTTCATAGTAATCGAATCTTCTTGACTATGCAGATTTCGTAATATGTTATATTTGAGACCTAAATCTATAATGACAATGCTGATTTGCCTTTTTGTTTTGTGAATGTTCTGCTGATTCACTTTTGATGAAAATGAAGAGCAGTAGAAAGGAAAGTAAGGAGCCATGCCGCTTACGGTATATGGCCGTTTTGTAGAAACTTGTTGAACTATATCTTTTCCTTGCATAGGTGTGTAAGCATGTAATGCAAGGACATCTGAATCTAATCCATTAATATTATTAGAAATGCAGCCATTCATAGAGCCAAATTGCCTCAGATGTTTAGTGAGAGAACGTGTATCAATACCGTAAATATGTACAATACTGTTCTCTGTAATGTACTGGTACAAAGTTTGTTCTGCACGCCAATTATTGCCGTCTACGCAGAAATTCTTTGCTATGATACCTGAGATGGAAGGTTTGCTTGATTCGTTATCTAAATTGTTAAATCCTGTATTTCCTAACTCAGGATACGTGAATGTAATAATTTGCCCTGTGTAACTAGGATCAGTTATAACCTCTTGGTAGCCTGTCATACCTGTGTTAAACACCACTTCTCCGATAGCAGTATTTTGTTCTGTTAATGACCATCCATAGTATCTCGTGTTATCTTCGAGTATGAGTACTGCTTTGTATGATGTGGTTTTCATATTGCGTTATTTAAGTTTAAGGTCTATTATAATAAAATAGATAGTCATTAAATAAGACTACCTATTAGTTATATTGAGGTGCATACCGCGAGACATAACTTCTCTAATGTTAGTTACCAGCCTTGCTCGGCTTGGCTTAAAACATAATTGGCAACATTTTCGATATCCTCTGCTTCTAATCTGCCTCCAAATGCCGGCATTGCTCCTTTACCATTTGTTACTTGAGTCGTAATGGCATCAATGCTATTCATAGAATAAGCTTCTAGTACGTCTTTTTTAAGCGTTTTCTCAGTTATAATAGCATTGTTGCCACCAGCATGACATGCAGCACAGTTAGCATTAAATATTTGTTCTCCTGCAGCTATATCAGCTGCAATTGTTTGACTTCCATAGCTTAATATAGATGATCCAATAATTAAAGTGTTGATAATCGAAAGTTTACCCAAGATTTTAACTCCTATATTATAATAAGTTACTAAATACATTATTATACATTATGTTTATCTACTTTGTTTTGTTTTCAATAATTGAATATTTTCTTTGTTTGTTTTAGTAATAAATTTTACCTCCTCCCCATTTCTCTAAAACAACTTTTGGCTGAATTAGTATATGTCCTGCTATTGTAAATAAATCGTCGTCAGTTAAATTGCGCATTTTTGGAAAAATCTCTGCGCTCTTTATACTCGGATGAAGTTCAGCAATAGACTCGGTTCCATCGTAACTAGTTGGGTTTTTCATGTAGTCAATTAGTCCCTCTATATTGTCCCTCGGCGGAGTTGCTAGACTCAGTCCTTCAGGGTCTAGTCCAATGTTAGGATTTGTTTTTGTAATACCACCATTATGACATTGAGAACATGTATTATTGAAGAGTCTTTTTCCCCTCTTCACTTGTTCTGGAGTCAGGGTTGTTGTTTTTCCTGAGTTGTCCAGAGGTACTGTTAATGTTGTTTCGTCCAAATCGATAGCATAACTATTGGATTGAAAATTGACCCATAAAAAGATGGTCAGTAGACTTGTAAGCCAACTAAATTTTTTAAGCATATTTTAATGGTAAGTGAAAAAGTTTATATAAGGCAGGATAGCTTAGCATCCTTACAATTAATTGTATATGTAAATTCTTTACATCATATGTCTTGTTGTATGTGGTAATGTTATTTGTTGTTTTTGAATACCCGTGTGGATTTTGTTTTAACTATAAGAGTTACTCTAATAGTTTTGTATTATGATTACATAGCTAGTAAGGCTTGTAGTTTTACTAAGCGCAATGTAACGATAAAATCTGGCTTAAGGTTTGTTTCATAGAAGTTCGGGGGACGATTAGGTCTATGAACCCATGCTCAAATAAATACTCTGACGATTGGAAATTATCGGGTAAATCTTCTTTGATTGTCTGTTCTATTACTCTTCTGCCAGCAAATGCTATGAGAGCGTTTGGTTCAGCAATAATGATATCTCCAAGCATTGCAAAACTTGCTGTGACCCCTCCAGTTGTTGGGGAGGTTAAAATTGGAATATATAGTAGTTTTTGTGCGTGATGTTTTTGAAGAGCTGAGGACACTTTGGCCATTTGCATTAAGCTTAATAAACCTTCTTGCATCCTAGCTCCTCCTGAAGCACATATAATGATACAGGGTATGCGCTTTCTAGTCGCAGTTTCAACTAGTCGTGTCAATTTTTCGCCTACCACAGATCCCATGCTTCCTCCCATAAATTTGAAATCCATGATGCCTACAGCCACACAAATATTGTTAAGACGTCCTATGCCAGTTTGTACAGCATCTCGTAAGCCAGTCTTTAATTTCATGTCTTTTAATCTTCTCCCGTATAACTTTTGGTCTTTAAAACCTAAAGGGTCAGTAGATGTAAGTGTATCGTTCAAACTAGACCACGTATTTGGATCGATTAGTTGTTCAATGCGTTCTTGACTGGAGGTTGCAAAGTGATGATTACATTGAGGACATACCTTAGAATTGCGATTTAATGCTTTATAATACATCAGTAAACCACACTGATCACATTTTACCCATAATCCTTCTGGTATCTTTAGAGAATTATTCCCAGGACTGATATTAGGCTTTAAATTTTTTTTGGCCAATAACCAATCAGATAAAGACATATCTTTTGTGTTTGTAACTATAATATGTTGTTGTAAATAGTATTATTCTCCGGCGTAATTTAATCTAATCTCTAATTGTTTTGTCAGTCTGACTAACAAATAATAAAGCAGCAGTAATTGGCAATACAACAATAAAAGCGCCCAGTATTAGACTATTTAAAAAGCTTGATAATGATGGAGTCATAGTAAAGTCCTTGTATGATATGTAAATTGTTTATTATATAGTTCCTGTAATGTTGAGAATGTTATAGAAACCTACTGGTGATTATAGGTATTATTTTATATCCAGATTAGTTCCTTGTGAATTTATATTATAATATATGTATCAAATTGAGTAACTTAGCATAGTATATCCCATCTGATTACCATTGAACCCCAGGTTAATCCTGCTCCAAATCCTGCAATCACTATGATATCCCCATTGCATATATAACCATTTGCAAAAGCTTCGTTAAGTGCAATAGGTATAGACGCTGCAGATGTGTTCCCATAAAATTTTATATTAGATATCACTTTTTCGTATGATATTTCAAGTTTAGATGCAACAGCTTCCAAAATCCTCTGATTAGCTTGGTGTAGTATCAGCCAGTCAATATGTTTAGGAGATATTGAAGCTTTAGATAAACACCTTAGGATACTTTGAGGCACTTCTGATACTGCAAACTTATAAACCTCTCTTCCGTTCATCTGCAAAGTTGTGTAGTGTCCATTTCTATCCCCCATCTTATTAAAATGTCTGCTGTTTCCTAGTGGATAGTTTTCATTGGGTATGTATTTGATTGATAGTTGATTGCATTCAAGTCCTCGTGTATTGAGTTCGAATCCAAGTATGCCACTTTGTTTATTTCTCGTGCTGCTTTGTACTACAGCAGCCCCAGCTCCATCTCCAAAAAGTATACACGTAGTTCGGTCGGACCAATCGACCCATTGAGATAGCACATCTGCCCCTACTACCAATACAGTATTGTATGTACCTGATCTAATAAATTGATCGGCTATTGCTAACCCAATTACAAATCCTGAACATGCTGCTGTGATGTCAAATGCGGCAGCTCGTTTAGCTTTAACCAGTGCCTGTAATTGGCTTGCACTTCCAAATAAGTCGTTTGGCGTAGAAGTAGCTAAAAGTATTAGATCTATGCTGTGACGGTCTATCATACTATTTTGTATAGCCTGCTCTGAAGCGTTGGCCGCAAGATGGATCACTGATTCTTCAGATGATATTACATGTCTCTTGCTAATACCTGTTCGAGTAGAGATCCAGTTATTCGAAGTGTCTATTATTGCCTTTAGTTGATAGTTGTCTATATGATGATCTGGTACGGCTGAACCTGTAGATATTATATGGGTACTAGGTTGCGTGAGTGATTGCATGTCGCTTTGAGCTTAATAGTTATTATCAATTATAGTATATAGTGTAGTGTTTGTAAGTTTTTGATTTGTGTAAGAGTTTGTCAAATGTTGAGCAAGATGAGTTGGGGTACTCGGAGAGTATACCTATTATAAGTGTTTCCTATTGCTGCTACCCTCCGGTTCTGACAATGTTCGGCTACTATAAGTGTAGACCTCCGAGTGTTAGAATACTCTAGCATATTCTTGTCTTTACTGCAAGTTTTTGATGTGTTTAGACGTATTGTTCTTAAAATTAAGACATACCTCGAATAATAAAATCGAAGTAAGAAGTAATGACTTTTGCCTCTTCTTCCGGTATTGTTTCTACAGTTGCTTGTTTTAAGCATTGAATAGCATCAATCATTCCAACAATAGGTACGCCCAGTGAGTTATACATTTCTCTTACGCCTATAATACCGATTTTTTCTATAGCGTCTTTATCGCCTGCTAATACGCCGTATGTGACTAGCCGTAAGTACCAGCCATAGTCTCTAAGGCACAATGATCTTTTGCGTGCACCCTGTGCGTTACCTCCAGGAGCAATGTACTCTGGATGTATTTGAAAAAGGGTTTTACTAGCTTTTTGAATAATTTCTTTTTCTTTATCGCGCAGTATAGAAATGGTTTTGATTCTTTGTTCACCTGTTTTAAGATATTCTTCAATTGCTTGCAATTCGCCAATTGTAGGATAACGCAGTTCATTGTCTGCTGTACTAATGATTTGACTAACTAGACTCATATTCTTTATTTACTTGTTGATATAGTATTTAGTTTGTGATCTACATAATCTAGTTTATAATATAATATTTTTTTTACAAATATATACTTATTTAATAAACTTTTTTATGTAGGGCTTATACTTGCCCTTCAATAAATAATTGATATAAGAGGATGCAGTTATGTTACTTCTATACTAATGCAATATACTGTTAAAGGTAAAAATAAAGAACATCTGGGAAAAAACGATTAATTTCAATAACAAGACCGGCTGTAAATGTAATCCATACTGCTCCAATAACAGGAACTGTAGATAAATACTTTAATAAATTATTATCCATGGGTATTAGTTTTTTTACGTTTTATATTAGTTATACAAATGACATCTTGGAGACTGTTATTATTATCTAGGCGACACTGTAATGTTTTCAGCAGATTCAATAAGCTCGCCACTGGTAAATTCTTGCCATGCTGCTAATGGCCATGTGAATCCAGAAGCAGAAAACTTTAGTGCAAGAGGTACATCAAGTATGATTTCTTTCTCAGTGGGTTTATTTGTTTTTGAGATCGCTTGAAGGTATCCTCTTCCTACCCATCCAATCCATCCTGCAATGTATAAAAATAGGAGCCCTGGAAATACAAAGTCTCCTGCCCGACTCCATCGTCCATCACTGATTAGGTGTGGTAATCCATCAGACCCACACAGTAAACCAGCTTTACTGTACTTTTCAAATCGAGTTTTAGTTTTATTGATTTGTGCTTCCAAAGCTAGAGCTGGAGGTGTTCCGACTTCATACTTGCTTAATCTTGCCTCTAGTTTTCGAACGCTACTTTTTAGTCTTTTACCGAATGCTATTGAGTCTTTACATGGTATTAGTCCAGCAACTTCCGCGTGAACCTCATCTACCGATACACCTATTGATAATCCAATTATAATAAGTAAATTAAATAATCTTCTCACTGTTTAATCTCCATCGTAATTATCGTGTGCTATGAACAAAAGTTACTTACTACCAGATAATACGTATACTAGAAGAAAATAAGCAGTTCAGTTTACTTTATGTATAACTAGTAACAATTATTTAGATAAATAATGTATAGTATACTATTGATATTGGACGACAACTTTGTATATTGCAACTGATAAAAATTATTAGTTATTTGTATTGGCACATTAATATTACACCAATTATCATGATTTCATGGAAAGTCTTTTTTAAAAATGCTGGTTTAGTAATTTCACGTTGGCATAAGTATATGGACACCCAGAAAACGACAGCCGATATATTATTGATTGATAACCTTGATTATAAAGGCGAAAAGATTGATATTTATCTGACTACTAATAAAGATGTAAACCTGTATGATCTCGAAAAACTATGTGATTCTGTCGGATGGGTTCGTAGGCCTTTTCGTAAAGTGAAAATAGCCATCGAAAACAGTTTTTTAACTGTATCTCTGTTTCACGAAGTAAATGATCACAGGTACCTAATTGGTTTTGCTCGAGCAACATCAGATCATGCATTTAATGCAACAATCTGGGATGTCGTTGTGCATCCTGAGTTTCAAGGGAAAGGTCTGGGAAGGGTATTAATGACACAGGTTATTAAGCACCTACGTTTAGCCGATATAACTACAATTACATTGTTTGCTGATCCACAGGTAATTGCTTTTTATAAACATTTAGGATTTATTACAGATCCCGATGGCGTGAAGGGTATGTTTTGGTATCCCCGTTGATATTCAATCTGTTCTCAAGAGTAGACATTTAGAGATTATAATATTATAATCCTATTCGTACACAAACTTACGGGATATAGCGCAGTCTGGTAGCGCGCCTGCTTTGGGAGCAGGATGTCGCAGGTTCAAGTCCTGCTATCCCGATTTGTTTTTATTACTACTTTCGGATTCTATCGAAGTTTTTCCGAGCAATATTGTATTCTGGAGACAGTCTAAAAGCTTGTTCGTAATATCGCCTTGCAATTGAGCGATGTTGATTTGTTTCAAGAATAAAACCAATAGCATTATAGTGTTTTGCTGCGAGATATGGACTCTTAGATTCTATTTTGCTAAAGTATAAGCAATTGTCCAATATAGTAATTGCTTTGCTCCATTGTTTCTGGTCTATATACAGTTTACCAATATTAAACTCGTTAGTAGCGTTCAAAATATATCTATTGTTTTTTGTTACGGTATTCTTTATCTGTTTGAATGTCCAAAAGTTTCTAACTACTTGGAAGGTTAACGAGATTGTTATAGGGCTCAAGATAATAATCAGTGTAATTAAGTACAGTGTAGCCATAGTTTAATGTATGTGTATCAAATATTATTAGAGATGTGTTATACTTAGCCTGTGTTGAGTGTTTCAAAAATGAACTATTTTACAGTATTATATGACTAAACGTACCTTAGGCGGGACAAACAGAAAGCGAATCAAAACTTCGGGGTTTCGTGCACGCATGCAAACACCTAGCGGGAGAAGGATCTTGAGATCTAGAAGAAATAAAAAGCGCAAATGTATATCCTTATGAAATGGCTTTTTAGAGAAAGTAAAGGAAACCAAAATTGTATCTTCTAGTAGAATATACTAATGGCCCTGAGGTCAAGAGCGTTGACTATATCCAGTGCTATCATTTATGTTTTGTTTTATAATTATGCGTTTTCAGTCTGAATTAGAGCTGCAAATTAAGTCTAGTTGTTCTCTAATATATGTTGTTACTTATGAAGAGGAAAGACTAGAAAATATGATTAGCGAGATATCTAGTAATGATTTATCTCAAGTAATCTTTTCTTGGAATTTTATTGAAGGGTTTAATAATCTCAAAAGTAATGGTGCAGATACACCTAAAAACCCGTTGCAAGCTTTAGACTTTATTGAATCTTTTGCGGAAGATTCAGATGCTATCTTTATCTTAAAAGACTTTTGTACATTCCTAAGCGATATATCTATATCACGAAAAATACGAAATCTGTCGAGGAAATTAGACTTGTGTAACCATGTGGTGATTATAACTGGTAGTGACTCTGAATTGCCAAATCAGCTTAAATATATCACCTCATTTTTAATTATGCCGTTACCTGACAGGTATGAAATTACTATAGAGCTAAAAAGGTTTTTTTGTCTTACAAGACAACCTCTTTCTGATGAACTTTTAAATATTCTGACAACTTTGTGTCAAGGTTTGTCCATTGGTCAAATCCGTAAACTGTTGTCTAAAATTCTCGTAAAAAATCAATCTTTTACACCTTTACCATTTGAAGATATATCACAAGAGAAACAAAGAAATATTAAACAAACTAGTTTTTTAGAAGTGCTGTATCCAACCAATATGTCTTTGCATAATATAGGAGGTATAGATAATATACGACTATGGTTTGAGAAAAGGTTAGAAGCATTTACTCTAAAATCTCTTAATTATGGTCTGTGTTATCCTAGAGGAGTACTCTTGTTAGGAATTCAGGGTACGGGTAAGTCGATGACGGCAAAAGCTATAGCAAGCTTGTGGAATATACCTTTAATGCGCTTAGATGTAGGTCGTCTATTTGCTGGTATTGTCGGTAAATCTGAGTCAAACGTTCGTTATGTGATCCAGATAGTCGAGGCTGCTGCTCCTTGCATACTTTGGATTGATGAAATAGATAAGTTTTTTACGCATGGAGCTGCACAGGGCGATGGTGGAACAAGTGGTAGAGTGACCGGTACTCTATTGACCTGGTTATCTGAAAAAACTAGCCCTGTGTTTATCGTTGCAACAGCTAATAATGTTACTAGTTTACCTTCTGAAATCATACGCAAGGGAAGATTTGATGAAATTTTTTTCCTTGATTTGCCTTCTTTCCGGGAAAGAAAAAAAATTTTTCGTTTCCACCTGCAAAAAGTCCGTCCGAATACTTGGCATCGTTACAATTTAGATTATTTGTCCAAGTATTCTAAATTGTTTTCTGGAGCAGAAATAGAACAAACTATACTTGAAGCAATGTACACAGCGTTTTGTCAAAACCGTGATTTTACATCGCTGGATATATTAGATGCTATGGAAAGTATTATTCCTCTAGCTTTCAGTGATAGTGAAAATGTTGAACAATTGCAACGTCTAGCTAAGTTAGGCAAATTTAGGTTAGCATCTGGATAATATTCTTGATATCTATATGTAATTTTTATCGTTGATATAATCTAAGTTATTGTTGCGGCGTAGTGGTTTGGTAATAAGTTCAAGTATTTCCTTTGCATTTCCAAAGCCATGAATTTGAGCAAAAGTAAATTCAACTGACCATTTAGTATTTATGCCCCTTGCTTGCAGAGGGTTGGCATGTGCCATACCGGTGATTACCAAATCAGGTTTTAAATCTTTAATTCTATCAATTTGGTTGTAATTGTCAGGCTTTTCAACAATTTTTGGCATCCTTACTCCCATCTTGTAGCAAGTCTCCTGAAGAAGCAGTAATTCTGCTGATTGGTAACGCTTGTCCATATATGGTATACCTATTTCATAAACAATCATTCCACATCGGACTAAGAACCGGGCTAGTGATATTTCTAGTAAGTTATCTCCCATGAAAAACACAGATTTTCCTCTGAGAAGTCGAACATATTCCTCTAAATTAGACCAAATAGTATTTTCTCTGATAGCTAAGTCGTTGCTTGCAACATTGAACACTTTGCATATCTTTTCTAGCCATGCCCTTGTCCCATCTGGGCCGATCGGAAAAGGAGCGCTGATTAATTTTGCTCTACGTTTTCTCATGAGTGTTGTAGCTGTTCGACTTAAAAAAGGATTCACACCTATAACATAGTCATCGCTAGTAATATCGGGTAATTCGCTGTACCTATTAGAGGGAAGCCAACCTTTGACTTGAATGCCTTTTTTTTTCAGCTCATACTCTAGTTGCCTAGCTACTGAGTCTGCAATAGATCCAAAAATAACTATGTTGTTATTCGCTTGAACTAGTCTTGGGCTAAGCTTATTGTAACTTTTGTCAGGGCATCTATGAGCCATGGCTGCTAACACCGTATCTTCTCCTTGGGTGAAAGCATAATCTAGACCATTTGCTCTTGCTACAACTATAGGTACTTGTATATCAGCCTCCAGTTTGGGCGCTATACCTTCTAGGTCCATTTTGATAATTTCTGTAGTGCACGTACCTATCCAGAAAATTACTCCAGGATTACGATCCTTTTTAATCTCCAAACATAACCTTTTAAGCTCACTGTAGTCGTTAAGTTGTGCAGAAATGTCTCCTTCTTCCAGCTCTGCCATTGCATACCGCGGCTCTGCAAAAATCATGACACCCATAGCATTTTGCAAAAAATAACCACAAGTTTTAGTACCTATTACTAAAAAAAAGCTATCTTCGATCTTTTGGTATAACCAGGAAACACAGCTTATAGGGCAGAAAGTGTGGTAGTTGCCGGTTTCGCACTCGAAATTTATTTGTGTTTGATGTGATATTTCCATATATTATTCTATCCTTAAATAATCATAAATTCTAGCTTCTCTGATTGTTCTTTCTGTTCATTATTTCGAGTATTTGTTTGAGGATTTAAGTAAAAGTCTGATAGTAAGCTAAATAGTTCTCTGTCTGCAGCTTCTTTTGGTACTATTCCCTCAGGCTTAGATATCAATTGATCTGCAATGTTTAAGTAGTAATCGCAGATATACTTTAGGTCTTGATTAGAATGAGCCATTTCAAATAAAGTTTTACCTTTTACTCTAGAAACTCTAATATCCTCGATAAGCGGAAGAATTTCCAAGATAGGCATAGGAACTGATTGAATGTATTTGTCAATTAGATCTCTTTTTGATGTCCTGTTACCTATTAGTCCAGCTAATCTCAGAGAATGCGTTCTAGCTTTTTCTCGCACTGATGCAGCAATACGATTGGCTGCAAATAAGGCATCAAACCCGTTGTCTGTCACTATCAAACAGTAGTCAGCGTAGTTTAGAGGCGCTGCAAAACCTCCGCATACTACATCGCCAAGTACATCGAATAAAATAACATCATATTCATCAAAAGCATTTAATTCTTTAAGTAGTTTTACGGTTTCTCCTACGACGTACCCACCACAGCCTGCACCGGCCGGCGGACCACCGGCTTCTACACAATCTACTCCTGCATATCCTTTGTAAATTACATCTTCTGGCCATACATCTTCATAATGGTAATCTTTTGCCTGAAGAGTATCAATTATTGTTGGTATTAAAAAGCCTGTAAGTGTAAAAGTACTATCATGTTTTGGATCGCATCCGATTTGTAGTACTTTTTTGCCGCGCTTTGCTAGAGCAACCGATATATTACAGCTTGTTGTGGACTTACCTATTCCACCTTTTCCATATACTGCTAATTTCATCTATACCTCCTTGATTTAATAGCAAAGATTATGTTGAATCTATTTGTTATGATTATGTTGAATGAGAGCGTAATTATAAAGTTTATTGTAAATCAAAGTGTGGATTTGTATAAAAAGTTTTGTATATCTATATATACTAATGTATAACTTTATAAACACATAATTAAGAGATCTAATATGCATATTTGAAAAACTATCTGTAAAATCGCCGTAACTAAAGGCATATTATTTATACTGTAGCACTACTATATTCAGTGTCTGAAAAGAATTTTTGACACGCTTTAGTTTTTATAATTAGTTAATTGAAGGAGAATCTATGATTAGTGATAGCCAGATCTTCATTGCTTTACTGTTTGCCTTAGTATCAGCTGTTTTAGCAATTCAGCTAGGGTCAGAGTTATATTCTTAGAGTTATAGTTATATATATCCAGTAATTTGTTGTATCCTAGGGCTAGGTCTGTAACGTACTATGAAGACGTTACAGCTGACTGGGTCCATACCAGCAAATAGGTACAACATGTAATAGTCGTTCTATATAGTTGGTGATATATATTTTTGAACATACTGATTAAAAGCTTGTGAGCATTATTAAAGAATCTACGCGCCCTGTATTTCCCTTTACGGCTATTGTAGGCCAAGAAGAGATGAAGCTTGCTTTGATACTTAACATGATTGACCCTAAAATCGGTGGAGTCATGATTATGGGGGATAGAGGAACTGGTAAGTCGACAACTATTAGAGCAATTGCAGATTTACTTCCGCAAATACAAATTATCAAAGATGATCTATTTAACTCTCATCCCACCGATGTTGATCTGATGAGTGATGAAGTCCAAGAAGCCATTTGTCAAGGGAGAAATTTATCCGTTGATTTTATTGATGTCCCTATGGTGGATTTACCTTTAGGTGCTACTGAAGACCGTGTATGTGGCACAATTGATATTGAAAAAGCTTTAAATGAAGGTATCAAAACTTTTGAGCCTGGTCTATTGGCAAAAGCAAATAGGGGTATTCTATACGTGGATGAAGTAAATTTGCTAGATGATCATTTGGTTGATATCTTGCTGGATTCTGCTGCGTCTGGTTGGAATACAGTTGAGCGTGAAGGAATTTCTATCCGTCATCCTGCACGTTTTGTCTTAGTAGGCTCAGGAAATCCTGAAGAAGGTGAACTAAGGCCTCAGTTGCTAGATAGATTCGGAATGCATGCCGAAATTAAAACTGTTAAAGATCCAGCTTTACGTGTCCAAATTGTTGAGCAAAGAAATCAGTTTGATCAGCATCCACATGTATGCATACAACAGCATCTAATGAAACAAGAACAGCTAAAGGAAAAAATTGCTCAGGCACGCCGGATTTTGGATGAAGTCACAATTGATTTCGAATTAAGAATGAAGATTTCACAAGTATGTGGAGAACTAGATGTCGATGGCTTGCGAGGGGATATCGTAACTAACCGTGCAGCTAAGGCTTTTGCTGCCTATAACGGTCGTCATAATGTAGTGATTGAAGATATACATAGAATTGTTGTGCTATGCTTGCGTCATCGCCTCAGGAAAGATCCTTTAGAGACCATTGACTCAGGCACTCGAGTGAATGATGTATTCTGTCAAGTCTTCAATTGAAGACCTGACGAACGGATAATAGTTTGAGTATTTGGGCTGTATTATGGTGCTATTTGTTATATTCAGGTCCAGTAGGATTCGAACCTACATTAGAGACTTAGAAGGTCCCTGTCCTAATCCCTTAGACGATGGACCCATTGCAACCTTATCTTTCGGACAGAAATATTGGGCGGTACTGGATTTGAACCAGTGACCACCTGCTTGTAAGGCAGGCGCTCTACCGCTGAGCTAACCGCCCTTTCTAGTCCTAGTATACTCTACTTGATTTAGCTATAATTTGCAATCATTGCGGTTTTGAGTATAAACTTGATCTTACATTTATTGTAATTCGTGACTTGATTTAGCAAAGCTTTTTAAAAATCCATTTAAAAAAATATAATGTTATTGAAAGAGTATTACGTAAGTCTGTGTTCGAGAAGTAGTATGCTAATTACCGTTTGGAAAAGATTGTTTGTGTCTAGTACTCTCATAAGAAGGCTCTATGACCACTGTGTGTATCACGTCTATTTGATAGGTATAGAGTCGTTATCAATAGTAATATTTATGTCTTGCTTTGTGGGTATGATTTTTACTTTTCAGGTTACAAGAGAGTTGACTTACTTAGGTGCTACTAATTTAGTTGGATCAGTGTTGACCGTCACTTTTCTCAGGGAGCTATCTCCTGTAGTTACAGCTATAGTCGTGGCTAGTAGAATTGGTGCATCCTACACAGCTGAACTAGCTGCAATGCAAGTCACGAATCAAGTAAATGTTTTGTACATGCTTAATGTAGATCCTGTTCAGTATTTGATCTACCCACGGGTTATAGCAGCTATGCTAATGTTACCAATACTTAATTTAGTGTCTCTTTCGACTACTCTAGCTAGTAGCTTACTGATTGCTTCTGGACTCTATTATATAGCTCCTTTGACGTTTTTAAAATCTTCCTTTGCATCTTTCTCTGTGGTTGATTTGATATTATCTCTGCTTAAAACTGTTATTTTTGGCCTTATAATTGTAAATGTAAGTTGTATTTGGGGACTACATGCTACAGGTGGCTCAGCAAATGTTGGCAAAGCAACAACATCTTCTGTAGTGACGATATTAGTTATAATCTTCATGAGTGACTTTCTGCTGTCATTGCTTATGTTTCATAATTCTCAGAGTATTTTTTATTAACTATATATGCAAATATAAGTACTTCCATACTTTGAAACTTATTATATATCTCGAAAAAATTGACTTATCTTTTCGATGATATTGCAATTTGTGTAAATTTCCCTTTCTGTATCACAGCATGCTTATCATGATTTGTAAGTTCTATCTTTTTGTGTAGTCTTTATAATTCCAAATAGACACATATAATGTATGTATTTATAGAGATTTAATTAACTTTATACCTTTAAGTAGTTTTGCTTTAAATGTATACAATAATAGCCTATCGCTATTCTTCGAAAAGATGTACTTTGAGTCTCTATACTGGTGTCACATGATTCTGTTAGACTGTACATATGTCATATCACAAGTTGTTTCAAATTATATTTTTTAATCGAAATTACTAAAGCCTTTAATACATATATATATATTCCAGCTTGATTCTGGTCTTTTACCTCATATGTATGTTTATGCGTATGATTTTTCTAATTATAAAGTTATGTGTCAAGTTTCGATCTTGGTTTGTCTCCATCAAAATGCCATCCCCTATTTAAACTTAGTATTTATGGACCATATAGAATACTTATTGTTTTATCCGAACTTATATGGCATCGCAATATCTGTACTTGGTTGGTTATTTTGTATCTTGGTAATCCTATTTACGGGTTTGTTAAGGTGTGAGTGGTTGACGGTGTTACAACATTTTGTTGCTGAACTGTCATCTGGAAACTTTTATGTTAGACTACCTGCAAGTAAGTATCTCTTTCTAGAAAGCTTAAATTATGATTTTAATCTCCTGGCTAGGCGTCTTGATATGTACGAAAAAAATACAATCAGACAGTTGATGCTAGAAAAGGCCAAGTTAGAAAATATGTGTACCATTATTTCTGATGGAATTGTTTTGCTTGATTTAAAATTTAATGTAATGTTCATCAACCCTTCGGCAACTAGAGATTTTAAGTTTTTAAATTCCTGCGTTATTGGTCTCCCTATAACCGATTTCTTGCCAATCGACGTTAACTATTATATTGAGCCTGTCCTCTTAGATATAAAAAAAAAACTGACAAGCTCGACTTATAAACAACAGAATGATAGTCGAGTAATTCGTATTGATACGATAAATGGTTACATGCAGAAGTGTCAAATCACTATTACTGCTATTCAGAGTGATTATGGTATTAGTGGCTTTGGTATAGTGCTGTGTGATATTACTCATCAAGTGGGTTTAGATGAAGCAAAAACTCAATTTATCAGTAATGTTTCTCATGAGTTGCGTACTCCTTTGTTTAACATCCGTTCTTTTTTAGAGACTTTATCAGAATACCGTGATTCATTGACAGAGAGACAAAAATCTGAGTTTCTAGATATTGCTAATCAAGAGACACAAAGATTGACTTGTTTAATTAATGATGTATTAGATTTATCTAGGCTTGAGTCTGATGTATTAGATGAATTAAGTGTCATTGAGTTTCACGAATTATCTTCATCTGTACTTCAAACATCTCAATTAAGGGCAAACTATGAAAAAGTTAGTCTGCTGTTTCAAATATGTGATAATGTAACCAGTGTTAATGGTTATCCTAACCTCATTATTCAAGTATTATCTAACTTAATAGGTAACTCGTTGAAGTTTACTTTTAAAGATGGACGTATAGTCTTGAAAGTTTACATTATTAAAGCCTGTTCTCTTACTCGAAATAACAGTAGGCATAAAATACGAGTTGAGATTATTGATGAAGGAACAGGAATTAGTGAAATAGATCAAAACAGAATTTTTGATAGGTTTGTACGTTTAGAAAATAATGTTCATACATTCAAAGGAACTGGTCTTGGTTTATCTATCGTAAGGCATATTGTGCAAAAGCATCAAAGTCATATTAATGTCTATAGTGAACTTGACATTGGTAGTAGTTTTTGGTTCGATCTTCCCTTAACTGATTAGAAGACGCACAGAATTTATTTGTCTTTAGTCATTAACGCATTATAATGTTAGTATATCTATATACTCGCAAATATATTGTCTTTATACAGTCTATCCGTGTATGTAATCCTCGAATTGTACTTTCTTGATAGTACAGTTAAGTTTATATACTGATTTATATGATGTTTTTACTATACATAGGCTTAGCAATAACTTTTTTGATGGTCTTTGATAAAATCGTGAATATAAAGTTTAAAGTATTTACATTATTATATAATATTAAGTCTAGTATTATTGTGTTAGTTGCTAATTTTTGACAAAGGAGGTAAACATTATGTCAGGAGGATCTACTGGAGAACGTCCTTTCTCTGATATCATAACCAGCATTCGTTATTGGGTTATCCATAGTATTACTATCCCTTCGCTATTTGTAGCTGGTTGGTTATTTATCAGCACAGGGCTTGCGTATGATGTGTTTGGTACACCACGTCCTAATGAATATTTTACACAAGACAGACAACAAGTACCTTTAGTTAATGATCGGTTTAGTGCGAAACAGGAACTAGAGGATTTAACGAAAGGGATATAGTATCAACTTAAAACAGGAGAATATGTATGACCAGAGGTAATACTAATCAACCAATTTCGTATCCTATTTTTACTTTTAGATGGTTGGCTATTCATGGTTTAGCTATACCTACAATTTTTTTCTTAGGTGCTATCACCTCTATGCAGTTTATTCAACGATAATTAGATGGGAGAAGTTTATGAGTGGTCCGAATCCGAATAAAGAACCTGTAGAGTTAAACCGTACATCTCTTTTCTGGGGATTGTTGTTGATTTTCGTATTAGCTGTATTATTTTCTAGTTACTTTTTTAATTAGTATATATGTTTTTGTATTATATTGGTATCACAGAATAAGAACAGGAGTTATATTTTAATGGCAGGTACAGGTAGAGTTCCTTTGTGGTTAGTTGCAACAGCAGGTGGTATAGCAGCTATTACTGTTCTAGGCATTTTTATATATGGTTCATACTCGGGCATAGGTTCTTCGTTATAAGTAGTTTGTTGATGGAAAGCTTATTTCTGGGATAGGTTATGTCTAAGTGACGAAGAGCCCATATTACATTTTACTTTTACTACCGCTTTTTAACTGTTTGTTAAAAAGCGGTTTTTAGTACGTCAAAATTTTAGTTTATGTATATGTTTTGGGCTTATGCTATGCTTTCTTGTTCAATGTAAATAAATAAAAGAGCCATCCCTAATCCAGGAAATACTATACCTACTAATGGTACCAGTATCGATGGTAAATATGAAGCCGTCATGTTGTTTTTGACTTTAAGTTGTAATGTATATAATATAAACGTGATTGTTCTTTGTGTTTATATATTTATGTATTGTATAGAATATTTATTAACTATATGGTATAAACATTGTAAAATTTAATACTTCTGCACTAAATATAAGTAAGTCAAGTAGTATAGACTGTGAGGTAATAAACATGACTGATATAGATCGAAAGCCTAGTATGACCAGTTTAGAAGCAATGCGTAAATTCTCCGAGACTTACGCAAAACGAACTGGTACTTTTTTTTGTATTGATGCAAGTGTAACCGCAGTAGTGGTTGAGGGTCTAGCTAAGCATAAGGATAACTATGGAGCACCTCTTTGTCCATGTCGGCATTATGATAATAAAGAGGCTGAGGTACAAGCTGCTTATTGGAATTGTCCTTGCGTGCCTATGAGAGAAAGAAAAGAATGTCATTGTATGTTATTCTTATCTCCTGCTGACGAGTTTGCCGGTGATAAGCAAGTAATTTCAACAGAAACTATTCTATCTGTTTTAGAATAGTTTATTACATATTATAATTCAATTTATTTCTAGTTTAGTATCCTTATAAGTTACCTCTCTTAAGAGATAGCAAAATGATGACTGCAGGCCCTACCAATACAATAATAGCTAAAGATGTTAGTTGTCCGATAACTTGCCAGTTAATCATAGATGTCTCCTTAAATAGTTGTAAAAAGTAATAGTATATACCTATTATACTTGCTTATTGAGAAGATATGTTTACACTATAATGACAATTTACGTTGAAAATACCATAAAGTAATCTGTTTATGATAGTGGATGTTGCAATTTACAAAAAAATGTATGTACTTAAATACAGTTTAGCATCTAAACAAGGTATATCCACGATTGATTATTGTACAACTTAGAGAAGGTTAAAGGAGCATGAATTTGTTTATTGCTCCTAAGTTGTTGAAGAACGGTTTCAACATGTTCATAAGATAACCGCATATTTGTATTATGGATAAAGAAAAGCTGTAGAACCCTAATCTGTATAGTAGTATGTTGATTTAACAGCCTTCTATAGTTAAGGGCAACGTATTTAGGGTGAATCAGCATAGTGTACATCTTAACCGTATTTTGTCGTATGTACTCGATATCATGTGAGCTAAAATCCAGAAATTTACTAATCTGCTTCTCTGCATTTACAGAATAGTATTGTTTAATGTATGGAATAATTTCATAGCGTATACGGCTACGACTATAGTTTAAATAAAGGTTGGTATAGTCAAACCATACTGGAAGTGAATAATACTTACATAACCAATTTGTTTCGTGTTTATTGAAATTCAGCAATGGTCTTATAATGTGTATCTTGTTATTAACATAACGTATCCATCCAAGGCTGTTCAAACTATCTATATGGTTCCCGTTCATAATATTATATAGCATAGTTTCCATCCGATCGCTGCTTGTGTGTGCGGTTGCAATTATTTTGTAAGAATATGTTTCTGCAGTTTTAATGAACAGTTGATATCTTAATTTTCTAAGTTCATTTTCAGAATAGTTTTTTGGAGAAACCTGGTATATGTATGAATTAATATGAAGGCCTCGCAAAACGTTTACAAGGTGTTCTGTATTGCCTATGCTGTCATGTCTGGTTTGATGGTCAATATATATGATTCCTAAAGATAATATGTGATTATAGTTCTTGTAGAGGTCAAGAAATAGTTGAAGCATGCACAGAGAGTCTTTGCCAGACGATAACGCTAAAAGAATAGAAGTGTTGGGTTGAGGAAGATGAAAAAGTCTAAGATTTTGAGTAAATCTACGATGTAAAAATGTATACATGGCATTGATCTTATTAAGAGTTATTATCTGGCTAGGGCTTGATATTCTTTACTACCTGTGTTATCTATATGTATATGTCCTATGTACAGTCAGGGATGCTAACTCAATGGTAGAGTACTCGGCTTTTAACCGATTAGTTCCGGGTTCGAGTCCCGGGCATCCCAATATTAATAACTTGTCAAGAAGAACATCTTTATTATATATTATTCTTTGTGTATCCTATTTTCTTTTCTTTATGGCTATTATATCATCTACACTAAAATCAGTTAAAGACAAATGCGGTCTGGTGCCATTCATTACAGCTGGCAGCCCGACAATAGATGTTACAGAACAAGCTGTAAAGCTATTGGATCAAGAAGGAGCAGATGTAATCGAAATAGGATTGCCGTACTCAGATCCTTTGGCAGATGGACCCATTATCCAAAAGGCCTCTAAACAAGCCTTGGAACAAGGGGTGACTTTAGAAATAGTACTCAATACCATTTCTAAAGTGTATACTAAAATTAATGCTCCCATAGTCCTATTTACTTACTATAATCCTATTTTATCGAAAGGAATAAATATATTCCTCGAGCAAATAGCCCAATCTGGTGTACGAGGTCTGATTATTCCTGATTTGCCGCTGGAAGAAGCTGATTATATCGCAGATATTTGTCAGGCGTGGTCAATAGAGCTCATACTTCTGGTAACCCCGACTAGTTCTATGTCGCGAGTGGAAGCAGTTATAGAAAAGTCACAGGGTACTATTTATATTGTCAGTTCCACTGGAGTCACTGGACTTCGTGAAAATGTTAATCAGGAGATGTTAGACTTCGTGTCTAAGATAAGATCAAGGACTGATAAATCATTAATTTTAGGCTTTGGCATCTCTAAAGTTCAACACGTAGAGACTGTTGCAAATTGGTCTATTAATGGTATAGTGATTGGTTCTGCGTTTGTGAATCGTTTAGCTAATTGTGACGCTTATCAAGGATTGCAAGATGTTAGGCGGTTTTGTGGTTCGATAAAATCTGTATTGAGGAAAGTTTAGCTTAATCTATACCCCCAGGGGAATTCGAATCCCCGTTACCTCCGTGAAAGGGAGATGTCCTAGGCCTCTAGACGATGGGGGCTTACTGAGATACAGGTTAGGTAATAATATACTAGCTTTCATTATTTTTGTCAATAGCAATTTAATATTTAGATCATGTATCTATTGCTGTTTCAGCATCAATGACTAATCTCGATCTCATAATAAAGTATGTTACTGTCTCTCTTATATACGTAATCATACTAATAAATAAGGAAAAAGCTTCATTCTTATACTCCGTTAAAGGGTCTTGCTGTCCATAACTTCGCCATCCTATAGACTCCCTCAGGTTGGCCATTTTTTCTAAGTGTTCCTGCCATGCTGTATCTATTTGTTGCAGTAAATAGTATTTTTCTAGCTGCCTGATTAGTCCAGGTCTTAACTGTTCTAAATAGGCTTCTCTTAAGTCATATGTAACACGGAACTGTTCCTTTAAAAATAGTTTTATCTCATGATCTGACATATCGACAGGAAAATTAGATCCAGTTTCATTGGGTATATTCAAAATAACTTGTGATTTCCTTAGTATTGCTACAGTTTGTTTCTCCGTTCTTGTACTGCTCTGGCTATAGAAGTCAACTATCTCATTGATTGTACTTTCTCCGTATTCTATCAAACAATCTCTAATGTAGTTGGAGTTAAGGATTCTATTCCTTTCTGCATATATTGCTTGTCGCTGGTTATTTAATACTTCATCGTATTCAAAAAGTTGTTTTCGTGTGTCGTAGTAGTACGATTCAACTTTTTTCTGAGCATTATCTAAGCTTCGATTAAGAATAGTAGATTCTATTGGTACGTCATCATCTATATTTAACGTCTCCATTAGGTTCAATATTTTCTCGCCGCCAAAAATACGTAATAGATTATCTTCAAGACTTAGAAAGAACCGTGATGACCCAGGGTCTCCTTGCCTTCCAGCCCTCCCACGTAATTGATTATCTATTCGTCTTGATTCATGTCTTTCTGTTCCAATAACGTGTAGACCACCCAGGGAGATTACTTGTTTTTTGTCATTTAGAAACTGAATGTTATACATGTTGTCTATCTTTTCTTTTGTAGAGCGGATAATCGTACAAATGGGCGACTGTAATGAATTGTCAAGTATGCATTGTTCTGCACACTGTAGTTGTAGTGTTTTATCAGTATTTTTCCATGTATCTTCGCAGATGAGTAAATTACTCATCTTTTTAAGTAAATCGTTGATTTCCGGGTTCGCAATCTGCTGGTCAAAAGCTCTGCCATTAGTCAAATAGTTAATAATAGCAACTTTACTAATTTGTCTAGCATTACCTCCTAATATAATATCTGTTCCCCTGCCCGCCATATTAGTTGCTATAGTGACAGTGTTGGACTGGCCTGCTTGTGCAACAATTTGAGATTCCTTTTCCACATTTTCAGGTTTCGCATTCAGCAGGTTGTACGGAACTCTATACTCTTCTAAAAGTTTAGCTAAAAATTCTGATTTCTCTACATTGGTAGTACCTACTAAAACTGGTCTGCCTTGTTGATACATGTCATAACACTCATTCGCTATTGCTATCCACTTATTATATTCTCTTTTATACACTAAATCAGGTAGGTCCTCCCGTATACATTTCTTGTTTGTCGGAATTGGTATAACATTAAGTTGATAAATCTTGTTGAATTCTTGTTTTTCAGTTAGAGCTGTTCCCGTCATTCCGGACAATTTCGTATAAAGTAAGAAAAAGTTTTGGTATGTAATTGATGCCAAGGTTTGGTTTTCATTTTGTATTGTTACTCTTTCTTTGGCTTCAATAGCTTGATGTAAACCATCACTCCATCGCCTACCTGGCATAATACGTCCTGTAAATTCGTCAACAATAACAACTTCGCTATCTTTAATGATATAGTTTCTATCTCTGATAAAAAGCTCTTTGGCTTTTAATGCATTAAGTATATATTGTGCCCAAGGATCTTCGACATGATAGATGTTGGACACCTCTAAAAATTCCTCGCATGCAACAATACCGCGATCCGATAGTATAGCATTTTTCGTTTTTTCATCTATTTCATAATCTTCGTTTAGCGTTAGTTGATCTGCCAGTTGGGTGCTGGTAGTGTATTTGTTGGTTGGTATATCTGAAGGGCCAGAGATAATAAGAGGTGTTCTAGCTTCATCTATCAGAATAGAATCCACCTCGTCTATTATACAAAAAGTAAATCCCCTCTGTACTATGTCATTCTTATTAATAGCCATATTATCCCTTAAATAGTCAAATCCAAGTTCGCTATTAGTAACATAGGTAATATCCTTGCTGTAGTTGCTTCTTCGAGCTTCGGATTTCATGTTTTGTTGAATAAGTCCTGTACTAAGTCCTAAAAAACTGTAAATTTGTCCCATCCATTCCGAGTCTCGTTTAGCAAGATAGTCATTGACTGTAACTATATGCACTCCTTTTCCCTGTATAGCATTTAGGTATGCGGGCAGGGTCGCTGTTAGAGTTTTACCTTCACCTGTTTTCATTTCAGCAATACTTCCTTCATGCAAGATTATTCCGCCTAATATTTGCACGTCAAACAAACTTAGTCCCAGCAATCTATGGCAGGTGGCCACAACAGTTGCAAATGCTTCAACTTGAATTTTATCTAAATTGTTATTCTGCTGGAAAAGTTTACGTAAGCGACAGGTTTGTTGCTTTAATTTATTGTCGTCCCACGCTTCCATTGTTGATGCTAAAGATTGAATGCTTGCTATTGTCTTTTTATGTTTTTGTAAGTTTCTATACTCTTGATTTATTAAAAGATTGAACATTATATTATCCTAAAAAGTTACAGTCAAATGAAGTAAAAAACTCGTGTATGATTATATGAGACCTTGATTCAGAATAAATATGGTAACTTCTGCCCCATAAAGGTCCCTGAGTGTTAAATTCTTGTTCTAGCGCATTGCAATAACCGCAATAGACATTTAGTAGTTGTCTGTGTATGTCAGCCTCTATATTAATAAGATTTCTTCCAACCGGTTCAGAGGATCTTTCGTGTACATCCTCCAGGGAATTTATATACCCTGTAGATCTTGCAAATGCAATTTTTTTTTACTCCTGTTCTCAATTAACCATACTTCTCTCGGATCTTCTATAGGCGATAAACTAAAGACATTAGAAGCTATATCAGATATATGTCCACGTTTAACGTTGGTTAGTAATATGATCTCTGTTAGATCATTCGATATTATACCGCTGTTTAATGTAAATGATCCATTACTAGTTAATAGCACGCGGATTAAGGGTGGTATCGATTTTACTGTCCGAAGTGAGTTGAAATTGTCAGCAGAAAAATTGTAGTTCCATAGTTTAATAAACTTTAGTGCGTAACTCATTGCATATATGTTTTAGGTTATGTATTTATTTAGTTGCTGCGTAGTAATAGATAACTACGATCGTTCGAGTGAAACTGGATTTTGATTGCTGAAGATTGATTTTTGGATTAGGCTATTACCGGTCATCTCTTGGGGTTTTGGTAATTGTAATAGATCAAGAACAGTTGGTGCTATGTCAGCTAAGGAACCGTGAGGTTTTAGAACTATATTGTCATTGCAAGTGTTTTTCTTTTGATAATCAATTATGATAAAAGGCACAGAGTTCGTCGTGTGAGATTTGCATATTTGTCCTTCCATATCTATCATTACTTCCGCGTTGCCATGGTCCGCTGTAATGATAAGAGAACCTTCTACTTGTTTGATTGCTTCGGAAAGAATTCCTAATTGTTTATCAACACTTTCTATAGCCTGTATTGTGCTTGTAAGCTCTCCTGTATGTCCTACCATATCAGGATTAGCATAATTGATTACTATTAAAGAGTATACATTTTTCTTCGCTGCTCTTATTGCGCTTTGAGTAACTTGCTGTGCTGACATCTCTGGTGCTATATCATACGTTGCAACTTGCGGGCTTGGTATTAGTTCTCGATCTTCGCCCATAAATGGCTCTTCGATGCCTCCGTTGAAAAAATATGTTACATGAGCATACTTTTCGGTTTCAGCGATACGCAATTGTTTCATATTATTTTGTGCTAGAATCTCACCCAAAAAATTGATTTTATTAGAAGCCGGAAAAGCAATAGGTGTATGTATAGTAGAATCGTATTGAGTGAAAGTACATACATGAACCTGTTTAATATACTTTCTGTGAAAACCTTTGAAATTCCTTTTCTGGAAAGCCTGAAGAATTTGCCTCATTCGGTCTGGCCGAAAATTGAAAAAGACTAGTCCGTCATTGTTTTCTATTGTCCCAGGTCGTAATCTGGTGGGAATTATGAATTCATCTGATACATCATCTGCATAAAACTTTTGGATAATTTGCTTGGGATCACTCGACGTGTACAGTTTAGGTTCTGTCAGAATCTTGTAAAAAGCTTCAGTTCGCGACCATCTGCAATCTCTATCCATTGCATAGTATCTACCACTAATAGTACTTATTTGTCCTATACCTAAGTTATGTAAGTATACTTCTGTATCTTTAATGAATTTAAGAGCGCGCTGCGGATGAGTATCTCGACCATCTGTAATAAAATGGATATCAACATTTTTAATCTCATGGTTTTTGATAAATCTTAACAGTCCGAACATGTGATCGATATGAGAATGTACACCTCCGTCAGAGCATAAACCTATCAGGTGAATTTTACTTTTTGTTTTACCGACTTGTTCGCATATCTCATGAAGTTCAGAATTTTCGTAAAAACTCTTATCCTCTATTGCTTTAGTGATTTTGACTAAATCTTGCGCTATAACTCTCCCTCCTCCTATAGATGTGTGCCCTACTTCAGAATTGCCAACTTGATTTTCTGGTAAACCTACATGAATACCTGAAGCCCTCAAAGAAGTAGTCGGAAAGTCTTGTTGCAGCTGATCCATAGTCGGTGTTGCCGCTTTTGCGATGGCGTTACCTGAATAATTTTGTCCTAACCCCCAACCATCTAAAATTGCTAACACAATAGGAGGTACTTTTTTTTCTGTCATAAAATAATTACATGTATAAGCAAACAATATATCTAGCTCATATCTATGATATCATTAATCTTTTGTAATATGTACTTCTATATTCTACAAATTTTCTCTATTATTTAAAAACCGCAAAAACATTATAATGTCTTTGCGGTTTTTTGAAACTTATGTGACGTGAACTACACTTAACTTAAAGTGTTAATTGCATAATCAAGATAAGTATTTGCTTCATTGGCAACTTGTCCTGATAAGTTATGACTACTCTTAATATACTGTAAAGCTTCTATATACCAACTCGGCGATAACTCAAAGCTGCGGTTGATTTCCTCTAATCCAGCTACGAGGTACTCGTCCATTGGTCCAGTTGCTCCTACAACTAGACAATAAGTGGTCATACGCAAATAATATCCAATATCCCTGGCACATTTGGCTTTTCCTATTGCACTAGATGCATAGGTCGGTCCAGGCATTTGAGTTACGAATGGAAATTTAGTATACACTGCTTGAGCGGCACCGGTAATTAGTCGCTGCGCACTATTAGTTAAAGAACGTGCAGCTTCTAAACTAGCTGCTGCTCTCTCATATCTTCCAGTAATAGCTTGTAATTCTGCATTACTAAGAAATCTTCCTTGGCTGTCAGCTGATGCAATTGCTTCTGTGATAGGAGTTTTCATTTTTGTTTACCTTAAAAGTATAAAATATAATGACTTGCTTGTTACACAACTGCAATAGCAGCTCTATCAAAGTAGCTTCCGAGTTCTGCAGTCAGTGCGCTACAATCTCCTAAAGGTACTCCATTTAAATCATTAGCCAGAGCTATCGAAGCTTCTTTCATTTTTTGAATTGCAACAGCTACCGAAGTTCCTGGTGTACCTAGTGCTTGGTAAGTTTCACGCAGGCCGTTCAAGCACCTGTCGTCTAATACACTTGAATCTCCAGCTATCATGGCATAACTTACATATCTCAGGACAATTTCCATATCCCTTAGACATGCAGCCATACGTCTACTTGTATATGCATTCCCGCCGGGTTGTATTAGTTGGGGCTGCTCAGCAAAAAGAGCTCTAGCAGAATTTGTCACAATAGCAGATGCGTTTGAGTTAATTTTGTTTACGACATCTAGTCGTTTTTGTCCTTCAGTTACTATAGTTGACAAGGCGTCGAGTTGAGTATTGCTTAAAAATTCCCCTCGTGCATCGGCTTGTGCTACTACTTTAGCGAAAGCGTCTAACATATAGAAATATCTCCTGTAATTTATTTATAAGTTATTGAGAGTATATAAAGTGATATCAATTGAGGTTTAATATATGACGCCTCAGTTGAAAAAGGAGTATGGTTATCTACCTTATTCAGCAATATATTCATATAGTCAATTTACTTAGTAAGTTTACCTTAAGAAGTATACAATTTATAAAGCACTACATATATTTAAAAATATTAAGATGCTAAACCCCTGTTAGTCTCCTATTATCTCAGGTTGCGTAACTTCATCAGCCATTTCTAGAATAGCTCTAATGACTGGTTTAATTCTTGGATCATCAACTATGTCTATATCTTCGTATTTACGTCTTTTAGCTCTATTGGCGATTTGTATTGTTATTTTAAATCTGTTGGAAGCTCCTTCCAAAAGTTCTTCTGTCTTGTAAATAATCTGGTTAGATTCAAGTAAATTAGAGTACAACATGTTTTTCGTAATAGTCTAGTAGCCAAAATTATATAATGCTGAAAAAATTATATCTCTTTTGACTATATATGTAATAATCATATCAGTAATCTGATATGAATGAAACTAAGTAGACCTTTCATTTAGTTATAATTAATATATATTAGTATGGATTAGATTATTACTTATTACTTTAGCTGGTTAAAATTAAGTTATATAGGATACATAACTATTTAGATATTTCTTGAGTTAAACAACAAGCTTTGACTATTTCCATGCTGATGAGAATTTTATAAATTTTTTATTATGAACAAGTATATGCAAGCCTCAAAATGTTGTACATCTTTGTTGGAAAGTTATTTAGGACAGCCTTGCATCTCCCATGAAAGAGATGCGTGTGGTGTCGGTTTTCTTGCAAAACCGTTAGCACCTCCAAGTCATCAACTAGTAGTTCAAGCTTTACAGTGCTTAACTTGTATGGAACATCGAGGAGCATGTAGTGCAGATAGAGACACAGGTGATGGAGCGGGAATTACTACTCAAATACCTTGGGAATTATTGGCACAAAACTTTTTGTTTGATCGCAAGAAAACAGCTGTAGCCATGGTTTTCTTGCCTAAAGAAAACACGCAAAAACTGGAACAGTTATTTGAGTGGGCCCTTCAGGAAGAAAACTTGCAGATCGTAGGATGGAGGACTGTCCCGGTTATCAGCGAAGTGTTAGGAGAGCAAGCGGCATTGACTCAACCATTGATTAAGCAATGTATTGTGCAGTCAGATCAGATGCAAGGTGATTTATTGGAAGCTTACCTGTTTGCTGTTCGTAAGAAGATAGATAAAATTATGGCTCAGTCTCTTCCAGTTGAATCTTCTCGATTTTATATTTGCTCATTCTCTTCCAGAATTATTGTTTATAAGGGTATGTTACGCTCTGCAGTCTTGGGACAGTTTTACCAAGACTTATATCATCCTAATTACAAAAGCCAGTTTGCGATTTATCACAGGCGTTTCAGTACAAATACTATGCCAAAATGGCCTCTAGCACAACCTATGAGATTTATTGCTCATAATGGTGAGATCAATACCTTACTAGGCAATTTAAATTGGATGAAGTCTAGAGAGTCTATGTTACGCCATCCTACACTAGATGACCGTCTAAGTGACATTACACCTGTTATTAACTATGAAAATAGTGATTCCGCAAATCTTGACGCAGTTACCGAACTATTGGTTTCATCTGGCATGTCTCCCGAGGAAGCCTTGATGATTTTGATTCCAGAAGCATATAGGAACCAACCTGCTCTTAGTAACTACCCTGAAATTAGCCACTTTTATGATTATTATAGTCACTTGCAAGAGCCTTGGGATGGTCCAGCCTTAATCGTATTTACCGATGGAAAAACAGTTGGTGCAACTTTAGACCGCAATGGTTTAAGGCCTGCAAGATATACTATTACTAGTGATGGCCTTCTTACTGTCTCTTCTGAGAGCGGTGTCGTTCATCTCGAAACCTCACGAGTTACAAAAAAAGGGCGCCTAGGACCAGGTCAGATGATTTCTATTAATATGGAAACCGGTTCTATAGATGATAATTGGGCATTGAAAAATCGTATTGCTAATAAGTTGCCATACCACACTTGGTTAAGCCAATATAAAACTGTTTTATCTGCTCAAGATTATGTAGAAGAATTTAACAAATCGTCTTTGGAGCTTATGCAGTTGCATACAGCTTTTGGTTATTCTAATGAGGATGTAGAGCTGGTTATTGAACATATGGCAAGCTCTGCCAAAGAACCTACATTTTGTATGGGTGACGATATTCCGTTAGCAATTTTATCTCCAAATCCTCACTTATTATATGATTACTTCAAGCAACGTTTTGCCCAAGTTACTAACCCAGCTATAGATCCGTTACGCGAAAGTCTTGTCATGTCCTTAAACATTACCTTGGGTCCGAAAGGAAATTTACTAGCTCCTCAAGATAAAATGTCTAAGACAATACAGTTAAATTCACCGATTATTAATGAGACTGAGCTTGAGACTCTAATGTCTTCTCGTCTGAAGTGTCATAAGTTGTCTACTCTTTACGATAAAGAAAAAGTGACTTTAAGTCAAGCAACAGATCAAGTTTGTCAATGCGCATTGAAACTTGTCCGAGAGGGAAATGAAGTTTTAATCTTAACTGATTTTGTACAAGACCTTACTATCCAGCAGATATATATTCCTCCTCTTCTAATTGTAGGTGCAGTCCATCACTATCTGATACAAAATCATGTGCGTCATCAAGTTTCTTTAATTGTTGAAACTGGTCAGTGTTGGAATACTCATCATTTTGCTTGTCTCATTGGTTATGGGGCAAGTGCCGTCTGTCCTTATCTTGCGTTCGAGACAGCCCGTAACTGGTGGTACCATCCAAAGACTCAAAAGCTAATGGTTAACGGTAAGATACCTGTATTAAGTGTACAGAAAGCACAAGACAATTATCGTGTAGCAATTGAGGCTGGTTTATTAAAGATCCTCTCTAAAATGGGCATTTCATTACTGTCCAGCTATCATGGAGCCCAAATCTTTGAAATTTTGGGCTTAGGCCATGATGTCGTTAATCTGTCCTTTAAAGGTACGATTTCTAGAGTTGATGGTCTTACTGTACAAGAGTTAGAAAAAGAGGTGCTTGTAAGTTATGAAAAAGCTTTCCAAGTGTCTCTTCCTAAGAAATTAATTAATTTAGGATATGTACAGTATAGACCTGGAGCAGAGTATCACGTGAATAATCCAGAAATGTCGAAGACTTTGCATAAAGCAGTACGAGCTAAAGACTTCAGTTTATATCAAAAGTATAAGTTTTTATTAGACAACAAACCTCCTACAAGTTTGAGAGATTTATTGGAAATTAAGAGTTCTAAGGATTCTATACCATTAGATCAAGTTGAATCTGTTGACCAAATACTAACAAGGTTTTGTACAGGTGGTATGTCATTAGGAGCTTTATCCCGTGAAACTCATGAAACGTTAGCTATTGCTATGAATAGGATAGGTGGTAAATCAAATTCAGGAGAAGGAGGCGAAGACCCCAAAAGGTTCAGGATAATGGATGATATTAGCCTTTCCGGTACTTCAGAAAGTTTTGAGCATCTAAAAGGCCTACAAAATGGAGATAAGGCAAACTCGGCTATTAAGCAAATAGCTTCTGGACGCTTTGGTGTAACTCCAGAATATCTGATGAGTGGACAACAGTTAGAAATCAAAATAGCCCAGGGAGCTAAGCCTGGCGAGGGCGGGCAATTACCAGGAAAGAAAGTGAGTCCTTACATAGCTGAACTGCGTAATTGCAAACCTGGTGTTACTCTTATTTCTCCACCTCCTCATCATGATATTTATTCTATTGAGGACTTAGCGCAGCTTATATTTGATTTACATCAAGTTAATCCTTCTGCTAAGGTTTCTGTAAAGTTGGTTGCGCAGATAGGTGTCGGAACAGTTGCTGCCGGTGTTGCTAAAGGAAATGCGGATATAATCCAAATTTCTGGACATGATGGAGGTACTGGTGCTTCCCCTTTAAGTTCCATTAAGCATGCTGGTGGGCCATGGGAATTAGGATTAACTGAAGCACATCAGGTTTTGACTCAAAACGGCTTAAGAGACAGGGTTACGTTACGTGTTGATGGAGGACTAAGGACTGGCTTAGATGTCGTTCTTGCAGCTATTATGGGAGCACAAGAGTTTGGGTTTGGGACTGTCGCAATGATTGCGACAGGTTGCGTGATGGCACGAATCTGTCACACAAACAATTGTCCCGTTGGTGTTGCTACTCAAAGACAAGATTTACGCAATCGCTACCCTGGTATTCCCTCGGATTTGGTCAACTTTTTTACGTTTATTGGTGAAGAAGTTCGTTCTATTTTAGCTTCTTTGGGATACAGTAGTTTAGATCAGATTATTGGTAATGTAAATCTATTGGAAGATAAAAACCTACATCTGCAAAAAACTTCCAACTTAAATATAACAGCCTTATTTAGCAACTTCTCTTCTTTCAGAGCAACAGATCTGTTAAGTAATGATGTACCTCACGGTAACGGTCCTGTTCTTGATGATGAATTACTTTCGGATCCTGCTGTTTCTGCTGCAATTGATAATCACGGTGATATTGTCAGGACTCTAAAAGTTGTGAATACCAATCGATCTGTAGGATCTAGAATATCTGGTCAAATTGTACGTAAATACGGTAATTTTGGTTTTCAAGGTTCCATACAGCTTAAGTTTACAGGTTCAGCTGGCCAAAGTTATGGTGCCTTTATTTCTAAGGGTATGTCACTCTATCTGCATGGCGAAGCTAATGATTACGTGGGTAAAGGTATGAGCGGGGGTGAAATTGTTATTATGCCTCCTTCTGGATTTAAGTACGATCCTCAATCTCAGGTTGTCATTGGTAATACATGTTTATACGGAGCTACTGGTGGATATTTATTTGTTAATGGCCAAGCTGGCGAGCGATTTGCCGTGCGAAACTCGGTTGCTTCAGCCGTAGTTGAAGGTGTGGGTGATCATGCTTGCGAATATATGACTGGCGGAACTGTTGTCGTAATAGGTCCAGTAGGAAGAAATATTGCTGCTGGTATGACCGGTGGTTTAGCGTATTTTTGGGATGAGACAGATTCACTGCTAGCACGAGTAAATACAGAGATTGTTCATGTACAACGCGTGCAAACTATTGAAGCTGAGGAACAACTGAAAAGATTGTTAATACTGCATGTTCAAAAAACTAACAGTATAAAAGCTCGGAATATTCTAGATCAATGGTCTACCTCTTTATTGTCGTTTTGGCAGGTTGTACCTCCTTCTGAATCTAAGAGTCCGTTGACTGATGCTTCTCTGTCTCAGTTCAAATCCCGCAGTTAGAGTCCCTTACCTTTATATAAAGTTTTTTTATTTATCTGTATGGATGAACTGATCTGTCGTATAATACAAATCAACCTAATACGTTATGTTCTCGAATGAGTATACAGATATTGATTAAACAACAAGATTAATTTTATGGCTCATAGTGTTAAAGTGTACGATACTTGTATAGGATGTACACAGTGTGTCCGTGCATGCCCCTGTGATGTTTTAGAAATGGTTCCTTGGGATGGGTGCAAAGCTGGTCAGATAGCTTCTTCTCCTAGAACTGAGGACTGTATTGGCTGTAAACGTTGTGAGACAGCATGTCCTACAGACTTTTTGAGTGTTAGGGTATATTTGGGATCTGAAACTACAAGAAGTATGGGATTAGCATATTAATTTTTTCTCTAATAAACAAATGATGTATGGTCTTGGACCATACATTTTTCTGATATTGCGCCTAGTATCTTATCCATTATTGCTGATTAATCTATACAATGCCATTAAATACTTATGTTCAAGAAGCCTTTGATCAAAAAACTGTACTGAAAACAATTATTGGTATCGATAAATTGAGAGTCCAAGATGTAGTTTCAAAAGCACAAGCAGCTGAAATAGGTGGTGCAACGTATGTTGACATAGCTGCTAATACGTCTCTGGTGCATGCTGTGCGTTCGGTAACGTCTATTCCTATTTGCGTTTCATCAATCTGCATAGAAGAGCTGATGACCTGCTATGATAATGGTGTAGATATGTTAGAAATAGGTAACTTTGACATCTTTTATTCTGGAGGTATTAGGTTGTTGCCTGAACACATAATTAAGATTACTTCTACTTTACGACTGTATGCTGACCAGGCCTCTATTTGTGTTACTATACCCTGTTACTTAGGTCTCAGAGAGCAAGTTCATCTTGCTCAACATGTTGAGAAGTTGGGTGTTGATATTATTCAAACAGAAGGTTATGTTAGCAAATACAGCGCAGATAAAAATGTATATCACCCTGTAATCAAAGCATCATCTACTTTAGCAAGTACATTGGCTTTGCGTAACTGTATTAAGTTACCTGTGATTACTTCTTCAGGTATCAATTCGCTTACGGCTCCTATGGCTATATCTTCTGGTGCATCAGGTGTAGGTATAAGTTCTGCTTTTAATGGATTTAATGCGAATATAGATCTTATAGAAGAGGTTAATGAAGTAGTATATTCTATCCAGACAAATAAGACATATAATCAAAAACTAAAATCATGTGAATTAGTGAAAGATCCACTGCAAGTTTCCAGTAAGGTGTAGTACTTACTAATAAGTTTATGTGAAATTAAATAGTAAGCTAACTTATTGTTCAGGTTAGTAGAGTGCAAATAAAAATAAAACACCAGGTAAATAATGACGAAATCTGTATCTTCTACTACGATTTTTAGATTACGTAAGGTCATGTTTCTATTCTTTATGCTTTTTTTTGCAATGACTTCGTGGTTAGTTATAAACCGACCTGATATGAAGAACAGTTATTCTGTTTTTGTAGAGTTTGATAATGCTTACGGAATCAAGCCCGGTACTCCTGTTAGGCTAAGAGGTTTAGATATAGGGTCAGTAGTGAACATAGACATGAATCTACATTCAGTTTTAGTTTTGATTAGAATAAATTCTTCTTCATCAGTGATCCCAAAAAGGTCGTTAGTAGAAACTACTCAGACTGGTCTTTTGAATGACTGTGTCATTGATATAATCCCTCAGGAGTACATAAAATCTCGAATAATAGGTATGACAAATCCTCTATCTCATTTATGCAGAGATGATAAGATCGTATGTCATTTATCATATCTTGAAGGTGATCGGGGCTTGAATTACGATGATTTGGTGAGGGCTACAACACGTATATCTCAGCGCTTTGATGATCCACGATTTTTTAATTTATTCTATGTGTTTTTAACAAATAGTATTCGAATTACTGATAATATGATTAACACAATGGCGGAGATTGCAGATTCTGTGTTATTTTTAACAAAATAATTTTCTTAATGGATTAGTAGTATATTATGACTATAACTGAAAAAAAAGCAATTCCTCTAGACTTTCTAAAACCAGTGAATGAATTAGAAAACCAGATTCTATACTTGCTGGAATTAATTAAAAATAATAATGTGAACCTTGAAGATGATGTAAATACTTGTTGGGACGATTTACTGCATCTTAAAAGAGAGCTCTTTGCATCATTAACTCCTTTACAAAGATTGCATTTAGTTCGACAAGCCGAAAGGCCCACGACTTTAGACTATATACCTTATCTTTTGGATGATTGGATCGAACTACATGGTGACCGAGGAGGAGCTGATGATCCTGCAATGGTAGGAGGAATCGGTAAGTTGAATGGTATTTCAGTTGTCTTTATTGGACATCAGAGGGGAAAAGATACCAAAGATAATGTAACTAGGAATTTTGGTATGCCATCGCCCGGAGGATATCGTAAGGCTTTACGTTTAATGCAATATGCGAATACATTTGGTTTTCCTATCCTAACTTTTATTGACACCCCAGGTGCTTGGGCAGGTATTGAGGCAGAAAGATTGGGACAAGGCGAAGCAATTGCCATGAATTTACGTGAAATGTTTTCTTTGCAAGTACCTATTATATGTACTGTTATAGGAGAAGGTGGATCTGGTGGTGCACTTGGTATAGGAGTTGGTGATACAATGTTAATGTTGGAGTACGCAGTATATACTGTCGCAACCCCGGAGGCCTGTGCGGCTATATTGTGGAAAGATAGCCAACAGTCGCCCGAAGCTGCTGAATCATTGAAAATTACGTCCTCAGATCTGAAAGTCCTCGGAATTATTGACCGTATTGTGCCTGAACCTATCGGCGGCTCCCAAGCGGGCCCTGATCGAGCTGCAAGTAACTTAAAAAATTGTTTGAGTAACGAGCTAGACGCTTTATTGAATTTAACAAAACACGAATTAACGTTACGTAGATATCAAAAATTTAGAAAAATGGGTGCTTTTTATGAATGTTCATAATGTCAGCAGGTGTTTTAGCTATAATATTGTGGCAATTGATAAACTGTTAAAAGCGTAAATTACAGAATTATGCCAGTGTTATGCAGTCCTATTATAGTACCAGCACCAATAATATGTCCTAAGCTAGTCGTTGCTAAAAGTTCGGTGAGCCCAAAGCCTTCAAGGCCTGCAATAGGTATTGAAGGACCTACATTTCTAACTTGAATTGCATATCTGCCGATACTAATAGCAAATATGTTACTAATAATCATAATTAATGCTACTTGAGTTGACCAGTTGGTGCCTGTATTTACTAAAGCGATAGTATAAGATATATTCATGTACCAATTAATTAGCTTATATTTATATTAGATAGTATTTTAAGTCAAGCATTCTATTCTTTCAATCTTCATATTATAAATTAACATTTCAAATTGCTCTTATTAAGAAAACCAACCATAGCTGTGCAGGCCTTGACCAAGAAAATTAACTCCTAAGTAACATACCCAAACTACGAAAAAACCCAGTGAGGCAATCATGGCTGGTTTTTTACCCGTCCACAGTTTAGTTAACCGAGAGTGTAAGTATGATGCAAAGACTATCCAGGTTATTAAAGCCCACGTCTCTTTTGGATCCCAGCTCCAGTATGAACCCCAGGCTTCGTTGGCCCACACGGCGCCAGAAATAATTCCTATGGTTAGTAAAGGAAAACCAATTCCTATGATCCGATAACTCAAATTGTCTATATTTTCTAAAAGATTAACTTTATTCGTCACAGATGTATTACCAGAACTATTTATATTAATAAATCTTTCTTGATTTGATGCACCAATATAGCCTGTAGAGTTACCTCTAATAATGATAGATTGTTTTTGTGCTATGACCAAAAAAAGAATAGATAGTAAAGAGCCAATTATGAGTAATCCATAGCTAAGCAGCATTACAGTAACATGCATCATTAACCAATTGGAGTGTAAAGCTGGCACTAACGGGCTAGCTTGTTGCATCTCTTTAGGAAGTGAAAGATGAGCAAAAGCAATAATAAAAATTTCTACTGGTGTGCTAATAGCTCCTACCAGTTGGCTCTTAATCTTGTATTCAATACATATTTGAACGAAGGTCAAACACCAGGTAAGAAAAATTAGAGATTCGTATAGATTACTTAGAGGAAAATAACCATAGGTATTCCATCGTTTACCTAAAATAACTGCCAACCCTATATTAATAATTATTAATTGTAGCTTGCTCCACTGTTTAAGGCTTGAAAGTTTAGGAAAAGAAATATTTGTCCAGTATAGAATTAAGTTTACTAACAGCAGCAAGAGTGATATGTTGATAAGTGTGTTGTCTAGCTTGTTCCACTCCATTATTTACTCCATTATAGTTAAAGTATTAGTTGATTTATAATATTATATATAAATCTTAAAAATAAAAGTGAAGTTGCGAACTAGAAGAAAACGACCTAAGCATAATATTGAAGCTTGGCCGTTTTCTATCGATTTATTTGCTAGCTATATCATTATTGTATATGTTAACTTAACGCATTAATAATATAGTCAAGTGCAGCGGCATACTCTACACCAGCTTGTGCAGACATATCACGTGGGACACACAGTCTATCACGTGTAAATGTAAAGGCTGCAACGTATGCAGCTGCTGGTAAGTTTAGTGTTCTGTATACTTCGCGTGCTCCGGCAATAGCCCACTCATCAAGAGGTCCAGTACCGCCCACTACTAGTGAGTAGTTAACAATCCTCATATAATGATCTATGTCTCTATAACATTTGTTAACTTTCTCTTGGCTATCTCCAGCTTCACCAGGATTCTTTAGGTAAGAATACTTCGCAAAACAAGCATCTCCAGCTTCCTTTACAACAGCTTCATGATTACTTGCTAGCTTTTCGGCAGCTTCTAATCTAGCTGCTGCACGTTGTATATTACCTTGAATAGATTCAAGATCTGAAGATGACGGAAAACGACCAGCAGCATCTGCTGCACTAATTGTCGTAGTCATAACTGATTTCATGTTTACCTCCGTTTCGATGGTATATTCTGCGATTATACAACATAATCGTTTTATTCTTGGGATAACCGCTGATTTGAGTTTGTAGATAGTTTGTGTACTCTTCTAGCTAATAGCAGCTGCAACTCTGTCGCAGTAGCTAGCAATCTCAGATGCCAATGCTGAGCAATCGCCCGATGTGCAGGCCATTTTTCTTTGAGAAGCTGTGTTAGTAATAAATGCTACAGCGGCTGCTTTCATGATACTAACTGCTCTTACAGAAGAGTTTGTCGGCACGCCTAGTGCAATGTACGTCTCCTTCAGACCGTTCAGGCAGCGATCTTCCAGAACAGAAGGGTCACCAGCTAGTAGCGCGTAAGAAGCATAGCGTAAAATAATTTCCCCATCGCGTAGACACGCAGCCATTCGACGATTTGTATAACAATTACCACCTGGAGCGATTAGCCCAGGATTTTCACAGATCATGCCAGATACTGCATCAGATACGATGCAGCTGGCATTGGATACGATGAAGTTAACGGCATCTAGACGTGTATTACCGTCTGCGATGAACTTCTTAAGAGCTTGTAAATCACTACCGCCTACATAGGCAGCTTTAGCGTCTGAATTAACTACTACTCTAGAAAATGCGTCAAGCATGGAGCTCTCCTTATTACAATTGTGAAGGACTTAGCTGTTTCAGCTGTCTTTTTGTTTAACAGGCCGATGTATTAGTATCGAGACTACAATATATTGTAGTTTTACACTAAAATTAATAACAAAGTAATAAACTGTAACATTTTTATTGTGACTTATGACTACTTATAGCTTTTATTTATCTCTGTATTAAGGTCTCCAGTGATATAATTATTGTATTCTATCCTGTTTAACTAAAAACTTGACAATATTATCCTTGATCAACATGTACGTAAGAGTTAGCTGTAAATAACTTTTGCTTTGTTCGGTACTTAAAGCTGACAGCTTTTGTCTGATGACTGTGAGTTTAAACTGTTGTTCGAGGCCTAAGTTGCTTGGTTTTCGCATAGTTTAAATATAATATACAGTTCGTGAACTACTTGTGAGGAATTATCTAACGTAATTGACATAATATTGTCACGTATATTGCCTTAGATGATTGATAAATAATATTAAGTCTTTAAACTAGACCATCATATCTCTTTTATATTATCTTACTAGTTACTAATATTAATAATATATCTAGAAAGTGTTTTATATTCACAGTGTGGCAATTACTTCTTATGAAGGTTTTATATCCCTTTATTCCTGGTTCGTAACACATATGACTATTGCCTTACTGCCTTCAAAAAGACTCTGACACATACACATTTAGATTTAAGATCTTACGAGTATGCTAAGATTGTCTGCATATAAATGTTGGCATGCCTCGAAATTTCGAAGTATTATACGTTATCTTGGAGATTTACTATGTCTATTCCTATACTAAACTATTCTCTATCGACGCAAAATCAACGCGTCAACGGATTTGAATCTTTTCCGGGTGAGGAGCAGCCCACTATCTATACGACTGACAATTTGCCGACTGCTAACGATATGGACCAAATCATATGGGCAGCTTACAGGCAGGTATTTAGCGAGCATCAAATTCTGAAAAGTACTTCGGAATGCTTTTTAGAGTCACAATTAAGATTTAATCAAATTAAGGTTAAAGATTTTGTCAAAGGCTTGCTTTTGTCTGATAGCTTTCGCAAGCTTAATTATGACGTAAATAATAATTACCGTTTTGTTGAAATGTGTATTCAAAGGCTTTTGGGCAGAGATATTTACAATGAACGTGAAAAATATGCATTCGCTGTTGTGATTGGAGCTAAAGGTCTAGAAAGTTTTATTGATCTTTTACTTAATAGTGAAGAGTACATGGAAAACTTTGGTGATTCTATTGTTCCTTACCAAAGAAGGCGCGTTATAGCTCAAAGAAGTAGAGGAGAAATTCCATTTAATTTAAAAACACCTCGAACGTCGCAGTCTTTTCTAAATAAATCGGTCATGCCACAATTGAATTGGGCCGGACCAGTACGTAAGTTCAGGCCACAAGAACAATCTCCAAAAGCTGGCGACCCTGCACTGTTTTTGTCCATGGTTAATGATGTAGCATAATATCATTTGCTCACCTTGTTAACTTTATGTTAGATCGCATTGTCAGGGTTAGAATGTACTAATGTGTCAACCTTGACTTGACAATGCGATTAGGTGTTGATTTAACTTCCTAACTTAAAAGCATCAACGAAGAAACCATACAGTATACCAACCTTAATACAATTGATTTGGTCTATTAATCTCATCTTACGACTTATGGCTAAATCTTGAGGATACGTTTGTTGGCTAATCCTTTCATAAAAAGTAACTATTATTGCTCCTCCCACTATTCCCCAATCACCCGTTTGCCCTGGGACCGTTGATATTGTAGAAGAGATGAAAAAACCTAACAGCATATACAATAGACTTATACTTAAATAGTAAACAGGTGTATTGGCTGTATCTTGGGCTATCGATGTGGTTGTTTTTAGTAATTCTGCCACTTTAGTTTGGTAATTATACATAGGGATATCTTACAAATACTTGATGGTAATAAAGAGTCGAGGACAAGAGAGAAACGACAAGACCTAGAGATTTTGCTCACCCAACCCTATAATTAAATGTTGAAACACATCATCTATAATTCTCGACTTTTGTATTTCAATATTATTTATTTCTACTATTTCGCTTATAATATTTTGCATGATTTGTATACTTCTTATAGTTGGTCCGATTGGAACCTCAAGAGAATTATATGTTTCTCTTAAACCGTCTAATACTCTTTCATCCAAAATATCTGTGTTGCCTGCAATAATAGCGTAACTACTATATCTTAAGTAGTACTCAATATCTCTTAAACATGCAGCGTATCGTCTTGTCGTGTATGAATTTCCGCCAGGTTTAAGTAACTCTGGTTGCTCTTCGTAGAGCTGTATAGACGTTTCTTTTATAATATTAGATGCTTGGCTGTTAATGATTTCAGATATTTTTATCCTATCTAAACCACTTTGAAAGTAACCTTCTAGCTCATTTAATGCTATCCTATCTAAATATTTTCCTGCTAAATCATACTTATTGACGATCGTGGAAATTGCATCTTGCATATGACAAATACTCCTTAAGCTTTTAAATATCTATAGTTTCTGTTTATATGATACTTAAATAAGTATACAACTAACTGTATTTATCTATCCTCTAAATGTGATACCTGTTAATAAATATTGTAAGTTAAATGTCATAGACGAGTGTTATAGCAATAAGGTTATTGTTTTTTTGTAGTTTGTGTGCTAATGTTATCTTTTGAATTATAGTTAATATAGACTACTAAGATAATAAAATCTATGGCCAGTATCAAACTTGACTCGCTACTGTATTGTAATGTTCAAAGTTCGAAGAGTGCAGGTATTACTGCATGTTTTGTTTGTGCTGACAACGATCGAGGGGAAAAAGATAAGAATATTGTATTCAAAGCAAGAACAGCTAAGAAGTTATCTTATCTGGTCACAAGCCATAGATATATCTCTTCTGCTCTTTCAATACCTCATTCTATGTATCTTGCTACAGAATTCATGAAAGCCGAGATATCATTAATTATGAAACAAAATTATGTTCAAATGTAGATCATGATAGAAGAAAGCATGTAACTCAGAGGATAGAGTATCAGATTCCGATTCTGGTGGTCGAAGGTTCGAATCCTTCCATGCTTGTCCGAAGCTAGTTATTGACTTATAACGGTTAATGAACTATATTATCTTACCGTTAGTAATGAGTCTAACTTGTTAGGGGCTGTAAGGTTTCTACATGTTAATACATAGTTTTAAGCATCCAACAAGTGATTGAATTAATCACTAAAATATAAACGCAAAGAATAATATTATTCCTCTGTCTCAAAGTTTAGCAGTCTGCTAAATATTAATCTTTAGATTCTGTTCTGAGTTATACGTATGGTATACCAGATGATTTGAACATTATTATTGCACTACATCTCGTTACAACTGATAAATTTGTACGAAATAAGAGTAAAGTTTATAATATAAAACATCATATAAGCCTTGTTTTCATAGTATTTTTTATACAATATTGTGCTAGTTTTAAAACACCTGATTAACATGGACGTGGGTTCAAATCCCACCAGCTCCACTCTCGTATTCTTATAAAGTTTATACACCACTTGTTGTTAAACAATGTTTGTGTTGATCTATTCTAACCAATCATTCCATTTCCATTTTATATAAGATAAGTGTTATTATAGCTATTATCGTGTATCTCTAATTTGGTAGAATCTATAAGTTTATTGAATTTTATGCCTTTTTCATTACATCTAAACAGTCTAAATCATAATTTTGTTTATCAGTATACTAGTACAGTTAATCAGTCCACATGTTCATTAGCATCAGAGAATATAATTTATCTGAAACAGTATCAATCGGTCGGCCGTATGAAACAATCATCAAAATCTGGAAGCATATTACTAGCTACAGAGTCAATATACCGTTTTGGTAATTCCCAATTTTATAAAAGCAACCTTTTTAAAGAGCTTCTGAGTACATACTGGAGTCAGACAATTTTTTTGTCCTCTTCAACACCAGTTACCCAAAAATATGCTGCTTTAATAGCAAAGCAAGAAGGTATGCTAATGAAAAATCATAAGAAAAAGTTCCTGGGAGCATTTACAAAGGCTTTGCAAAATGGTTCTATTAGGCCTTCTGGGGATAGTACATTTTCTGACCAAGTTGCACGAGAAGTAGTTCCAATCAAATATATATGGCACAAAGGGCTATACTTAGATTTGCCTAGGTATTTAAATGGTTTATGGGCAAATAAACGTTCTCCAAATTTCCCGACGCTGATACAAAATAAATTACTAGACAAGCTGAAACAAAATAATTTTCCATTATTTGTTGTAGCAAATAATTTCAATCAGATGCTCATGGCTGAACCACCTAATCAAATACCGTTAAAAAATAACCTTTTTAATAAATTGTATTACTGGTATTATGACCGCTTTCTCTGGATGATGGATTATAGCGATGTTTATGAAGGCTGGTTTTTTGTGAACCCTAAGGATGCCGAAGAATATAAGAAATGCATAGCTTCTAAGTATTCTAGATCTGTAAATCAAAATGGCATTAATGTATTACCTTCTAGTCTTTATTCTTACTATCGTTTGAATAGAACATCTGCTCCTAGAACTGAGTTCCGTCTTTTCCCTGATTTAGTAGAAGTCGGTAAATTAGTAACTTCTTCCCAATACCGTAAGGGATTACTGTTTGATAAAAGGCAATCTTACGGCAAGAATTACTTTCAAGGTCAACCTATTTACTTTATTGAAAATACATCTCAATCTAATAAAGACATATCTAGTACCGTAAATTACTTTTATCAAGTTCCTGGAGATGAAGCTCAACAAAAGTATGCTGCTGTTTTCTTTAATAAACAAGTAGCACTAGATGCTTGGTCTGATTTTAGATACAAGCACCCTAGTATGAAACTTCCTGTAATGCCTCGATTGAGGGTTTATAATCTCGAAGATTTTTTGAAGGACAATGAGAAAAATGAAGATATTATAAATAAAAACTTTTTGTTTATACCAAGCAAGGAATCGTATCAAAACTTGCAAATGTCTAAGGAGCAACGTACCTCATCTACAAGTGCTGTAAGCCCATACTTTGATTATTGTAAGGTAGTTATAAATCTTTGGTCTCAAAGACTTTTGTGGTCTTTGACAAACTCACAAGCTCCGAATTAGCTTATGATATGTGCTAAGTATGAGCCGATATAGTATGTATATTTATTTGCGTGAATAATACTCAACAATTAGTAATTCGTTGAGTTGGAGAGCTACCCATTCTCTCTCTACTACTCCATTAACTTTTCCGCTCAAATTTTTTGTATCCAATTCTAGGTGGCTTGGAATATTTGCTAATCCTGGAAACATAAGATACTTCTCTACAAGGTTAACAGAAGCTTGTTGTTGCTTGATTGTTATTGTATCTCCTGGTTTACATTGGTAACTTGCAATAGATACACGAGTACCGTTAACGAGTATATGACCATGGTTTATAAGCTGGCGAGCTGCTGGTATTGTTGGAGCGATTCCCAGTCTGAATACTGTGTTGTCTAGACGCATCTCAAGCATCTGTAGTAAAATGTATCCTGTCGAGCCGGGTACTTTTTTAGCTGTTCTCACATATTTGAGTAATTGTTTTTCAGTGATACCATAGTTGAAACGTAATTTTTGCTTTTCCTCTAAGCGCACAGCATACTCTGACGGTTTAGTATTTTTATTTCCATGTTCACCAGGGCCAGCTTGTTTTTTTGAAGTCTTTCTACTTAAACCTGGTAGTTCTCCTAAACGTCGACATAAACGTAGTCTTGGTCCTCTGTATCGAGACATTATAATAACTCCTTGACTAATTATTGTAATAAAGGTTATGTACTTACTTTTCTTGGCATTAGTATCATTACTACATTCTTTCCATCTTTAGATGGTGTTTGTTGTACTTCTGATACTGCAGCTAAATCATGTGCCATTTTTTCCAGAAGCTCAATAGCTAAATTTGAGTGCTGGATTTCACGACCTCGAAAAGTAATTGTGGCTTTCACTTTATCATTAGCCTGTAAAAACCGCAAAGCTTGATTTAATCTTACTTGATAATCATGGGCTTCTATTTTATAACGCATTTTAACTTCTTTCAAGCTTGAATTATGTTGTTTTTTCTTAGCCTCCTTTGCTTTTTTCTCCTGAGTAAACTTGTATTTTCCGTAATCCACAATACGACATACTGGTGGATTGGACTTATTACTAATTAAGACAAGATCTAAACCAACTCGTTTGGCGGCTTCTAAAGCTTCTTCCTTGGATAAAATTCCAACCTGTATGCCTTCAGCATCGATCAAACGAATTTGCTTGAAAGGTATGCGTTCATTAATAGCTTGTGAATCAGTATTATTCTTTCTGAAGGGTTTCTTTTTGTCTAACACTATTTACGGATTTTGTTAACGTGTTTAATAATGAAAATATTGTGAAATATCTGCAATTTATTATACCATTAGAATCACATATAATAAATCACTAATATTTAATATTGTGGTAGTACTAAATATTAGAAAGGTATAAGTAGTTAAATATAAGGAAATTTATGAAACATACTCTATCTGTTTTAGTGGAAGATGAGTCTGGAGTGCTATCTAGAATATCAGGTTTGTTTGCAAGACGTGGTTTTAATATCGAAAGCCTGGCTGTTGGTCCTGCCGAAAGATTAGGAGTTTCCAGAATTACAATGGTCGTCCCTGGTGATAATAGGACTGTAGAACAACTCATCAAGCAACTTTATAAACTTGTAAATATCCTGAAAGTCAGCGATGTAACTAATATACCATCTGTAGAACGCGAACTCATGTTGTTAAAGATACATGCTTCCAAACAGTACAGATCTGATATATTAGATATTGTGCACATATTTAGGGCCCGTATTGTAGATATTTCTAAGACATTTCTTATTTTAGAAGTTACGGGGGATCCCGGGAAAATAGTTGCTATCGAACAGCTATTATCTCAGTATGGTGTAGTTGAAATTGCAAGGACAGGTAAAATCTCTCTTACTAGAGCTTCGAATGTAAATACAGAATCTCTACGTAATGATATAAATATGCAAATCCTAAAGTGATTAACTATGCCAAGCACCGGGTTCATCTACGAAAGACAAACATTCTGTCACATCCCAGTCTAATTGAATGCTCTCAAGAGTGATGGTGAAATTAATTTGAACAACAGATCCGTCTGGCTTGAACAGTCTATCATTTTTTGATGGTGATGTCTCGTATCTCGCTTTTATAAACTCATACGTTGCACATTTACGAACATACATACAATTGATACATATACACATTAGTTTTTTCTCTCGTTTATAAATTTTTATTGGGGGCGGAGGGACTTGAACCCTCACGATCATATAAGATCAACAGATTTTAAGTCTGTTGTGTCTACCATTCCACCACGCCCCCATATCATAATTTATTGTTATGTGCTGTTCTTATCTTTTTAGGCGGCACCCAGATTCGAACTGGGGGTAAAGGATTTGCAATCCTCTGCCTTACCACTTGGCCATACCGCCTCTAGGCCTATATACATAATAACATAATATATAATTGCTGGATTAAATAGCGGCGCTGGTTTCGTTAGAGAATAGTCTACTTTTTAGAATATCTTCAGATTCGATTGTCACTAGATCAGCTTTTGTTAAAACTTTGTCTCCACTTGCAAATATTCTGTTCGCTTGTCTCATCCTTGCTCTATCTATAGCGTTTCTAATACTCCTAGCATTTGCAAAATGTGGTTGTTGCATCCGTCTATTTGTATATTCTAGCAAGACCTGATCAGCATCAGGCGCAAAGCAGTATTGTTGCTCTTGCATCATTAATTTAGCAATCTGCAATAGTTCTTCAGGACTATAATCTGGAAAATCTACATGGTTTGTTACGCGAGACGATAAGCCGGGGTTAGACTCATAAAATTTATCCATTCTATCCTTGTAGCCTGCAAAAATGACTACTAGATCTTCTCTTTGATTTTCCATTACTTGTAATAAAATTTCGATTGCTTCCGCACCATAATCTCTTTCATTATCCGCTTTATATAAATAATAAGCTTCATCAATAAAGAGTACTCCTCCCATTGCTTGCTTCAAAACTTCTTTAGTTTTAGGAGCAGTGTGGCCTATGTATTGGCCTACAAGATCATCGCGCGTCACGGTCAACAGATGTCCTTTTTTAATGTACTCTAATCTGTGTAAAATATCGGCCATTTTCATGGCAACAGTTGTTTTTCCTGTTCCGGGACTACCTGTAAACGACATATGTAATCCGGGACTACCTGAATACAGATCAAGACTCTTCCTAAGCCTATCTATCAGCAGCAATGCTGCAATTTCCCGTATGCGAGTTTTTACCGGGATAAGTCCTATGAGTTCTCGTTCTAACTCATCTATTACTTCTTGAATCTCTGTTTTACTGTATTCTTCTTGTAAATTTACAAGAGTATTGTCAGGAAAGCTGCTTTGCATTGTTAGTTACTCTTACTTTTATGAAGGCAACTGCTTACATTACTAAGTGAATTTAGAATGTGAGCAATTGTCTAAGGCTAGATTATTAAAAAACGATTTATCAGAATAATAAAGCTAACTGAAGTTAGTATCTGACACCTTCAGGTTTCTCGGTTGCGTAGCTGTGTATGCTATACTTTTGATTACGTCCAATATCCTCAGTACGTAACAAAGTGAATCCAGGTTCGGAAATTGGTCTATTGATTATGAAAGATAAGCAACAACTTTCTACACCACGGGTATTATCAAAAGCATTAACTTTAATGTATACACCTGGGTTAGCTTTGCGACAGCTTGCAATTTCATACATTACAGCTGCTGGATCTTGTATGTCAAACAGAGGAAGTCCCCATAGCTCCCAGTAGGAGTTACGTGGATGTGGATCATCTGTATATTCAATATTGATTGACCAATTTCGTGAAACGGCGTATCCAATTTGTTTTGATATTTGTTCGTCTGTTAAATCCGGCAAGAAGGAAAAAGTTCCTTGTGTTAGTCTCACTATTTGATGCTCCTTAATATGATTAAGCAAATGTATTGTTACGTCTTTAAACTACAAATTAGCTGTTGGAGTCTCTACAAAATCAGCTGTATCCGTAGATGTATAATTGAAAGAAATATCTTTCCAAAGATCCAGTGCTGTTTGCAAAGGTCCACAGGTCTTTGCTGCATCTCTAAGGATTTGAGGTCCTTCGTTTACATAATCACGTCCTTCGTTTCTTGCTAGCACCATACTTTCTAGTGCTACGCGGTTTGCTGTAGCACCTGCTTGAATCCCATCAGGGTGACCTATTGTACCTCCACCAAATTGTAGTACAACATCATCTCCTAAATAATCGAGTAGTTGATGCATTTGACCACAATGAATACCCCCTGAAGCAACTGGTGTTACTTTTCTAAGAGAGGCCCAGTCTTGTTCAAAGAAAATACCTTGCGGTAAATTCACATCTAGGTGTGATTCTAAAAGAGTATTATAAAAACCCTTAATCATCAGAGGGTCGCCCTCTAGTTTACCAACTACTGTACCAGCATGAATGTGATCTACTCCTGCCATCCGCATCCATTTACAGATAACCCTAAAGTTCATTCCGTGCTCTTTCTGTCGAGAGTAGGTAGAGTTACCGGCTCTATGTAGATGTAAAATCATATCTGTCTTGCGTGCCCAAATAGCCATAGTTTGTATAGCTGTGTAACCGATAACTAGATCGATCATGCATATGACACTGCCCAGCTCTTTCGCAAATTCAGCTCGTTCATACATATCTTCCATTGTACCGGCAGTAACGTTTAGGTAGTGACCTTTTACCTCACCAGCGGCCGCTTGTGCACGATTCACGCCTTCCATAGAGTACAGAAATCTTTCTCTCCAACGCATGAAAGGCTGTGAGTTAATATTTTCATCATCTTTCAAGAAGTCCAAGCCACCTTTTAAACCCTCATAGACTACTCGACCGTAGTTTTTGCCTGATAGACCCAGTTTTGGCTTAACTGTTGCACCTAGGAAAGGGCGGCCAAATTTGTCCATACGTTCACGCTCTACAACTGTACCTGTGGCAGGTCCTTGAAATGTCTTTAAATATGCAACCGGAAGACGCATGTCTTCAAGTCGCAGTGCCTTAACAGCTTTGAAACCAAATACATTACCAATAATAGAAGCGGTTAAATTAGCGATTGATCCTTCCTCGAATAGGTCAATATCGTACGCAATGTAAGCAAAATATTGATCAGAAGAATTTGGGACAGCGTCTACTTTGTAGGCTTTTGCTCGGTATAAATCACAAGCTGTCAGAAGATCAGTCCATACAACTGTCCAGGTCGCTGTGGATGACTCACCAGCAACAGCAGCTGATGCTTCAATGGGGTCAACACCAGGCTGAGGTGTTACACGAAACAGTGCTAGTACGTCAGTTTCTTTTACTACATAGTCGGGGTCCCAGTACCCCATCTTTGCATATGGAATTACGCCAGACTCATAACGTTCATTCTTGATCCTTGTCCGTTCTTCTACGGATTGAGACATGTATCCCTCCTTGGATATAAGGCAGTTTCTTTAGGTTAGCAGATTACATAACATAACAAATCAGCTATTCATACAAAAAATCTGGTTTTCTGTAAACCCTACAGTATAGATTATCACTCTTGCATTATCAACTGATTATTACTTTATTTATAGTAATAATAAGTTGTGCTAATGTCAAAGTTGTAGAAGACTATGTTTTTTATATTCCGTGCAATGTATGGTACAATTATTGAAGCAAGGAAATAAAAATATGAGGATACATATTTTGTTAGTCTCACAAGTTATGGATGCAACATTTGACGATGAGGTTTTAAAACATCACAAGCCAGTTCTCGTAGATTTCTGGGCTCCTTGGTGCGGTCCTTGTAGGATGGTAGCACCAGTAGTTGATGAAATTGCAAATGAATACGGGGGAAGCATTAAGGTTGTCAAAATCAATACAGATGAAAATCCAAGCACAGCTACAGAGTATGGTATACGCAGCATTCCAACGTTAATGATATTTAAGAACGGTGGTAGAGTTGATACTGTAATCGGTGCAGTTCCTAAGTCAACTCTTGCGAGTACTCTAAATAAATATTTAACTAGCTAGGAGAATTAAATATGTCTCAAGTATGCAACATAACTGGAAAGAAAAGAAATAACGGACGCGCTATATCTCATTCACACGTGAGAACTAAAAAAATACAAAAGGTTAATCTACAATCTCGTAAGATTTGGTCTGTACGTAGACAGTCATGGGTACGATGTAAGATTTCTACGAAAGCTATGAAAAGCTTGATGAAAATCGCTTAAAAATATTTATAGTTCGTGACAACTTTTACTATTTGTGCTACTATGTTCTGTAGCACAATATTAAGATTAAAGTTGATAGATATACCAAGATTTAATTGAACCAATAAATAACCTATACAATTTAAGTAACCAGTATTTTAAGAGAGCTCTAGGAGATAAAAGTATGGAAATGAATGAACTATATAATATTGATGAAGATAACATCGGTATGTTACATGAAGAGAAGCTTATAGGATGGTCCGCAACCTGTTTGGACCAAACAATTTCATACTATATGGAATGTAACTGTAATGAAATAGAAGAAGTAGCAACTTATGTAGACAAAAGTACAGACTAGATATAGGATCGTGAAACTTTGAAAAACTAATTAATTTAAACATTATATTTTGTTAGTAGCTTGCAACAGACCCTCCGCAGGGTCTATAATATGTTACCGGGCCGCTAGTATAGCTCAACTGGTAGAGCAGCTGATTTGTAATCAGCAGGTTATGGGTTCAAGTCCCTTTACTAGCTATAGAAGTAGTGTATACAGCCTAACCTACAGCACTTAGACCGACACTCTGCAACACAGGGATATTAGCCAGACATAAATATGCAAACCCAGCTCCACCTACCGCACCAACTAAAAAACCTGCTGTAAACTGGTTCCATCCTTCGGACGTTTGTAATAAGTCTTTATTATCTTCTTTACTGAAAGATACATTACCATACATAGAAAGACATGTTGTAAGTATAATAATTAAGCCAACAGCAGATAGAAAGCCAGAGAGTAAGGCGACGTCAGTATTACGAAGGGGGCCTAATTTATCAAAAGGTCCAACAAGGAAGTAGCCGTGTGCCATACCTATCTCAAGGCCTCGCATTAACGGAGTTACGCCTCTTCTGTATGCAGGCAAGTTACTTAATAAGCCTCTTGTAAAACTAGAAGTGCTAATAGGTGTCGATAGATTACCAACAAATGGATCATCATTATAAGGTCTTATAAAGTCTGTCATTTTTCTGTTCCCCAGATGTAATTGTATAGATAAAACTTTAACTTAGACTATATATGATATACTATAATTAATATCTTCCAATGTTTTTATTGCAAATAATTAATAAGATTATTGCTTCAATGTTCATTATTTTCATTATCGACTATTTGTAAGAAGTGTCCAACTTGGTTAAAAGTAAAACTTAGAATTTCAGGAGTAATTTAATGACTATCTTACTTAGCTATATTATATTTCTGTCTATTTTTATGGGCCTAGCATTAGGTTTATTTTTCAGTTTACAGTCCATCAAGCTGATATAATGATAGAGAACATTGTTTTCTAGTTGCTATAGGTGATTTCATGTAGTAATATGAGAGTATACATACAGATGACTATAAAAGAATTATGCTTGTCAAACAAGATAGTATTCAAGGATCTAGGCGTTTTAGTAACTACTGGTGGGCCTCTCTGATTTTATTGGGAGGATCTGGTTTTCTACTAGCAGGCCTATCTAGCTATTTAGGGAAAAACCTTCTGCCATTTACTTCTTCATCAGAGCTTTTGTTTATACCTCAAGGGCTAATAATGACTTTCTATGGTACGACTGCGGTACTACTAAGCGTTTTTCTATGGCTAACTATTATTTGGGATGTTGGTTCTGGTTATAATGAGTTTGATACCCGAACAGGTTTGGTCACAATTTTTCGTTTTGGCTTTCCTGGTAAAAACAGAACGGTTTGCTTAAAGTATCCGATTAAAGAAGTACAGTCGATCAAGGTTGTAATTAATGATGGTTTGACACCCAAGAGAGAGATATATTTAAAAACAAAGGATAATAGAGAGATACCCCTAACTAGGGTTGGAGAGCCTTTGCTTCTCAGCGATGTAGAGGAGAAAGCTACAGAAATTGCCAGGTTACTAGGCGTTGTTTTAGAAGGTATTTAATTCCGTCTTTTATTTCATTCATCTTACCTATTGTACACTTATTGACTATATAGTAATATATAGTTCAGGTTATCGCGTTAGCGGGTATAGTTTAGTGGTAAAACCTTAGCCTTCCAAGCTAATGATGCGGGTTCGATTCCCGCTACCCGCTTGTTGTAATACATAATTGCATCTGGCTGGATTCGAACCAGCGACGTCCTTTTAAGGATGGCGGATTATTAGAGTCGATGCTGTCAATTCTTGATAGAGCACCTCTCTTACAGAACCGTACATGAGACTTTCATCTCATACGGCTCCTACCCACTATGGATTTGCTGTTACAGTTTATTATATAAGTCAATTGGACTTTTAAGGTAGGCTGTAATGGCATTTATCCAAGTATGTATGTACTTTGATTTCTTTGATAACAGTCATATAGTACTGACTCCATTGACCAAGACCACGTTCTATTTGATGGATGTGCTTACTTTCAGAGCAAAAATGACGTACCTTACGCTTACCCAGGTCGTTTTTGTAAAAGGCTTGATCTTTTACATACTCTCGGATTTTGTTCACAAGAGACTTTTCAATTTGATTATTCAGGAATAGTTCATTATTACGAGAAAGAACTGATTGCCTTAGAGTAATTCCACAGTTGTGTAAAAACCAGCATAATATTTTACAAGGTTTAGTGAAATATTTTTCACTCCATAATCCGCGATATTTACTTTGCACTACTGATGTGTTTTGTAAAGATTGTCTGTAATGGTTCCACTGTACACCGTCACATAGTATAGTGTATAGCATTTCTTTTAAATAGTTGCTTGCAGCTTGGGTAACTAAAAATGTACGACATTTTGCTTGACTTGCTTGAGCCCACGATTCATTGTCAATTATCTTTTTCAGCCCTTGAGTAATCCGATCAGGTGATTGCAGCTTAAGTATTAGGTAATTCATATCTACATTTAGAAGTGTTTGTCTTACCTGTGCATTTCGGTAGGACCAGAATCTAGTATAAAGCTGTGTTTTACGAAAATTCACATATTGATTGCTCATTTTACTTTGCCACTCAGCTTCTAAACACCAGACAATAACTTGACTGTTTATATAATTATTCCTAAAACATGTATCTGACTGATCGATTAGTTCAATACAGTGACCAGCTTGAAAGGTTGCTAATTGTCTAATTAAAATATTAGACATAAGCAGTTTTTGTAAACTATGAACCAGTAGCATATCACATTCTATTGAAGCTTGGTATATTCTATGTTGAATATAAAAAAGGTCTTGCCTGGCTTTGTCTAGATTTGTCCGATGATTTGTTATCATAGAATTTTGTACTAATGTGTGGGTGTAATACGTCTGCTTTCTCCTAGTATTACCTAGAACATTTGCTTCTTATTACTTCTTTCTGTATGTATACATTCGTTACCTAAACTTATCTTGAATTTTCTTGTATTATTCAAGAAGTAAACATCCAGTTACTCCGTTCCATACTTTCTATATTTTTGACTTAGATCCCTCTCTATATATCAGTCCTCACTATTAATCAACCATATCTAGTAATACTCACAATCACTACCATAGGGAGGAACCTTTGCTAATTAATACAAAGTCTTGATGATACTTTTGTCAAGGGTTAGCTTTACTGATCTTATCAAAAATCCATTTGGTCGGCTTATTCAAGCATAGATTTAGGCTGATATATACTTAATCGACCAAAAGAGTTTACTCATGGTTTTTGAGTAGCTACGTCACGTAGCTTAGAAAATATAGTTATCGCATTATTTGTTTTAACAATGGCTTTTGGTTAGCATTCAGGTTTTTGCAACCTTTAACATCCAAAAAACGGGTCGCACATGAGTCCGCTGCCTTCGGCCTCTCGGCCACAGATGCTTTTATCGCTATTATAACATCAATAGAACAATTTGCCAAATAATTTCATTCATTCATACTATGGTATGTAGCCACGGCTGATGGCGAAACACGATTTAAATATCTAAATATCCAGTACTTAAAAATCGTATCTAAAATCACCGGAAAAGTAGATATAAATAAAAAAATAAAATCTCTACTTTCTGGAAGGCCAAAATGACGTAGCATGATCTCCAACACCACCTCCCAACCATGGGGTGAATGAAAACCGACAAATATATCAGTTAACAAAATGATTAAAAAAGCCTTAGCAGTATCACTTAAACCATATATTATTTCATTTACAAAGGATTTTAAAATATATAATTCTCTTCTACCGCCAATAATTAGAATAAAAAGTACTGTTAGAGACAATATATCTGCGAGTATATTTTTGATAGAATTGATGCTCTCATTTACATATTCTTTAGTTATAGATAAAGCTTTTTGCTTTACTTTTTCTTTAACTAGATCATTAGATATATCAGGAAATTTTCCAATTAAAATTTCAAAGTGTAGTTTTTCCTCGAATCTTTGCAGTTCAATAAATGCTCTTTCTTCTTGAGAGCTATTTAAAAAAATACCTGGCTGCTTTATATTCCACACATAATCAACAGTTGGTCCAATAATAAAATGTTTACTGATTTGATTGATTAATATAGGCGTTATTATGATAATCAGTAAATATCTAACAGATGCTAAAGTTTGGTATCTGGATATTCGAAATTCTTCTAGAGCTTCCAATTCTGCATGTGGATTTAATTCTTGTTTAAATCTATCAAAAGTTTTAGTAATTGATCTGGGTAAGGGACTAATTTTCTCTACCCTTGATTTATTTAGTTTTTTTAAATTCCAGTATTTCATAAAAAACGCTACTTTTAGTAAACTGTTCATTAACTGCCTTATCCTATTACCTGTTAGTATATTACAGTTGTTATAATTATATTAGAAATATGACCAAAAAGACTAATTCAAGATCTATATATTTGTCTCTCTGTTTGATCATTTTTATGCCTAGGTTACCAGAATACATAAAGCAAAATATTACTGAAAACTGTTATATAAGGCAAAAACAACAAGGTAGTCGAATCTTGGGATTCAATTACTCAGACTTTTTTTTAAAATATAGGCAATATAAAAAATATCAAAAAAAAGAGATAGTAGTTAACGGTTTAAAAAATACTTCTATACGCAAAAAACTTGCCCACGCTACTAGGTTATATTTACCAGATCATATAAGCTTAGATCAAGATGCCTTGCGTGAATTTCTGGTTCGTCTACATTTATCAGGATTTTTTAAGTCGGTGGACATATATTCTTATCGTAACTTAAAAAAACAAGTTTTATACGTAGATGTAGATCCTTATTCCATAATAAAAATGGTTTTTGTGAAGGATGCCACCAAAAAGTTAATTAATCTATCCACCTTACAACATATTTTCAAAGACCAAATCGGTTATCCACTGAATCTAAAGTACTTACAACACAAAGTAAATACAATAAAACACTGGTACAATAAGCAAGGGTATACAAATACTAAAATCAAACTTTCTTATGAAATATCAAAACCTTCCTCAGTAAATGTTCACATAGATGAGTATCTAGTGAAACAAATTAGCATTGTCATCATATCTAGTGATGTCACGGACAAACAAATTTATAATGAAACTAAAAGACATTTTACTAATTATCTCGTTTATCAAATAGATCGTCCATTTAATCTTAATAGAATAGAACAGTATATTGCTAGTTTACAGCGCAGTGGGGCAATATATAACTGTTACTATAAGTTACATCGTCAGGGAACAATAACTAATAATGTAAAAATGTCCCTGTATATTAGACCAACGTACAATAGATCTATAAATATCATCATTAAAAAAGTCTTATTTACTGAATATGCTTTAGAGCTTGTAGAGCATCTATTAAACTTAGATCTTTATAGCTATATCTTAGGTCGTAATTTTATTACAAATGCTATAAATTATGATTTATACATGACACATTCTTTGACTTATTCCAGTTATTGGAATGCTGTTTATACAATATTTAAGCGAGAAAACTTTTGTGGTTTACGATACCTTGTAAGAAATATCTGCTTTACAAACTCTTTATTGTCGTTAGATACTGTACTTTGTAATAAAAGAACATACTACAGATTCAAATGTGAACTTCCAGCTGTATGTTTTTTAAAAAATCTGATGAGTAGCATATCTTTAGTGTTAACCAATCAAGTTGATTTATTTTATCCCTCTAAATCTGGTTACGTTCTGTCTGGATATTACAAAAAATCAAAATCTTCATTTGTCCATGATTCTTCAGCATCTCAACATAATTTGTCGGTTACCTTTGACTATGCTCTTTGGAATTATATAAAAATAAGTACTCTATACAATTTACAAGAGATTAAGTATAGATCAACGCTCTTGTATGCAAATATAGAATGGTTAGACTTCTTAGCTACAAAGCTTAACACCCAATCTTATGCTAGCCATAAATATTTCCGCAATTCATATAGACGTCATCTCCATAGACTTACCTTTTATTTACCCTTCAGGGTTCTCAATCACAAAAATTTATCCGAACAATTTTATGCCTGCGAATATAATTATATTGTACAAGACAAATTATACATACCAACAAAAGATCAATTTAAAAGTTTAACATCACACAATTTAACCACGAAAGTAAATATATGCGGCCAAGTCTTTAACTTGGCAATTAAATGTATCAATTATCAAGGTTGTTCTGAAGGTTTAAATTCACTAACAAGCTTGACAGAATTATCTTACTGGTATACAGGAGATTATCTCGATAAAGATATTAGTGTGCTCAAAAATTTAAAAACTTGTAAATTGGAGTATTCCTTACCTCATTTAGGTTCTTATGTATTTGCCAGTTATTTATCACATCCTATCGAAGAAACTTATCATACAAAACATATAAAACAATTGGGTGTTAGTTTCAATAGAAATATTGGTATAAATTATGGCATCGGAATAAAAATTAGCATGCCTTTTAAACAAATCCCTGCTTTACGATTAGAATATGTCTATAATATAAATGCTCTTCGATGTTTACATATAAGAGTAGATTCCTAAACAATGTATTAGTACACCAATTATTTATGTCTCAAGCATCAATCTCAAATTTGTTAAACTTGAATCAAGGCTATTGGATAGAATTAAGGACCAATTATTGTCCTTTCAACTCATCTATGTCAATCCATAAGTCATCAGCTAATATATCGGTTATACAACAAGACTATACACCTCTGCGCAACATAATATTATCTATCTGTAGAAAAAGTATAGATAAAACTACGATATCTTATAGATTAGGTAGTAACGTAAAAGACTCAGAATGTTTAGTAGAACAATTGCTTGCTGATTACTCGTTGTACTTTAATAAAACAAACCATATCATAAGTACTTACAAAGTAAACAGCTTAACGGTAATAGACAAAACATGGTTGGTCAACTCCAATGTACGTCTAAGCATGACAACAATATATAAGTCCAACAAATGTGTGTGTGTATCTTTCGGTACTGACATTAGAAGCGTATAGATTTATACCGCATTGTTATATCAATATTTCTTCAGTACTTGACAGGAGGATAATTATACGCACTGGTAGCCATACTACTCTAAATCTTTACGATTTGGGTTACGTGATGGATCATTAGACAGAAAACCAAAAAAGAATAATGATACAAAGAATAACACTGTTGTATAGACGAAAATCTTTAATGTAAACATGATGCTCCTTAAAATATAAAAACTTTATGTATATATTAGAGTACGAAAGGTATTTTATCTCAAAATTTAAGTAACTGCACCAATTCCACAAAAATTGCAATACTTATATACTTAATACTGTAACTGTATCCAGTTTTTTGTCAAAAAATAGGATATTCTCTAATAACTAGGAGCTCAGAAATACTTTTTGATTGTATTGATGTCATATAAACTTCGACAATAATGTAGTCACCCTTACGATATAAATCATATATATCTTTTCCTGTTTGTCCTGTAGCTAGCGCTTTCATATAGTAGTACGGTTTGCCTTGTTTTCTATTCGGTAGTTTTACAAAGAAAGAAATGCTGTTTTGATGCTTTGTTAAGCACACAATTTTAGGCCAACTTGCTAGTTGCACTGTGATTAAATTACTTTGCATCTTAGTAAACTTTATTAAAAATTTATTTCTTGCTTGTTATCGTTAACATCATAGTTCAATGTTTTCAACTTTTTCATAACTCTTATAAAGTATTCTTGTAAATAATCCTCAAGTAGATTTATCTCGTCAGAACTCATATTTAGCATGTCAAATATCTCCTGCATGCTTGTCGTAAAACTTCCTTCTTTAGCTAAAACTTCTGCAAAAGCTAAACGCTCAGAGATATTTTTGCTCCATTCAAACCAACCAGTGAAATCACGAAATGCTTGCAAGAAACCGACGGGTATTTTAGATATTTTTGATCTTTGGCCGGATAATTTTTCACACAGGGTAATTATGTCCAAAGATTTCCATCCTTTTAGGCCGACTAATGAATATTGCGTGTTTTCTAATTGTGGTACTGATAAGCTACGTATTGAAAGTTTTGCCACATCTTGAGTATCGATATAAGCTATCTCACTTGAGTCGCTAGAAATCCATATAGACTGTTGGTCAAGTATAGGTAAAGCGTATTGTGTTATAATACCCTGATAGAAACCGCATAGATTAAAGATTGTAGAAGGTAAAGTAGATTCTTTCAGCTTATCTTCAACTTTTAATTTTAGATTCATTAAGGGAATACCAGGGTACTTCTCGGCATTAATTATTGAAAAGAAAACAAATCTTTGAATTTCGGCCACTTCGGCTGCTTGTATAAGAGCCATTTTCCCATATAAGTCCACCGTTGAGGCGTGATATGGATCATATGGACGTGCTGTTGATGCATCAATGACGGCACTTACCCCTTTTAAAGCAGGAGGTATAGTTTCAGGTGTTTTAAGATCTCCATACACTAATGTTGCTCCCCATTCTTTCAAAAAAGCTGCTCGGCGAAAGCTCCTAACAAAACATCTAACATTAAAACCTTCATCTAATGCTCTTCTAACTACCTGTCGCCCCAAAGTTCCAGTTGCTCCAATAACTAATAAACTCATAAATAATAAAATATAATCGTAGTACTAAATTTTTCTACCAGTGCATAACCTAATCCATGTTGTTCTGAAGTATAACACAATTGGGTAGAGAGGGACTCGAACCCTCATAACACTAGTTGTCACATTTTGAGTGTGATGCGTATACCAATTTCGCCACCTACCCTATTATTTAAATATAATTACATACTTACTTTAATAAAAGCAAGGTTTTGCACATAGTAACATAGTATAGTAGTATTTTGTTATGTAACAAACACTTAGTTTGGGTAATCATTTTACTTCTATTATAGATATAATGCAGGAATCAATTACATTGAGTCAAAAGGTAGACTTTCCAAAGCTTATTACGCATAAAATATCAATAAAGTACAAGTTCCTTTTTATTGGTATATACCTTATTTCTTTACCTTTTTGCACAACCTATATAATCATTTCTCAACACGCTATGTGTTTTGTACTGTCATATCTTCAGTTAACTCGTTATGATGTTTTGCGTATAGTTTGGTTAAAACTTTCTGTTTTTCTATACTCCTTGTACATAATAGCAGGAGTTTTAACTAAATCCAGTAATATGACCTACAGAATACCTTATACTCTCATGTCAACTTTTACACCTCCGCTACACGGTCATATATATTTTTGCCTACCGCATATATTAACTCGCAGTTTTACAATGGTTACAAATTACTACATGATCTATAGTATCATACAACTTACTACTTCTGGTGAACTTATTTTGTTGTATATCAATAAAACTATTAACCATTTGCCATTAGATATGAGTACAAAAATAAAAACTAAGTTACTTGTACTAACTAGTTATGAATTAGTAAATACATTAAAGTTCAGATTAAATTGTACAATAACTTCTTGTTCTTTAAGAGGATTGAATAGTTCTCGTGTTATATATTATTGGCATAAGCTATTTTTTTTAGCACTGGTGCGATTTAATCACATATGCGATACGTTAATTGTTGATACCATGCACAATATGTATTTTCGCAATTTATTATATTACGATCAGGAACTTTGGTTTGTAGTGTAAAAGTTTGACTTATATAATATGAATGTCATTAATATAAATATAGTTTGAAGAATTTCAGTATGACGTATAATTATAAGTATGTGCAAACAAACTCCACAGTCTAATCAACTAAATAGGCTAATTAATCAACCATACAAGTATGGTTTCACGACTAATATAGACTCAGATTCTTTTCCTAAAGGCTTAAATGAACAGCTTGTAAAACGTATTTCTAAAATTAAGTCAGAGCCTTCACACCTAGAAGAATTTCGAATAATGGCCTATCAAGCTTGGCAAAAAATGCATCATCCAAGCTGGGCACATTTGGCTTATCCACCAATAGATTATGGTAATATAATTTATTACTCAGCTCCTAAGTTAAAAAAACGTTTAAGCAGTCTAGATGAAGTAGACCCTGAAATCTTGGCAACATTCAATAAATTGGGTATTTCACTAAATGAACAAAAACGATTGTCCAATGTTGCTGTAGATGCTGTTTTTGACAGTGTATCAATAGCTACAACATTCCAAACAGAGCTGCAAGAAGCGGGTGTAATTTTTTGTTCTATTTCTGAAGCTGTACAGAAACATCCTGAATTGATAAAGAAATATCTAGGTTCTGTCGTTCCTATTGGTGATAACTATTTTGCTGCTCTAAATTCAGCTGTGTTCAGTGATGGATCATTTTGTTATATACCTCCAAATACGAGATGCCCGTTAGAATTATCGACTTATTTCCGTATAAACAATAAAGAATCTGGTCAGTTTGAGAGAACCCTAATTGTAGCTGATAAGAATAGCTCTGTAAGTTATTTAGAAGGCTGCACTGCCCCTCAATACGATACTAACCAGCTCCATGCTGCTGTTGTTGAATTAGTAGCTCTAGATAATGCTGAGATAAAATACTCAACAGTGCAAAATTGGTATTCAGGTGATAAAGATGGTAGAGGAGGGGTATATAATTTTGTTACCAAACGTGGTCTATGTATTGGACAGAATTCTAAAATTTCTTGGACTCAAGTAGAAACAGGTTCTGCAATCACCTGGAAATACCCAGGATGTGTCTTATATGGTGACCATTCAATAGGCGAATTTGCTTCAGTGGCACTTACTAATAATTATCAACAAGCAGACACTGGTAGCAAAATGCTTCATGTAGGCTCTAAGACAAGGAGCCGGATTATATCAAAAGGCATTTCTGCAGGTAAATCTAGCAATAGTTACAGAGGACTTGTAAAAATAGGACCTAAAAGTAGTTATGCACGGAATTACTCTCAATGTGATTCTTTATTGCTAGGTAATCAATGTCAGGCTAACACCTTCCCGTACATACATGTACAAAATCAGTCAGCACAGGTGGAACATGAAGCATCAACCTCTAAGATTGGTGAAGAGCAGATTTTTTACTTTTTGCAACGGGGAATTGGTATTGAAGACGCTATCGCTATGATGATCAGTGGATTTTGTCAGGATGTTTTCAAAGAGCTACCTATGGAATTTGCTAGTGAAGCTGATAAATTATTAAATTTGAAATTAGAAGGTACAGTAGGCTAAGGATAATATGAAGCAAGAAATGTTAGTTATTGATAATCTGCATGTTCAAACTGGTGATGTAAAAATCCTAAATGGATTAGATCTACGTGTGAATTCTGGCGAAGTACACGCTATTATGGGCCCTAATGGATCAGGCAAAAGTACCTTAGCAAAAGTTATTGCAGGACATACTGCATATACAATTACTCAGGGAAGTATCAAGTTTCAGGGACAAGATATTACTGATCTAGATCCTGATTTAAGAGCTCATCTTGGCATTTTTTTAGGTTTTCAGTATCCAGTGGAAGTACCTGGAGTTACTAATACAGACTTTTTGCGTCTTGCATATAATTCAAGGCAAAAGTTTCGCAGTTTGCCCGAACTAGATCCTTTATCTTTCTTCGAATTTTTGAGTAGCAGGTTGAATATTATAGGTATGGATTCAAAGTTTTTGAATAGAAATGTTAATGAAGGTTTTTCCGGAGGCGAAAAAAAGAAAAATGAAGTTCTGCAAATGGCTGTTTTGCAGCCTTTTCTATCTATACTGGATGAGATGGATTCAGGTTTAGATATCGATGCATTGAAGACTATATCTTATGGTATTAATCAACTGTTAGAAGGTCAGCAAAGTCTTGTGTTAATTACGCATTACCAAAGACTTTTAGACTATATATCACCTTCATTTGTGCATATCATGCATGAAGGTAAAATTAAGCTTACTGGTGATGCAAGCCTAGCATATGAGTTAGAAAAAAAAGGGTATGAACTTTTAGATACTAAACTTTAAAAACACAAGCAATATGCAGTATGTACGTAACTTTAACACAGCGAGCGAAGCAAATATAGAATTTAGAAACTTTGCTTCAGATCCTTAATAGCTTGTTTGAGGATGTTTTCTGAGCCTTCGTCTAGTTTTAGCGTATTCTTAATACTTTCGGCAAACTGTGGCTTAGAATTGCGTAAATCTTCGCGTAACGCACTGATAAATTGATTTACGTTAGATACTTCAACATCATCTAGATAGCCATTGATACCTGTATATATGATAGCTGTTTGCTCTTCAACAGGGATAGGAGAATTTTGAGCCTGTTTTAAGATTTCACGTAAACGCTGTCCCCTCGCAAGTTGATTTTGAGTGGCTTTATCTAAGTCCGAGGCAAACTGTGAAAATGCTTCTAATTCTGCAAACTGAGCTAGTTCTAGTTTTAATTTGCCAGCAACTTGCTTCATTGCTTTGATCTGGGCTGCAGAACCTACTCTTGATACGGAAATCCCAACATTTATGGCTGGACGTATACCGGCATTAAATAAATCTCCCGATAGAAAAATTTGACCATCAGTAATTGAAATTACGTTAGTAGGTATATATGCTGAAACATCTCCCGCCTGGGTTTCAATGATCGGCAATGCTGTCATACTGCCATTACCCAAATCATCGTTTAACTTAGCAGCTCTTTCCAGCAATCTGGAATGCAGATAGAAAACATCTCCTGGATATGCTTCTCTTCCGGGTGGGCGGCGTAACAATAACGACATTTGACGATAAGCCTGTGCCTGTTTAGTTAAATCATCATATACTACCAAAGTAGCTTTACCTTTGTACATAAAGTACTCAGCTAAAGAAGCACCTGTATACGGAGCGATATATTGTAAAGTCGCAGGATCATCAGCATTAGCTGCTACTATTATGGTGTAATCAAGTGCTCCTTTCTCATCTAAGGCAGATACTACTTGAGCCACTGACGAAGCCTTTTGACCGATAGCAACATATACACAAACTACATCCTGGCCTTTCTGATTAATAATTGTGTCAAGTGCCACTGCTGTTTTGCCAGTTTGCCTATCACCAATTATCAATTCTCGTTGTCCTCTGCCTATAGGAATCATTGAATCTATGGCAGTTATACCGGTTTGTAAAGGTTCGCAAACTGACTTTCTTCCAATAATTCCAGGAGCCGATGACTCGATAAGACGTGTGCTAGAACTGTTAATATCACCCTTACCATCAATGGGATTAGCTAATGGGTCTACTACTCTTCCTAAAAACTCTTCACCAACAGGAATCTGTGCTATCCTGCCAGTTGCTTTTACGGAACTGCCCTCTAGAATATCACGACCGTTTCCCATTAAAACGGCACCTACATTATCACTTTCAAGATTTAAAGCTACACCAATTGTTTTATCTTCGAACTCTAGCAGTTCACCTGCCATCACATCATCCAGGCCATATACCCTAGCGATGCCGTCTCCAACTTGTAGGACTGTCCCAACATTAGCCACTTGAACTGTTTGATCGTACTTTTCTATTTGTTGACGGATGATATTACTAATTTCGTCAGGTCTTATATTTAACATATTATTTCCGTATATTTTGAATCAAAGAGGATAAAAATATAATATAAAATTCACATCGTATTTACATTTACAACAATGCTCTTAAATATGATTAGCCCCTAATAAACTGCTTATTTCTTTTAATTGCCCCCGTAAGCTAGTGTCAATAACTTTTGACCCTACTTGGATGATAAAACCAGCTATTAAGCTATTGTCTACTGACATATTTAAACGTATTTTTGTTTTACCAGTCATGATTGTCAGTTTATCGATCAAAGCTCGTTGTTGTTTTTCTGAAAAAGGAATTGCTGTCGCAACATCTACCAATACAATAGATTCGATGTCATAAGCTAACTCTAAATATTTATTCAAAATATCCTTTAGGTATATAATTCTCTTTCTGTCAACCAAAAATAACATGAACGTGATTAAATCATCACTAGTTTTACCCTTGAATAGATCTATAATGACTTGTTTTTTCTGGTTATGAGTTATTATAGGATTACCTAAGAATTGCGACAAGTCTTTAGCTTCTGACAAGATCTGCAGAATTGTGCTAACATTGTCATTTGTTTGCTCCACGGTCTTGTTGCTTTGTACCATATTTAGCAAAGCTTCGGCATACGGTTGAGAAATTTGTTGAACCAATGTATTGCTGCTCATAGTTTAGCACCAAGTTTTTCTATATTGCTATTAATTATATTGGCCTGCATGTTATTATTTATCTGGTTTTCTAGTTGTAGAGTAACCTTATGTACAGCAAGAGTAGCTATTTGTTGCTGGATTTGTTTTTTTATTTGCTGTTCAGCATTGGCTATACTATTTTTTCCTGCTATAGTTAGTTTCTCAATATCTGATTTTCCTTGTTCTAAGATAGAGTCCCTAACTTTTTTAGCAGTAACATCAGCTTCTTCTTGTATCTGCTGAATAACTAACTTAGTTTGTGCTAGCTGTTTCTCTGCTTCTCTTAACCTTTCGTTAGCTTGCGCTAACCTTTCTTCAGCTTCTTGTATTGCTAGTAAAACCTTCTCTTGACGATTACTTAGATTGGATCCTAAAAAGTTTTTCAAAATGTAGACAAGGCCTGACACTAGTAATCCAATATTCAAAACGTTTGCTTCTAAAAAATTAGTATTCAAACCGAAAACATGTTTATTGGCTAATGGGCTCCAAATATATAAAAAATTATTCATATGTTAATTCTTAGCTTTATTTCTCTAGTGTCCAAGCTATTATATGATTAGATATTAGACATATGTCTTTAGCTATTTAATAACTTAACCTTTATTTGATCACTTAAATTGTCAACTTGATCTTCCAATGTTTTTATTGCTTGTTCTTTTTGTAACATTAGTTGCTGAGATGCTTCAGTAATAAGCATCTCGGCATCTTGTTTAGCCTTTTTAATATTAATTAGAACAATTTCCTGAGCTTCTTTCTGCGACTTTCTGATTAATTCTTGAGCCTGTTTACGTGCATTGGATAATTCTTCTTCATATTGTAATGTAAGCTTATTAGCTTTGTTTAGTGAAGCTGATGCAGTAGTTAAACTACTTCTTATATATTCATCTCTATCATCTAGAACTTTAGAAACAGGTCTGTAAAAGATGAAATCTAATACTATCATAAGTATTAAAAACTGCAAAACCATTAAAGGTAAAGTGGCATTAAAATCAAATAATCCACCTTCAGTTTTTTGTATAGCATCAGCTGCAATTGAGTTCAGTGGGTTTATCATACGAATACCGTAATCTTCTATAAAGGTTTGATTTGAGAAAACGCTTGGACTGTTTACTATATCATAAAGTAATTACAATATTCAGCCCAAGCGTTAATGTATTTCTAACCAGTATAAGGGTTAGCAAACAGTAGCGATAGTGCTACAACAAGACCATAAATAGTTAGGGATTCCATAAAGGCTAGACTTAACAATAGTGTTCCACGAATTTTACCTTCGACTTCAGGTTGTCTTGCAATACCTTCTACAGCATTTGCTGCTGCACTCCCTTGTCCTATACCAGGACCAATAGCAGCTAAACCTACAGCTAAACCAGCGGCTATAACAGACGCAGCGGAAATAATTGGATCCATAACAATATTAATTATATATAAAGAAAATAAATACCACGAAAATTTGACATATACTATATTGACTACTGGATTATACAGAATATCAATAAATTATCACAAATTATTCATGTTCTCCGTGTCCTTCTATAGCTTCACCTATATAAGCAGCTGACAAGGTTGAAAAAATCAACGCTTGTATTGAGCTAGCAAATAAACCTAGGATCATCACGGGCAACGGGATTAAAATTGGAACTAGTAAAGTAAACACAGATACAACTAGTTCATCAGCTAACACATTACCAAATAAACGAAAGCTTAACGATAGCGGCTTAGTAAAATCCTCCAAGATATTGATTGGCAATAGTACCGGAGTCGGCTCAATATATCTAGCAAAATACCCTAACCCATTTTTTCTTAAGCCTGCATAGAAATAAGAAAAAGAAGTCATTAAAGCTAATGCAACAGTCGTATTGATATCATTGGTTGGTGCTGCCAATTCTCCCTCTGGCAATTGAATCAATTTCCATGGAACTAAGGCACCAGCCCAGTTACTTCCAAGAATAAACAAGAATATAGTAGAGATATACGGAACCCAAGGACGATAATCGTGCTCACCAATTTGATTTTTTGCAATATCTTGTAAAAATTCCAAAATATATTCCATGAAGTTCTGATAGTTCTCAGGTATTCTTGCTAAGTTTCTTGTCCCTAGAAAAGCAATTGATATTAATACCAACATTACTATCCAACTAACGATAAATACTTGGCCATGTAATCGATAGGTGCCAACCTGCCAGTAAAGATGTTGCCCGACTTCTACCGACGACAAGCTAAGAAAGCTTAAAAGTTCAGTGGTGTGATTAGTACCTTCATAGTACGAATTGTATACCATACGTATACCTTATTGATAAATTTAAAAAGGTTCAAACAAACTATTATTGTAGGCCATGCTATCAAGTTGCACAACAGCTGTATCTAGGAGACACTCGCTATGCTATTGACATTTTCATGACATTCGATGTGACGATGAATTGCTAATAATTTTCTGGATCAGATATCGTGAACATACACATGTTATATTAAATACTATCGTCAAAATCAATTATATATCTATATCCGAATTATTTAACATTATTTCCAGAATAAATCTAAAGTTATGTTAACTTTTAAGCATGCTAGTTACTTCTTCTGCAAAATCAGTAGTGTGATTATCAACACCTTCGCCCAACAAGAATCTAGAAAACCGTCTAATCTGAATATTTTCGCCCAGTATAGAAATATTTTTATTAATTAAATCCTGCACTGTAATACTGGGATCTTTAATAAAGTTTTGATCCACTAGTGATAACTCAGAGAAACGCTTTCTTAAGCGCCCAGTGACAATCTTATCCTTCACTTCTTCCGGTTTACCTTGTATATCGTCTTTACTACTTTCTATATGTTTTTCTTTTGCCTGAACATGCTTTGGTATACAGTCAATACTTACATATTCCACATTAGGAGATGCTGCTATTTGCATAGCTACATTCTTAGCTAACTGTTGAAATTCTGTTCTTCGGGCAACAAAGTCTGTCTCGCAATTAATTTCAACTAGCACCCCTATTTTAGATCCAGCATGGATATAACTTTCAATCAACCCTTCAGCAGTTACACGGCCTGCTTTTTTACCCGCTGCCGCTAAACCTTTTTGCCTTAAAGTCTCAATAGCTTTCTCAAAGTTACCAGCGGAGTCCTGCAAAGCTTTTTTACAGTCCATCATGCCTGCGCCTGTTTTACCGCGCAATTCTTTCACATCTTGAGCTGAGATTTCTAGAGTCATGATTTTAACATCTCCATGATATTTAAGTTAGTTTATATCGCTAGGTGTACTTCTTGAATTGCTACCTTCGAGAATAGCATCTGCTAATTTGCCTATAATCAGCTTGATGGATCTAATTGCATCATCATTTGCAGGTATAGGTATGTCTACAATTTCCGGATTACAGTTAGTATCTAAAATACAAATAGTTGGTATGCCCAGTTTTACACATTCTTGTATAGCTGTTACCTCGCGTTTTTGATCTACCACCACCACAATATCAGGTAGGCTAGACATATATTTTATCCCATTTAAATGCTTTCTTAGTTTATCTAACTCTCTTCTTGTCACAGAGCCTTCTTTTTTTGGCAATTTCTCAATAAGCCCCGTATCTTCTTGCATCTCAAGATGTTTTAGCCTGTCAACTCTTGATCTGATAGTGATCCAATTAGTTAACATACCTCCTAACCAACGTTGGTTAACATAATAAGAATTGGATCTAATCGCTTCTTGGGCGACTATTTCAGCAGCTTGTCTTTTTGTCCCAAGAAATAGAAATTTTTTACCTTCAGCTGAGCATTGCTTCACAAATTCATATGCTTCCGTAAGTAGCTGGGCAGTTTGAACAAGATCAATGATATGTATACCATTTCTTTCGGCATATATATAAGGAAACATTTTAGGATTCCATCTACGAGATTGATGACCAAAATGTACACCGGATTCTAATAATTCATCTAAAGTTACCACAGCCATAAACAATTAAATAGTTAAGGGATATTTCTTGATACGACACTTTACCTTGCCTGTATACTTCATTAATATTTCTTAATCAGCAGGGATCTGGTAATCTCGTGCACTACGATCATCTAAAATAATATCATCATCTTCCGATACTACAGCAAGATCATTTTGTCTAGTTTGCTGGTAACTATTTTGACTAATATTTTCAGACATATCTGCAGCTACTGCCAAACTCTTGTTATACATATTAAATCCCGTGCCTGCTGGAATTAAACGACCTATAATTACATTTTCTTTAAGTCCCCTAAGCCAATCCAATTTACCAGATATCGCTGCTTCAGTAAGTACTTTAGTCGTTTCTTGAAAACTAGCAGCAGAGATAAAGCTATCTGTATTCAACGATGCTTTAGTAATACCTAAAAGTACCGGATAGTATGTCGCTTCTACTTTATTCATAATCTGCATTGTTGTATTAATGGCATGGATTTTTTGGAGCTCAATCATTTCGCCTGGTAAACATCCGGTATCTCCCCCCAACTCTATTTTTACTTTAGAGGTCATCTGACGTACAATTACTTCCACATGTTTATCAGCAATATCAACTCCTTGTGATTGGTATACTAGCTGCACTTCTTTAACCAAGAAAAGTTGTATTTCTTGTATACTCAAAATAACAGCATTATATAATCTTAGACCCAAACTTAAATACGATTTAAAAGTCGTCTCTAATAAAATGTGCGGATTGAAGTTAGAATCAGCCTTTTTCCTCGCTTCCAAAATCTCCTCTATCCTCGGTAATCCTTGTACGATATCTCCAGTTTTTACCCTTTCAAAAATGAGTGTTGCTAGGTTTTCTCCTCTTTGAACAAGATTCTGGTTGTCAATATGTAAAATTGTATTTGGAGATACTAGATATGGCCTTCCTATTCTCATAACTACTTCAGTGTTGTTTATTTCAATAATCTGACCAGATTCTGTTGAAACAATCCCATCAATAATCTCATCACCCGCATAAACCCAAGAATTTAGACCGACTTTCAAGCTAGGCTTACTTCTGAAAAATATTTTTTTGTCTAGGTCCGTAATTACTAGTAAGCGTTTGTTATAATGATTTAGTGTATCAATAGATTCAATCATTCCACTTCCTTTGGAAATAATATCAGTCTTCACTAAAACAGTATTAGCATCCACCTTTTGCTTATCCTTAACTAATATATTAGTCTGACAGTACGTATCTTCCGAATTATATATATTGTCATTGGCAATAGATAATATTTCTGCAACAACAAAACGTAAGTAGAACTTTCTATCATCGTCCAGATTTCTTTGGAATTTAACCGTACAGTCTAGTGTGGTATCAGAATTAACAATATTGACCTGCAAGTATGTTTTTATTAAGTTGACACCTTGAACAGACTTTACTCGATCACCATCTTTAAATGATGTTTTTTGGATAATATTAAGACAGAAACTTTTTCCATCTTCTTTTTCATGATCGAAAAAATAATTTTTTCTAGGGATGGAATAGACAATTACCGGGCGGATTAACAAGTAGTTATGCAAATCTGTAGCTATAAACTCCCAATATACAAGTTTGTTTGTTGTTACACCTTGTACAATAGTTTCACCAGGTCTTAAAAAGCCTCGTGTCTTTGAAGTATTGATAGATTTTTCACTTATCGTGTAAATATCTCCAGGTTTAATAATTACTTCTAAAACCAGCTCTTCTTTCGTAACTAGTTCTATAATCCCTGAGTTTTTAGCAAAAGTGTTCTTTATTAATTCTGTGCCAGCTTCAATAAAATCACCTTCACTTACCAATAGATGTGATATATCTTTATTAATTTCATGAGTTTCTTCAGGTATCCACAGGATATAACCTGGACCCAAGATATCGTATTTTTCTTGTAGACCATCGGTTGTAGCTCTATTTTTGGACACTGGCAAATCCAAATATTTAACGATACCTCCTGTTTGGGTAATATACGTATTGGAGATTAATTCAGCTAAGATCTGTCCATCGTAAATAGTGCTATCAGGTTGGACGTAAACCACAAATTTATCTTTTCCACCAAGTGTTAACAAATACTGACCGTTAGAAAAATCGGGATCAAAGTATACTTGTCCATGTGTTAAGTCATGTGAATCCACAATAATCTTAATTTCCTGGAAGTTATGATCTGGATGTTCTTCTGTCACACCACTTATTTCTACTTCTCCTTTGTTTTTACAAATAATCTCTGAAGTTGCTAAAATAGTGTCTTCTTGAATTAAATCTCTTTCTTCTACCAGTAAACACGAATTATCAGGTAAACAGTATGTTTTACCAGATAAGACCCAGATCACACCTCCTTCCTGAGCTATTCGTACTATATTTTGCTTATTTTCTATTTCCTCTACGGTTAGATTGGTAAATTGGACTTTCCCTGAAAAATCTGCAATAATAGATTTCTGAGCTCTTTCTGTAATCAGTCTTGTACTTAGAGGATATTCAGCTAAAATCTGTCCTTTATGTACGTAACAACCAGATTCAATCAGGATAATAGTGCCCTCATTGACATTAATCTTTGTTTGTGTGCCTTGAGAGGAGGTAACAGTCATGTGACCACTTGTTTTCATGAGGCGAGCTTGGTCTCCATGCCTAGTTCGTATTGTGCTAGACTCAGAATCTAAGTCATAGCTTAGTTTTCCGTCACAAGGAGCATCAACTCTTTGAGCTAATTCCCCTGTAAATACTCCACCCGTATGAAAGGTTCTCATAGTAAGCTGAGTACCTGGTTCACCTATTGATTGGGCGGCTATAATGCCAACAGCTTCTCCTAAATCAACTAATTTACCATGCGCTAGATTCCAGCCATAACATAGTTGACATACAGAACCGACTGAATTGCAAGTCACAGGTGAACGTACTAACACCTTAGAAATCTGTGCTTGAACTATTTCCATTGCTAAGCTAGGACTAATTTCTTGACCAGCTTTAGCAATTATTTTTTTTTCCTGTAAGCTATAAACATCATCTGCTAAGATTCTTCCAATTAAAGCTTGATCTAGAGGTATAAGATGCTTTTGATTATCTGACATATCTTCTAATAAAATCCCTCTCCGGGTTTTACAATCAATATCGCGTATGATCACATCTTGGGATACATCTACTAGTCGGCGTGTGAGATATCCTGAATCAGCTGTCCTTAAAGCTGTATCCACAAGCCCCTTGCGAGCACCATAGGATGATATAAAGTAATCAGTGACTGTTAATCCCTCTCTAAAATTACTCGAGATAGGGAGATCGATAATTTGGCCTTGCGGATCTGACATTAAACCTCGCATACCGACTAATTGGCGGACTTGTGAGATATTTCCTCTTGCCCCTGAAAAGGCTATCATGTAAATTGAATTTAAAGGGTCATTTTCTTTAAAATATTGTATAACTTCTTTTTTCAAAGATTCGCTGGCATTATTCCAAGTATCAATAACTTTCTGAAACCTCTCAACTGCTGTAATTTCTCCTCTATAGTATTTATTGTCTGTGGCATAAATTGAGTCAACAGTACGGTTTAACAATTCTTTTTTAATAGGTGGGATCTTGAGATCTTCTAGACTAAGTGATATCCCTGCTTTCGTAGCAAAGTAAAAGCCTAAGTCTTTAAGTTTATCGGCCATATTAGCTGCCCTTGCTATTCCATAATTACGAAATGCCCATATAATTAACTGTTTCAACTGTGACTTATCAATAACTTGATTAGAAAAACTAGGTTGCACTGTGGCTACTTCTTCTTTCATAAACATATTCCCTCACAAAACTCATCTAGCCTATTAAAGCTTCTTGTATAACTTTATTAAATAAAATACGTCCTGCAGTAGTCCGTATATACTGAACACTACAAAAGCCATTAGGATCCTCTTTAACGATCGTGTCTTGAAAGAACTTTACAGTGTGACCTTGATTATCATAATATTGATCAATTAACTGTCTATTATCGATATTTGTTACTGTACCATCAAAGCGAACCCATATATAAGCATGTAAAGCTACAACACTTTGCCTGTAAGCTAATAAAGCATCTTCCAGACTCGAAAAATAATGTCCTGAACCATCTTGGCTAGAAGGATTATCAGCTGTTAAGTAATAGCACCCTAGTACCATATCTTGACTTGGCATTAAAATTGGTTGTCCAGTAGCTGGTGATAAAAAGTTATGCGGCGCTAGCATTAAGAGCCTTGCCTCAGCTTGCGCTTCTAGAGATAGGGGAACGTGGACAGCCATTTGATCTCCATCAAAGTCTGCATTAAATGCCGGACAAACAAGAGGATGTAACTTAATAGCTCTACCTTCTACTAACAGTGGTTCAAAAGCTTGAATACCTAGTCTGTGCAAAGTGGGCGCCCGGTTCAAAAGTACTGGGTGCCCGTGTATAACCTCTTCTAAAACATTCCATACTACAGCTTCATTTTTCTGGATTAATTTTTTGGCGGCTTTAATGTTATTCACTAATCCTTGGAGAATTAAACGATGTATTACAAATGGCTGAAATAACTCTAATGCCATCTCACGTGGCAGACCGCACTGATGCAACTTTAAACTTGGACCCACCACGATAACGGAACGTCCAGAATAGTCAACACGCTTACCTAATAAATTCTGCCTGAATCTACCCTGCTTGCCTTCAATAATATCAGATAAAGACTTCAATGGTCGATTATTGGCGCCTACGACTGTTCTACCACGTCTCCCATTATCCATTAAAGCATCTACTGCTTCTTGTAGCATACGCTTTTCATTACGAATAATAATTTCTGGTGCAAGAATAGACTTTAATCGAGACAACCTATTATTTCTATTAATAATACGGCGGTAAAATTCATTTAAATCTGCTGTCGCAAAACGTCCACCATCTAATTGTACCATTGGCCTTAAGTCAGGAGGAATGACAGGTATAACAGAAAAAACCATCCAAGCCGGATTAGCTCCGGTGGCAATAAAATGGTCCAATAAACGCAATCTTTTCATCTTCTTATTAAATTTAGGAGATACGCTTTTACTGTGCTTTGGAGGACGTAAGGCTTCTTCTCTCAATAAATTTGTGGAAGACTTTAAATCTAGATCATTAAGTAACTTTAGTATGGCTTCAGCACCTATACTAACTTCAATACCAAATAAGTTGGGACATTGAGGATATAACTTATCTTCCATAGCTCTCCATTCGTAACCTTCTAGCAATTGTTTATAGCTTAGATGTTCATATGAGCCAGGATTAGTCACTACATAAGAATGAAAGTAAACGATTTTTTCAACTTCTTTAACTGTGAAGTCAAGTGCAAGTGCTATATAACTAGTACTTCCTTTTAGATACCAAACATGGGTTACTGGAGCAGCTAACTCTATATATGCCATTCTGTGTCTACGTACCTTGGCTTCCGTAACTTCTACGCCACATCTTTCACATACAATTCCTTTATAACGAAAACGTTTGTATTTGCCACAATGACACTCCCAGTCTTTGACAGGGCCGAAGATACGCTCACAAAATAGACCATCCATTTCTGGCTTTAAAGTTCTATAGTTAATAGTTTCCGGCTTAGTTACTTCCCCTACAATCTGACCGTTTGGCAAGGTTCTTTCACCCCAAGCACGAATCTTTTCAGGTGAGGCAAGACTAATACGTATATAATCGAAATATTGTTCAAACTTGGCCATATTGCTTGTTGTCCTCTTCAGTATTACATGTATACTCATGCTGATTACCTTTAAGCATCACGAGTTAAGTCAAAATCATTAAGGATATCTTGGTCTTGATACAGAAAATGCTCTTCTAGAGTTTCAACTTTTGGATTAACCACAGTCTCTACAGAAGACCCATTTTTGTCTGTGGACATCAAGTCAACCTCAATACTACGGTTCTCACCACTATCTAGGAGCTCAAGTTTATGAGCTGCAATATCTAAACCAAGAGATTGTAACTCTCGCATCAGTACTTTAAATGACTCAGGTGTTCCTGGGCGTGGAATAGGTTTACCTTTAACAATAGAATTGAGTGCTTCATTCCTACCTTGCATATCATCTGACTTCACAGTTAATAGCTCTTGAAGAGTATATGCGGCACCAAAAGCTTCAAGAGCCCATACCTCCATTTCACCTAGCCTCTGTCCCCCATGCTGAGCTCTACCACCCAGAGGTTGCTGTGTCACTAAAGAATAAGGACCTGTAGAACGAGCATGAATCTTATCATCTACTAAGTGTACCAGCTTTAACATATATGCTTTGCCAACTGTTACAGGATTATCAAAAGGTTCACCAGTCCTTCCATCCATAATCATAATCTTGCCAGGATGCTCTGGTTTAAACAACCAACTTTGATCCTTGATTGCACTACTTTTCTTAAGGGTGTGATTGACAAGTGTTCTCGAAGCTTCAGTCCCATACATCTCATCAAAAGGCACTATTTTAAACCTTGTCTTTAAATAGTCACCAGCTAGTCCCAATAAGCATTCAAATAGTTGTCCGACATTCATCCGGGATGGTACACCTAGAGGATTCAAGACTATATCTACAGGCGTACCATCAGGTAAATAAGGCATATCTTGTCGAGGGAGAATCCGAGAAATAATTCCCTTATTGCCATGACGACCAGCCATCTTATCACCAACTTGAATCTTGCGTTTTTGAGCAACATATACTCGTATAATTGCATTTGTCCCAGGAGGTAACTCATCACCTTTTTGTCTTGTAAAAACACGGATATTAACAATTCTACCTTTAGCTGCATTTGGTAATCTTAAAGATGTATCACGTACATCTCTTGCTTTTTCGCCGAAAATGGCACGTAAAAGCTTACCTTCTGGCAATTGATCAGATTCGCCTTTAGGAGTTACCTTCCCTACAAGAATATCACCTGCTTCTACCCAAGACCCTATCGTTACAACACCATTTCTATCTAAATTCTGTAAAGAACTTTCACTTATGTTTGGTATATCACGTGTAATTTCTTCAGGCCCTAATTTAGTTTGTCTACATTCCAATTCATATCTCTCAATATGGATAGACGTATAAATATCTTCGTAAATTAATCTTTCACTGATCAAAAACGCATCTTCGTAATTATATCCTTCCCAGGGCATATAAGCGACGTATATGTTACGTCCCAAAGCCATTTCTCCTGCATCTGTAGAAGCACCATCAGCAAGGGTCTGTCCCACTTCAACACATTGACCTGGCCAAACTATAGGACGTTGATTAATACAGGTGTCTTGATTAGAACGGTAATATTTCTTTAAACGATAATGAACAGTTCGACCTATCCTGTCCTCTATGCCTACTTTTGTAGATGACACATAAATTACGGTACCACTTGTGCGGCTTGTGACAACCATACCGGAATCACGAGCTACCTTTGCTTCTAAACCGGTACCAACAATTGGTCTTTCTGGGTATAGTAAAGGTACTGCTTGTCTTTGCATATTAGAACCCATTAAAGCACGATTAGCATCATTATGCTCTAAAAAAGGTATTAGAGAAGTTGCTGCTGAGATTACCTGTATTGGAGATACTGCAATATAATCAACTTTATCAGGGGTAGTAGTCAAAAAATCTTGACGATACCTAATGGGAATTTTTACTCCTTGTATGTAATTGTCTAAACCTATGCGTACGTCTGCTGGAGCTATACGTAGGTTATCCTCTTGATCAGCAGTCATAAATGTAGGTTGAGAAGCTTTTATAATTTGGCCTTCTTTTACCTGGTAGTAAGGTGACTCTATAAATCCATATATGTTAACTCTAGCATATATACTTAAAGAACCAATTAAGCCTGCATTGGGCCCTTCTGGAGTTTCAATAGGACAAATTCTACCATAATGACTTGGATGTAGGTCACGCACTGCAAAACCAGCCCTATCCTTATTCAACCCTCCAGGCCCAAGAGCACTAATTCTTCTTTTATGAGTTAGCTCTGCCAACGGATTAGTTTGATCCATGAACTGAGAAAGTTGACTGGAACCAAAGAACTCACGTACCGAAGCAATAAGTGGCTTAGGATTTACTAGGTTAGAAAGACTAAGAGAATCTAAGTCACAGATTATCATTCGTTCGCGAATGATTCTTTCTAATCTATTCAAGCCTATTCGGACTTGGTTTTGTAAAAGTTCACCTACCGAACGTACTCGTCGATTGCCCAAGTGATCTATATCATCAAGGGTACCCAGGTTTTGCTCTTTAAGATTTATTAAATAGTTGATAGAAGCTATAATATCCTGAGGAGAAAGGACTCTGAATGAGATAGGAATATCCAACTGCAATTTTTGATTAATTTTATGTCTTCCTACTTCCCCTAAATCATATCGTTTAGGATCAAAGAATCTTGTATAAAGCATTTGCTGAGCTATAGATATCGTTGCCGGTTCGTTTGGTCTAAGTTTACTATAAACGATCAATAATGCTTCCTCATCAGATATGTCTTCAACAGACGTTTTTCCTATTTCTTTTTCTAATTCTTTTTTTTCATACGCAGATGACGCTTTGGTCAAAAAAGTATATTTGCTTAAGCCTTGTTTTATTTCATTTTGACTTAACCCTATAGCGCGCAAAAACACATAAGCATTAACTTTATGTGTTTTATCGATGCGAACCCAAATTTGCGCTTTAGAATCAATCTCAAACTTTAACCATGAACCTCGATTAGAAATTAAACTTGCGTTGAAAACGTGTTTATCATTTTTATCAAGTTCTTTCTTAAAATATATACCCGGACTTCGTATAATTTGATTAATAATCACCCTTTCCGTTCCAGCAATTATAAATGTACCTCGATTAGTCATCAAGGGTAAATCACCGATGAAGACAGGGCGTTTTCTATACTTCTTATTAGAAGCTAAATCTTGTTGTATTATGCTGTTTGTCTTTACTAACGATAAGTGAGATTTTCGACTAAAGGTTTCAATATCTTTGCGTGTCAATTTAGAAGGCACATAAATCTGAGCGCAGTAAGTCCGATCACGACTCTTGGCTCTACGTACACTATATCGAGGAAATTTGAGCTTATACTCGTTGCCGAAAAACTGTAGCTCTAATTTACCAGTAGGATCGGTGATTACAGGAAAAAAGTCTAATACTTCACCTAGACCTTCAGATAAAAACCATCGAAAACTGTTTATTTGAATATCTACTAAATCAGGAAAAGTAGAATCAAGAAGGTCTGTTTGTGCCATAGCTGATTCTCCCCTTTATACATTACCATAATGATATCGAGTGTAAACACACTAAAGTAGCAATACTTTAGTTGTTTATTTAAGATTATCTTGATAGGATACAAACAAAGAGTAACAATACAGCCACTATTTTATTAACCGTAAAAGCATATTACAAAGACTAAATCATTACATATATAATAGAAAAAAGTAGTAAGACCATCACAGTAAAGAGGACTTATATACTGCTATCTACAGACTACTATATTTTAAGTAATTTCTTAGACAATGAAGACTTTCTGCGTGCTGCATTATTCTTATGTATTACTCCTTTTTTTACAGCCTTATCTATGTGGCTGTATAAGATAGAAAGTGTGGCCTGGGACTCAGTTTTGTTAGCATTTTCTATTTCCAACAACAGCTTTTTGGTCAGAGTCTTTATAGTAGATTTATAGACCTTACTCTGCAAACGATTTCTACGATTAATCGAAATGGACTTTAAGACAGATGCATTCTTTGCCATAGAGAATATGTACTTTTGGTAGTTCAACTTAGTGTATATAGACTTAGAGTATATCATTAATATAATGCAATCTACAACATGTGTAGAATGATAGATTAAAAAATTATCTTGATACTTGATAGTTGCCATATAATCATGCAATACTAGTAGTAAAGCTAAACTAGAATTAACATATACTAACTTCACAAATGGGAAAAAGCAAAGGTGCGAGAATTACAATTACTCTAGAATGTGAGTGTCGTAATTTGCAGCGTGTGAATAAAAGACGCAATGGGATCTACAGGTACACAAGTACGAAAAATAGAAGAAATACGCCCAACAGAATAGAACTAAAAAAGTTTTGCAGACAATGTAATTGTCATGCGGTATTCAAAGAAATAAAATAAAAGGTAAAATAGGTTATTATGTCTGTATACAACAAAAAGGTTTCTCCCATTAATCAAAATGAAGTCTTGAACTACAAAGATATTGATTTGCTGAGAAAGTTTATTACAGAACAAGGTAAAATTTTACCAAGACGTTCTACTGGACTGACTTCTAAACAACAAAAGAAACTTACAAAAGCTATCAAACAGGCAAGGATCTTAGCATTATTGCCATTTCTAAATAAAGACTAATAATCTTGTGTAGTAATAAACCTCTATTCTATGAGCTTTAACTCTTATATTTCATTATATAAAATATAAGCGATAAGCTCAATACTAATACAATAGTTATAATAATTAACCAAAGCTTAAAATATTTATATAACTTTTAAGTTTAGTAACTATCTTATTTTCATGTTTTTTTAAGTGCTGGACTATCTTTTCAATATGATAAGCGTACTTATATGTAATAGGCTTATAGACTTTTTGGCTGTTCCACTAATTCATACGCTTCTAAAGTATCTTTCTTTCGCCACTCCGTAAACTCGGAACACATAACACCACAATCGTAATTAACTGCAACTTCATCTACGTCTTCTTTAACACGTTTCAGAGAGGTTAAACTTCCATCATATATTAGTTGGTTTTTACGTATCACTTTTATGTATGCCCCTAATTTTAGTTTTCCTTCAAGTACAACACAACCAGCCACTACTCCTTTACTGACAACAAATATGTTTTCAACAACTGCTTTACCCAACTTATTTTCTATATATTCAGGATCTACGAGCTCTAACATCAAGTGCTTAACGTAGTCTAGTAAGTCGTAGATAACATTAAAATTTACGACTTGAACATCTGATGTATTTATTTTATTTTTTGGTCCAAAGGCAGATTGGTTGAAGTTCAAGGTAATCGCATTACTGATAGTTGCAAGATTTAGATCTTGAATGGTTACTTGACCAACTCCAGCAGCTATAATATTGAGCAATACTTTATTCTGGGGCAGTGTAGCAAGTGCTTGTAAAATAGCATCAATTGTTCCTTCGGAATCTGTTTTCAGAATAATATTGATAACTTTTGTCGATTGATTATCGTCCGGCTTGACTACACTATCAGTAAAGAGCTGAGATTGAATTTTTTTATAGTACTTCGTATGTTTACCAGTACTTTTCTGATATTCTGTCAGTTCTTTTTTAGCTTGTTTTAAATCTGTAATGACTTCAAAAGTATTTCCTGAAGTTAGTAAATCGTCCATTCCACAGACATGCACAATTGAGGAAGGCCCAGAAGAAACAGAGCTACTCTTTTGTTGCAAAAGAGCCCTCACTTTAAAGACTTTTTCTCCTGACTTCACATAATCACCTGTGTTAAGAGTGCCATTTTGCACTAAAAATTTAGCCATGGGTCCTTGATGCTTATCCAAGTATCCATCTAGAACTGTACCAGAAGCACTATGTGTTGGATTTGCCACTAGCTTCTGAGAATCACATAAACTCAAAACAGATATTAACAACTGATCAAGATTCAACTTCTGTAAAGCACTAATTTCAATAAATGGTACATCTCCTGACCACTCTTTAGAGATAATGCCATATTCAGCGAGGTCTTTCTTAATTAGTGATACATTACTTATTTTTTTATCTACTTTATTTATTGCGACTAAGAAAGGAAGTTTATGGGTTCGAAAGTAGTCAATTGCTTCTTTAGTCTGTGGTTGTAAGCCATCGTCAGCTGCTACAACAAGTATAGCGACGTCGGTAATTTGGACTGTTCGCATACGCATAGAAGAAAAGGCTTCATGGCCAGGTGTATCTAAAAATATTAATCTGCGATTTTGGCCTTGGTGTTTCAATATTATAGTATGGCTTTGAATTGATTGCGTAATACCTCCTGATTCTTGGCTTAAACTTTGATCACCACTAATAGCCTGCAACAAAGTTGTTTTTCCATGATCAACATGTCCAAAAATAGTAACTACCGGTAGACGTCTTTCAGACATTGTATCATTAATAATAGAATCACTTGATATCTTTCTACAGGAAGAGTTCATCTGTGGAGCAGATTCTTTATTAATAGTTACACCATAATTAGAGGCTATTAATTCTATAGTGCCTATATCAATTACTTGATTAATAGTAACAGATATTCCCTGCAGGAATAAGTATTTAATAATTTGAACAGCAGGAATATCTAATACACTAGATAATTCGCCGACAGACAGAGCATGATTAACATATATATACTTTGGTTTATCCTTTGATACATCATCTGCTTTTACCTGAGGTACGGCTTCTGCAGATTTTAAAGCACTTCTTGTAGACAACTTTTTTTTTAGGTTTTTATTAGTGCGCTTTAAAGATAAATTGGATATTTTATCTCCTTCGGCTAAACTATCATAGCTTGACCCTAATGATTCATCATCATCGTTAAGATGTATCTTCGTCCGTACTTTTTTCTTAAACTTAGCTTTATTTTTTTTTGATTCTACAGGATCGATAAGACTATTGTAAGTTTTGAGTTTCTTGTCTGGCTTGTTACTTAGTATCTGATCTACACTACTAACAAAATTTTCTATATTATTAGAACTGGGATCTATAATAGATTGAGATTTGGTTGAAGTTAACTTATAATTAATAAGTTTAGGATGAGATAAATTCAATCTACCATCAGATGTATCTTTATAAGATACTGAAAAATATTTCAAATGAGTCATAGGGTAATTTCTTAAATATATGTAATTTTTATATCAAATAGTCTTCACATCCTGGATACAAATATCAGGTTCAAACAATTAAAAAAGATATAATATTGGTATAACTCCTCTAATACAGGTTCAATACAAGGATATTACTATGGCGCGATCACAAAAAAATGACAATTTCATTGATAAAACTTTTACAGTCTTAGCTGATATTGTATTAAAAGTTTTACCTACAAGTAAAGAAGAGAAAGAAGCTTTTTGCTATTACAGAGATGGTATGTCAGCACAATCAGAAGGAGAATATGCTGAAGCACTAGAAAATTATTATGAAGCCTTAAATTTGGAAGAAGACCCATACGATAGGAGCTACATACTTTACAATATAGGTTTAATTTATGCAAGCAATGGAGAGCACATTAAGGCCTTAGAATATTACCATAAATCTTTGGAACTTAATGCAAAACTGACGCAAGCACTAAATAATATAGCAGTTATTTATCATTACCAAGGTACTAAAGCAGCGCATAAAAATCATTCGGCTATCTCTAAAAGTATGTTCGATAAGGCTGCCTCATACTGGCAACAAGCTATTTACTTAGCTCCTAATAATTATATTGAGGCACAAAACTGGCTAAAAACGACAGGAAGACAGATACAAGGTCGAGGATAGGAATAAAGTTCTAATTTTAGAACAAATTGACCTTTTTTAATATACAATTAGATATATCATTTTAGTTATTTTTAACATCGTAACGATTAAACATCAGACAAGACATAAAAATAATTCTAATCACCTATTAATTTAAGCTTTTAAGATAATCACAATAATTATGGTCACAACAACAAATAATGGTTCTATAACACAAATTATTGGCCCTGTACTAGATATAGAATTTACTGGTGGACAGTTACCAAAAGTTTTTAATGCACTAACAGTTCAAGGACCTGATAGCACTATCACATGTGAAGTACAACAATTGCTAGGTGATAATCGAGTACGTGCAGTTGCTATGAGTGCTACGGATGGACTGCGTAGAGGACTAGAAGTAATTGATACAGGAGGGCCAATTACAGTTCCCGTAGGTTTACCAACACTCGGTAGAATATTTAACGTCTTGGGGGAACCTGTGGATAGTTTAGGTTCTGTCTCTTCGGAATCCAGTTTACCAATTCATAGACCTGCACCAGCATTTACCCAATTAGAGACACAACCATCTATTTTTGAGACAGGCATTAAGGTCGTAGATCTTCTGGCACCATATAGAAGAGGTGGTAAGATAGGTCTATTTGGTGGAGCTGGGGTAGGTAAGACTGTATTAATTATGGAGCTAATCAACAACATTGCGAAAGCACATGGTGGAGTTTCTGTATTCGGTGGAGTTGGAGAAAGAACAAGGGAAGGAAATGATCTGTACGAAGAAATGAAAGAATCCAAAGTTATAGATGAAGGTAACTTAACAAATTCGAAAGTTGCCTTAGTCTATGGACAGATGAACGAACCACCAGGAGCTAGAATGAGAGTAGGCTTAACAGCATTAACCATGGCAGAATACTTTCGAGATGTTAACAAGCAGGATGTTTTGCTATTTATTGATAATATATTTAGGTTCGTACAAGCAGGATCAGAGGTATCAGCTCTTTTAGGAAGAATGCCTTCGGCGGTAGGTTATCAACCAACACTAGCAACCGAAATGGGTGCCCTACAAGAAAGAATTACATCAACTACTGAAGGATCTATAACATCTATCCAAGCAGTGTATGTACCTGCAGACGATTTAACTGATCCAGCTCCTGCCACAACATTTGCACATCTAGACGCAACAACTGTACTATCCAGAGGTTTAGCCGCTAAAGGCATTTATCCGGCTGTTGACCCACTAGACTCGACGTCTACAATGTTACAACCAAATATTGTTGGAGATGAACATTATAGTACAGCGCAAGAAGTAAAATCTACATTACAGCGTTACAAAGAACTTCAAGACATTATTGCCATCTTAGGTTTGGATGAGCTATCAGAAGAAGATAGATTGACTGTTGCTAGAGCTAGGAAAATAGAAAGATTTTTATCTCAACCTTTCTTTGTGGCCGAAGTATTTACTGGTTCACCAGGTAAATATGTCTCTCTAGAAAATGCAATTAAGGGTTTTCAAATGATTCTTAAAGGTAAATTGGATGACCTACCAGAACAAGCTTTTTATCTTGTAGGAGATATTGATGAAGCTATCAGTAAAGCTGAGACATTGAAAGGATAAAATACTATGACATTAAGTATCCGAGTAATCGCACCTGATCGAACCGTTTGGGATGCTAAAGCTGAAGAAGTTATTTTACCTAGTAGTACTGGACAGTTGGGAATCTTAACAGGTCATATTCCTCTTTTAACAGCTCTAGATATAGGAGTAATGCGGGTCAGAATTGATAAGGAATGGGTTCCTATAGTACTTCTAGGTGGATTCGCAGAAGTAGAAAACAATACTATCACAATTTTGGTTAATGGTGCTGAAGAAGCTAATGATATTGATCCTAATGAAGCACAAAGAAGCTTAGAGGAAGCATCAAATGTGTTAGTAGAGGCAACTACACCTAAAGCTAAGATAGAGGCTACCCAAAATATTAGAAAAGCCAAAGCAAGGTTACAAGCTTTGGCCAACATCCAGTAACTGTATAACAAAATATACATGTTAACAAGACAGTATTCAGTAAAAAGGATCATGCTTCTTCTATAGCATGGTTCCCACCATTAATCTGTGTATCAATGACATTTAACTTAGGCCTGAACAAATATAATCGAAGTAAAGGCCCATTTCTTTTCCAGCATCAGCTCCAACTAGACCTATTGTTACCTCTTTCATGGCTTGAATAGCTTGGATAGTTGCTCCTATAGGTACACCTAAAGAATTGTAAGTTTCTTTGAGTCCATTCAGTACTCGTTCATCTAAAATAGAAGGATCACCAGCTAACATGCCATAAGTTGCATATCTTAGATAATAGTCCAGGTCCCTGATACACGCTGCATATCTTCTTGTTGTGTACATGTTACCACCTGGTCGTGTAATATCAGAATACAACAGAGATTTAGCTACCGATTCTTTGATGATGGTAGCAGCATTTGCAGCTATACTTGCTGCAGCTCTGACACGTAATTCACCTGTTTGAAAGTAGCCACGAAGTTTTTCTACTGAATTGTCATCCAGATATTTACCTTGAACATCAGCTGCATTGATAACTGAAGTGATAGCATCTTGCATAATATAATTCTCCTTTTAATGTAAAAGTTTGTTACAGCACGAGTCTTAGTCAAAACCTAAAACCACGTTTGATTAGATATGGATTTATTGCATAGCGCCTAAAGTATAATCAAAGTAAAAACCGGCTTCTGCTGAATCTTCTCCAGATAATAATGAGCAAGCAATTGATTTCATAGAACGTACACCTTCCGCTACTCCAGAAATAGGAGTACCTAATGAATTATACATTTCTTTTACACCGACAAGTCCAATTTCTTCAATAGGTGTAACATCACCAGCTACAATACCATAAGTTACTAAGCGCAAGTAATAGTCAAGGTCTCTCAAACATGTAGCAGTCATTTCCTCTCCATAAGCATTACCTCCTGGAGATACAACGTCAGGTCTTTTTTGAAATAATTGTTGGCCACCTTGCTTAACAATTCTTTCCCGGTTTTCTGTTAGAATTTGAGCTATACGCAAGCGTCTTTGACCTGATAACACAAAACTTTTAATCCTATCTAGCTCACCAGGACTTAGATACCGAGCTTCTGCATCAGCATTAACAATAGATTTTGTAACAATACTCATTTGACTCAACTCCTTCAATCTTTAATAATACTACTAATATAACTATCCTAACTTACTAGGACATATAAGTTAAACTGTCATACTTTTTTATAGTTTATCTTAACTTGCTTTTAGCTCAATGTATACTTTAGCAAAGTACTAAAGCAAGAAAGTTTTAACTCCATTATTGGTTACCTGAAGCTGGCTTAAAACTAGGTACTATAATATTATCGTTCTGCTTAGTTAGCTTTTGATGTAGTCTTTCTGTATTAGGAAAATTAGCCGCTGGTAAAGTAGGAAAGCGACGATAGGGTACAATATTCATGCCGAAGATTGCTTTATATTCTTGACTATTTACTAAGTTAATAATAAACGCTTTTAAACCCTGAGAGGCCAAAATTTGGTTATAGTATCTAATTTCTGCTTGGTTGTTCGGTGCTCTACCCAAGAAGTGTTTTGTACCTAATTCAATTACTTTAGTATTTGGATAAGGTTGATAAAATTCCTTGATATATAGTGAAGAAGTACCAAGTTTCTCCACTAGCTGTTGGACAGTAAGCTCCGAAGATAGAAAAGCACGTTCAATATCTACCAACTCATAACCAAGCGTAATTGGATTTAAATCTCTTTCAAATATCTGCCTATATGCCGCTCGTAATATAACTTCCAGATCTTTCTTGGATGCAGACTGTAATTTGAAAATAACAATCTGATCGCGAGCTGTAGATACACCTTGACTTATCCTGCGGGCAATGTTACTAGAGCTTCTCAATTCTCTTATAGATCCAAGCTCCACAAATCTACTTGGCTTGAGAGAATTACTATTACGATTAAGAAAAGAATTACTTTTTACTGTACGGCTGACTAAACCACTTGAGGTTAGGTATCGTTCATAGGGAACAGTATCTTGACCAAATGACTCACTATATTCATCACTATCGATCATTGCATCAACCATCTTGTAGTAGTTCTCCTTATAGACTATGTTGAAATACTGATTAATTTCTTGTCTACCATAAGTTGGTCTACCTAGTAAACGATTATGAATATATTCTATAGCTTTACAAATATATAGCTTTTCCCAGTACAATGATCTGAATACCTCGGATTTCGCCAAGTACTTTACAAACTCTTTTACTGTAATTGTCCCTTCTCTAAGCTTACTTTCTGTTGGTTTCAATACAAGTAATTCCTCTGCATACACTTTTCTACCGAACACTCGAAGATAACACGCATTAATGACTGCTTCAGGCGACTGCTCGTTAATATTAAAAGTGCTACTTTGTGAGGTTAGCTTAAAAACTTTTGGACCTAAAGAACCAGGAAACTTTGATCGTAATCCAGGGCTACTTATTTGATTATAAATTCCAGGACCTTTACGTATCAACAATCGTCGCGTGTCTTTGCCAAATGGCGCAGGATTACTCCTAGGATTTTGAGTATCTTTTAGAAAAATAGCACCAAATTGTATTAAGAGCGGGTCATTACCTCGTCCATACGGGTGTTGATCAGGCAATGCTTGCTTATAATTGCTAAACAAAGTCACAAATTGAGGAACTTTTCTAAAAGGGGCGCTGTAGTTAAACAGATTAATTTGTGGACCCCAATTTCGACATTCTTGAGGTTCTGACCCTAAGCCACGCAAATATGGTACAGTTTCTTCTCCAAAATAATCTGCATATTCATTAGAGTTAATTAAATCATCAATTAGACCGGATTGGCCTCTCTCAGAGACGACAGCAAAAAACTTTTTAAATTCCTCCAGTGAGCTTAAGCCTCTTCCAAGAAAATGTCTAAAAGCAAGCTCAACGACACGACTGTTGACAAAGGGTTCAAAGAATTGTTGTCGATAGATTTTAGACTTTCCTAAGCACCTAACAAACTCCTTGACAGATAACTGACCATTTTTTACTTGAGACTCTAAAGTTGAGAATGATATACTATAGCCCTTTGTTATATCTCTTTCAAAGACTTGACGATAACACGCTTTGATAACAAGATCCTTTTCATTAGATGACAGACTTGGTTTAATCACAAACTTTTGATTGGGACTACCTGCTTCGGCATAGATCCTGGGCAGTCTTAAACCTTGAGCATCTACTGAAGTCCTTTTACGTAAAATATCAGTGTATCCTGTAGATTCAAATTCGCTAATCACGACATTAAAATACTGAATCACTAGATCAATAGACTGTTGATCATTAGAAAATAGGTTTACTGCTATCTTACGCATTTCTCTTAGTGCCACACTAGCAGCTGCACTAGAGCAAGCATTATCAATTAATTCTCTAAGACCTTTTATATTGACTGACAAAATATTTGGGTCACCGGCAACAATAGCATATGTTAAATACCTTAAGAACCAGTCTAAGTCTCTTAATGACTTTTTCATACGAGCAGGACCGTACTTAATGACGTTAATTGGCTTAAAACCTGGTGGAAGGGCTTGAGTATCATTTACTACTGATACTCTTGAGTTATCTGTTATCTTCTGGGCTACGGTTGTAATATCTTTACTCGTAGACATCGAGGTAACAATCTCAGGCTTCTCCAGATATGATATTGCAGAACCACCTGTAAATATCCTTTCTGCTGATTTCGCTACTAAAAAGTTAGAGTTTTGAGTCAATATATTGGCAACTTCTAGTCTTCGATTGCCTGAGTTCAGAAATGCGACTAACTGATTCAGCTCTCCTAGTTGTAAAAATCTGTCTTGTTGTTCAGCCTGCACGATTGTTGAAATAGCTGCTGTCCTATAAAGCTGTGGTTGGGCTATAGGACTTCCGCCACTTGCTTTGACACTCATATATAAATTCTCCTTAACCGTTGTATAAATTACTCGTTACATTTAAGTAAAAGGGGAAATAAAGACATCTGGCTGGTCTACATTTTCTCCAATAAACTCTTATAATTTATTTTATTTCTTCAAGTTTATTATAATTTTACCTATATATTACTAACAGAAATAAAACTAGCTTGAATAAAGATACTTTTTGTAATACTTATACAGTATGGTAATTAAGTAGATTGAATATTATGATCATATTAGTAATATGTCGTAAATTATAATTCTCTAAAAATACGAGAATTAGTTAAACATCTAAACATTGTACTTATGTATCGTAAATACTTTTTTCTATGATTAAACATATGCACTTAAACACTAAAGATAAAGAGATGTCCATTTCGGAACATCTAGACGAGCTAAGGCAAAGAATTCTTAGTATATTTGTTCTTTTTGTGGTATTAACCGGAGTTAGTTTTTTACTGCTGAAGCCGATTATTTTACTTTTACAAAAGCCTGCATCAGGAGTTAAATTTTTACAGTTAGCACCTGGAGAATACTTCTTTGTGTCAATCAAAGTTGCTTGTTATTGTGGTTTTTTACTTTGTCTACCGATTGCTATTTATCAAGTAATCATGTTCATACTTCCAGGACTTACTAATAACGAAGCAAAATTAGTAGTACCATCACTGTTTGGGTCAGTCATTTTATTTTTTGCTGGACTATTTTTCGGATACACTGCTCTAGCACCTGCGGCATTAAGTTTTTTCATAAGTTATGGTTCAGAACTTATAGAACCTTTATGGTCATTTGAACAATATTTTGACTTTATTATCCTCTTGCTTATAAGCACTGGTTTATCATTTCAAGTTCCTATAATACAAGTTTTCCTAGGTATTGCAGGGGTAGTGTCATCAAAACAAATGCTTTCTGTGTGGAGGTACATATTGGTTATAGCAACAGTAATTAGTGCTATTTTAACCCCATCTACAGATCCTTTCACTCAGATTCTAATGACTATAGCAATTGTGACATTGTATGTGAGCGGCGTTAGTGTATTGGTACTTATGAAAAAGTAGCTGATCTGTAACCTATTCTATAATATAATGAACAAATACAACGATTTATATATATAATATGGTAAGGCATTTAAATGCTTTATTCAACTCACTACGATTTTATTAGCGTTTGGTAACGGTTAATAAGGATTACTTATGTTGTCTACTTCTCAATCAAAGTATGGGTTATTAATATCTTGTAATTAAATACGAATAATGACAGTAAACAAAAATAATATGCCAATAACACTACAGAAAAATTGGATTTACACTTTAATAGTTTGTATAGCTACTTTGATAACGACTACTTATCAAGTACAAGCGTTTCCCATTTATGCTCAACAAGCATATGAAAATCCACGGGAAGCTACTGGTCGTATTGTTTGCGCTAATTGTCACTTAGCTCAGAAACCAGCAGAGATTGAAGTACCACAATCGGTCTTACCGAATACTGTATTCGAAGCTGTTGTGAAGATTCCTTACGATAGCCAGAACCAGCAGATTCTAGGTAATGGGAGTAAAGGACCTTTAAATGTGGGAGCTGTGGTAATCTTACCAAAAGGTTTCAAATTAGCTCCTACAAATCGTTTATCAGAAGAACTTAAAACAAAAACCAAAGGTGTTTATATTCAACCGTACAGTACATCTCAAAATAATATACTTGTCGTTGGACCAATATCAGGTGATAAAAACAAGGAAATTATATTCCCTATTTTATCCCCAGACCCAGCTACTGATAAAGATGTAGCCTTTTTAAAATATCCAGTGTTTGTAGGAGCCAATAGGGGGAGAGGACAAGTATATCCTACAGGAGATAAAAGCAACAACAATGCAATACTATCACCTACAAATGGTAAAATCACAAATATACAGACATTAGACAAAGGCGGATATAACGTTATAATTACACAAAGCAACAATGAAAGTTTAACAGCGGCAGTGGGACGTGGCTTAGAGCTATCTGTTAAAGTTGGAGATACGATAAAAATAGATCAAGCTTTGACAAGAGATCCAAATGTAGGTGGTTTTGGACAAAATGAAGCAGAAATTGTACTACAAAGTCCTGCAAGAATTAAAGGTATGATTGCTTTCTTTATAGCTGTTACAATATCTCAAATATTCTTTGTCTTAAAGAAAAAACAGTGGGAAAAAGTACAGGCAGCTGAAATTAATTTCTAGACTGGTTGATTATAAGGATAGGTATAGAATAGCTATCCTTAGTAGAAAACTATATCTTATAATGCTTAGGATCGATTAATCATGCTGTGAGCTTTCGCGACAATTTGCTCGGGATGTATCACAGTTGCTTTTTCCAAAGAACCATTGTAAGGCGTAGGTATGTCTTGAGAAGATAATCTCACAACTGGAGCATCCAAATCATCGAAAACATGCTCATCGATCTGCGCAGTCAACTCAGCAGCGATCCCTCCGGTTTTCATACACTCTTCTACAACCAGCACCAAATGCGTTTTCTTAACTGACGTACAAATAGTTTCGATATCAATAGGCTTTAAGGAGATAAGATCAATCACTTCAGGATCGTACCCGTCATTAACTAACATATCAACTGCTTGTACAACGTGGTGCCGCATGCGTGAATAAGTAATGATAGTAATATCTCGACCTTCGCGCACTAACTCAGCCTTGTTCAAAGGTAGAAAATACTCTTCATCTGGAATATCATCTTGCAAATTATACAGTAGAACATGTTCAAAAAAAATAACAGGATTCTCATCTCTGATAGCTGACTTAAGCAAACCTTTGGCATTATAAGGAGTAGAACAGGCGACTATTTTCAAGCCTGGGATTGCTTGAAAATATGCTTCTAAGCGCTGTGAGTGCTCTGCACCAAGTTGCCGACCAACCCCTCCCGGACCGCGAATGACTATAGGTATTGTAAAGTTTCCCCCTGACGTGTATCTCAGCATACCGGCGTTATTAGAAATTTGATTAAATGCAAGTAACAAAAAACTCATATTCATCCCCTCAATAATTGGCCTTAGTCCTGTTATTGCTGCCCCAATGGCCATGCCAGTAAAACTGTTTTCTGCAATGGGTGTATCTAAAACTCGTAAATCTCCATACTTCGCATGCAACCCTCTCGTAACTTTATATGAGCCACCGTAGTGGCCTACATCTTCTCCAAGTACCAATACCCGGGCATCATTAGACATTTCTTCATCAGTTGCTTCTCTCAAAGCATCAAATAATAAAATTTTACTCATTTATATATCATTAAAACTCGTATACTATAAGACAACCGATTGCCATTAACTAATAGCATCTAAGTACAAATAATATTAATGCTTAGAGATTAATATCATTTGCGAACAAATATTTACGCAAATCTTTAATTTTAGGCTCAGGACTTGATATTGCAAAATCGACAGCTTTCTCGATCTCTAGCTTTACGTTTTGATCTATACTATCTAGAGTCTCGCGAGTAACTAGATGGTTATCTAAAAGATGTTTTTGCAGGCGTTTAATTGGATCACGAGCTATCCAAATTTCTTTTTCATCACGTGATCTCAGTTCATCAGGGTCAGCCAAGGAGTGTCCTCTAAATCTGTATGTTAAGGCTTCAATTAAGGTCGGCCCTTCACCATTACGCGCCCTTTTAATAGCTTCTTCTGTAACTTTTCTGACGGCTAAAACATCCATGCCATCTACTTCTATACCAGGTAAACCAAACACCGATGCTTTTTTATAGATTTCAGGTTTTGATGCAGAACGGTGGTGAGCCATACCAATAGCCCACTGATTATTCTCTACAATAAATATAATAGGTAGTTTCCATAAAACAGCCATGTTTAGACACTCGAAGAACTGTCCATTATTCGTTGTACCGTCACCAAAGAAACAAGCTGTGACTTGGATATCAGCTTGAGCGTCTAAAACCTGTTTTTTGTAAATACTTTGGAAGGCCGCACCAGTAGCAACCGGGATGCCTTCGCCAATAAATGCAAAACCACCTAAAAAGTTATGTTGGGCAGAAAAGATATGCATCGAACCTCCTCTGCCCCTGCTACAACCAGTTTCTTTACCAAAAAGTTCGGCCATAACAGCATTAGGGTGGACTCCTTTGCTTAACGCGTGAACGTGATCTCTATAGGTACTACATACATAGTCATTATCATTTAGTAATTTGATAACGCCTGTTGATACTGCTTCTTGACCATTGTACAGGTGTACAAATCCAAACATTTTACCTCTATAGTACATCTGTGCACACATGTCCTCAAAAGTTCGGCCAAGTACCATATCTTTATATAAAACTTGTAGTTCTTCTGTACTAATTGTATAGTCACTCTGGTGAACCAGAGGAAAGGTGACATTGTTATTCATAACAGTATTACGGACCTCCTAATTAAATTGCTTATCAACTATTAATTAATGATAAATAAGCAGAGAACTGGTCAAGTTTACAAAATAGCTTTGATTAAGACCAACAAGTACCTGCTTATGCTATAATAGTCTATCTGAATTTGATCGACCTGATTTATAACTACATAAAGATCTCTTAGATGATTTTACAGATTAACATACTACGCAAAACATGACTACACAACAGATATTTTCGATAATTGAAAATGACATGAGATGCCTAAACGCAAACTTAAAATCCATGGTAGGGGCACGACACCCAATACTCAATGCAGCATCAGAACACTTATTTTCGGCGGGCGGCAAAAGGTTACGACCTGCACTAGTATTTTTAGTTGCTTTAAACACATCGAAAAACTACAGTATTACATCTTCCCATGGCAGGTTAGCAGAAATTACAGAAATCATACACACAGCTAGCCTCGTACATGACGATGTTATTGACGATTGTATTACTAGACGAGGCGTAACAACGGTACATAGTGTTTTTAGCAATAAGATTGCCATACTAGCTGGCGATTTTTTATTTGCCCAATCGTCTTGGTATCTTGCCAATCTTAACAACTTAGATGTAGTTAAAACAATTTCTAAAGTTATTACGGACTTTGCTGAGGGAGAAGTCCGACAGGGCCTTACACAATTCAATACATCTGTTAGTGTTAGTGAGTATATAGAAAAGTCTTTTTACAAGACAGCTTCATTGATGGCTGCTAGCTGCCAAGGTTCTGCGATGCTCAGTAATTTAGACGCAAGACAACAAAAAAGATACTACCTGTATGGTAAACACATTGGTTTGGCTTTTCAAATTATTGATGATATTCTTGATGTTGTAGGTTCTGACAAGAATTTGGGGAAACCAATAGGTTCTGATTTAAAAAATGGCAATCTCACTGCACCCGTTTTTTTTACTCTTAGAGACAGTTCTCATCTGCGTCATCTAATTGATTCTGAGTTAGAAAATCGCAATGACGCTGATACAAGCTTGAACATCATCTGTAAGTATCAAGGTTTAACTAAAGCATGCGATCTAGCTGAGGAACATGTTCAAGCTGCTATATCAGCTTTAAAAAACAGTAATGAACCTGTGAATTATAAAGAAGAAAAATACTTGCATACCTTAGTACTGATTGGAAACCACATTGTAAAGCAGGTATCATCTATAAGCTAAATTGTAACTTAATTAGCTCTGAATTATTTAGCTATACTATGAACTATATATTGAAAACTGATTGGGTCCAGAACAGCCATCTGTGCTAGCATCTTTCTATTTAGACCAATATTAGCTTGTTTTAGTCGATGTATTAAACTGCTATAAGTTAAGTCGTGTAGTCTTGCAGCAGCATTAATTCGGCAAATCCATAAGCTTCTAAAATCTCTTTTCTTTTTCTTACGGCCTATATATGAGTATCGCAGAGCTTTTAATACTTGTTGTTTACTAACTCGAAACAAACTCGAATGTGCACCTCGATATCCTTTTGCCATTCGTAAAACCTTTTTTCTTCTCTTACGTGCTACATTACCTCTTTTTACACGAGTCATGAATTTTACCCTTCCAATCTTTTTTATGTGAAACTATGCATTATATTTCTGTATTATAGTCTTGGTATCACCTGGATACACATTTGTCGGTCGAGACAATCTACACTTTCTGGCAGGTGATTTTTTTTGTAACAGGTGACTCTTACCTGCTTTTCGTCTAATAAGCTTATTATTTCCTGAAAGCTTAAATCTTTTTGCAATTGATGCTGATGTCTTAAGTTTAGGCATTGTGTCGTAAATAAAATAAATACATTATCGTGAGTTAAATATCATACTAATTTCTATGGGTAGCTCTCAAGCATTTAAACAGTTAGAGGCCATGTAAACTTGTCTTATTGGCAGTATTAAAGTTCTTATCTTGAAATATTTATGTATGCAAAAATAAGATCAATCTGCAAAACAATATCGAGATTTTGACTTTAGATAAAAAAACTATTAATAAGACAATAAGAATGGGTGTAAGCATAAATGTGCTTTTCTCCATCCGTATTTAAGCATATTATAGTTACTAGTGAAACATAGATTGAAATAAATTAAAATTTACGATGTCTTAACCTGGACTAACTATAGTATAATCAAATGTCTTACCATAAGATTTACAGATTGAGTATATATGTTTTTCACACTAAACACACTAGTCGAAATATGTTTGTTCGACAAATTTCCTGCAAATCTTCCTAACTAGTACCTAAGACGAAGGTTGTTTTTCGCACATTTTGAGCTACTTATGTCACTCCTAAATTTCATATCGATCAACATTGTGTCATTACAATGGAGAGTTTAGGTGAACGAATTTTCAATACAGATGAAAGTTTTTTTTGACACAAACAATTATATCCACAATATAAGTATCAACTAGTTCTTTGAAACAAACTGGATCACATAAATCTTGTAAAACTTACCGCAATGGACTTAATATATTATCTATCAATATTGTGAGTTAAATTTTGACATAGTATAATACAGCTATAAATGATCATCTCACGAATTAATTGTCTATATGCACTAAAGATACAATAAGATAAGCTAAAATAAAGTCTAAATAGCTGTAAAGTATTCCTTTGATTTGATAGGGTCTGAAATCATCGTTTTATCTCCGGGTTGCCAATCAGCAGGACATACTTCGTCTGGATTTGACTGAACATGCTGGATAGCTCTTAGAATACGGTAAGTTTCATCAACACTTCTACCGAAAGCTAAATTATTAACTGTGCTATGCTGCACTATTCCATTGCTATCAATAATAAATAAACCTCTTAAAGCAACTCCTTCGTTATTTAAAACATTATAAGCCTTACTAATTGTTTTATCTAAATCAGATACTAAGGGATACTGAAGATCTCCAATACCTCCTGATGTGCGATCAGTTTGGATCCATGCTAGGTGGGCATACTTACTGTCAACTGAAACACCAAGTATTTCGGTGTTAACGTTACTGAATCGCTCATATTGATCACTAAAAGAAGTAATCTCGGTGGGACATACAAAGGTAAAATCTAAAGGATAAAAAAATAAAATCACATATTTTCCTATATACTTTGAAAGCTGTATAGGAATAAATTCTTGGTCATAAACGGCTGTAGCACTAAAATCAGGAGCTAGTTGGCCTATTGTCAGAGAGCCTATGTTTGATATCATTAAGTTTTATTCACACCATCTAAAATATAATGTTATATATACAAATATATCATATTATCCTTCACAGAAGTTACAAAGATCCACTAAAGTTGGAATAATTTCCTAGGTACTATTACATACTGCAGATAAGAATGCGTATCTTTTTACATATTCCAGTAAAGATAGTAACCATGTCACTTAGATAGCGGGAAATGGATTTGAACCATTGACCTTCGGGTTATGAGCCCGACGAGCTACCAGACTGCTCTACCCCGCGCTGATAGGGTATCCACTAGACTACTATATACAGTATCCAAATACAAGTCTATGGAAGACTTAACGTAGCAAGTACAGCCAAACAATTACAGTAATAATTAGACTAGAAACGACTAACAAAAGTCTACGAAGCTTGTCTACGATAGGCTTTACCTGATATAACCCTACAAGACGATCTTGAGTCAAAACATCTACAGATTTAATCCATAACTGTCCATCATACCATCCTGATTCTTCATAAAAAATGCTAGCACTAAACAAACGCTTTAAAACATATGACCAACCTAAATACAACCTGAAAAGTAACATATCAAGACTAAGCAAAGAAAATAAAATACTATATACCATAGTCATTATGGATATACTTTTCGTATTCTCTAGAAATTTACTGACAAACAAAAATATAATCACTAAGAAAAGAAAGAATAGTCCTAAGCGACTAATAAATTCTCTTGATTTTAATGTAGAGTACTTGAACAAAATAGATTGTTTTAGAGAGTTATATTCGTTTAAAGGTTGCTGGTCAAAAGGCACTGGACATTTTCTTTTATGAGAAGACATAAATAAGATAAATAGCGAACAACTTTTTCAAATTTCACTGATATCAATAACTTAATGCTATCATTGTAGTTAGTGACAAGAAAAGAATAATACATATCCAGGTCAAGCTTTCAACAAAGGTTGTTGCTTGATTTGTAGTATCAAATACTTGATTTCGACTACTAAGCATACCAAAACCATCTGATTTAGGGTTATTACTTAAAATTAGGACAATCAAAACAGTACTGACTATATACCAAACAAATTTCATTTTTATCCTTAAACAACAAAAATCACCTTCTATTTAAACTATACTTTAATTACTCTCCTTGGACTCTTAGTAGGACAAAGCCTAAAGTTAGCCCTATCAAAACCATAGTAGAACTAAGGACAGCAGCATTAGTAATTTCATGCAACATTTTATTCTCCTTTGTAGAATTTTTCCATACATTACTGTGAAGTTGTACAATATCTAAAAACCGTTTCTTCCCCAAACTACTAGAGCAATTGAAAATGTGAAGACAGCCATCAGTGCACCCCAACCTAAACTAATAATATCCATAAATCTTATAGTTACATATATTTATTTAATCATTGCATAAGACCTAGCTGGTCTAACAGTGACTTATTCATATACATTATACTGAATAATTTCATAAGACTTACTATATTGTACGAAACTTATCTGAAATATATAAATTTTGTAAAAAAAAGATTGTATTCTCTAAGTCTTCAGTATATTTTAGTTTCAATATATACTTTATATTTAAGTCGCCAGGCTCCTATACTATATACTTGTACAACAAGGTTAGTAGATCTATAGATAAACTATTACTTTCAAATCAATATAATTATGCAAAGCACAATTAATTCTAACGGATCTCAAAAAGAAACTTTATTGACACCTCGATTTTATACCACTAATTTTCAAGAAATGGCCGATCTAGATATTTCTAGGAATACTGGCGAGTTTGAAGCAATCCTTGAAGAGTTTAGAGCTGACTATAACAGACAACACTTCATTAGAGATGAAGAATTTAATCAATCTTGGGATAAGTTAGACACAAAAACACGTAATCTATTCATTGAATTTTTAGAACGGTCCTGTACAGCTGAGTTTTCAGGCTTTCTACTATACAAAGAGTTATCAAGACGTTTAGATAAAACAAATCCTGTACTAGCTGAATGTTTTCTGCTAATGTCAAGAGATGAAGCAAGACACGCTGGCTTCCTTAACAAAGCCATGGGAGATTTCAATCTTGCTTTAGACCTAGGTTTTTTAACAAAAAGCCGCAAATATACTTTTTTTTCACCTAAGTTTATTTTTTATGCCACCTATTTATCAGAAAAAATAGGATATTGGCGTTATATTACTATCTACAGACACCTAGAAAAGCATCCTGAACACCGTATTTATCCAATATTTCGTTTTTTCGAAAACTGGTGTCAAGATGAAAATAGACATGGTGATTTTTTTGCTGCACTATTAAAATCACAGCCTCATTTTTTAAATACATGGGAATCAAGACTCTGGTGTAGATTTTTTCTTTTGAGCGTCTTTGCGACAATGTATCTTAATGACTTTCAAAGAACAGATTTCTATAACGCTATTGGTCTAGATTCACGGCAATATGATATGCAGGTAATACGTAAAACAAACGAGAGTGCATCAAGAATATTTCCTGTTTCATTAAACATTGATCATCCAAAGTTTTTTACACTGCTTGACGATTGCGCCAAGAAGAACAGTGCGCTAATTAACTTGACCAAGACTAAACGTCTAACTTTGTCAGATAAAATTGAGCAAATATCAACTTATATAAAATTAGTAGTCAATTTTATACAACTTTACTCAATTGCTCCCATAAATTCTCAAGATATTCAAAAGGTTATTAAGTAAGAATAATACTAAAACAAGCTTATTGCTTGTTTTCAAAGTATACCTAGGCATAAGGTTCGAAACGATTATTATGTGTTTACTTGTTCTTTTGCCTTATACATAAGCTCAAGAGTAATATCTTGATGATTATGCATAATAGCAAACTTTTCAGTATTTCGCTTCACCTTACCTCTTACGAAGCCAGGTACTTTAGCTAATTCACTGCGCGCTTCAGCAGACCAACTAATTTTCTTATCACAAGATATTGTGTTTGTTAATACTTCAGTTGTATCATGGCCTCCAAACATTTCCAATAAATGATCTTCCATTCCAAGGGTAAATGAGTTATATATAAGATCTGCTATTTGGTTTGTTCCTTCATAGCCCAAAAATGGTTTATAGCTCAAAGGAAAATTTTGTATATGAACAGGCGAGGAAATAACACCACATGGAATATTTAAACGTTTGCCTATATGTCTCTCCATCTGGGTGCCAAATATAGCACTGGGCTCTGTATTAGCTATCATATCTCCAACTAAAGTATGATCATCAGTAATGACAACTTTAGAACATAGGTCTTTTACTTGTTCTGAAAACCATTCTTTATCATAGGTGCAGTAAGTCCCTGCCCAAAGTACATTAATACCCATTTCTTGAGATAAAATTTTAGTCATTGCTGCTGCATGTGTAGCATCTCCAAATACAATCGCTGTTTTACCAGTTAGATTTTGGCAGTCAATAGATCGAGAAAACCAAGCAGACTGAGAGACATACCTAGTTTGTGTGTCTAAATACTTAGTATAGTCACAGGAATGACCGAGTGTCTTTAAAATATCTTCTATTTCTCGAACACATCGTGTAATATTCGTTAAACCCATCGGAGCGACCTCTACACAAGGCATTTGAAACTCTTCATACAGAAACTTTGCTGTCAGTAAGCCAGCTTCTCTGTAGGGCACAAGATTAAACCAAGCTTGTGGCAACTTATCCAAATCTTTCACAGAGATATTATCTGGGATCACTAAATTGATAGTAATACCTAAATCGTGAAACAGACGCTTTAGATCAACTAAATCATGCTGATGGTGAAATCCTAAACTTAATATGCCAATAATGTTTACTGAAGGTGTAGAAGTTTTAACGACTTTTTTCAGTTTTCCTTTAAAAGCATTGGCAATATAAAAAGAAACTATCTGATATAAGGTTTTATCACTTGCCTGCAACTCGTTAACTCGATAATGATTAACATCTGCCAGTATTACGTCAGCACATGTGTCAAGTGATGCTCGATATACGAAATTTTGCAAATCTTCTTGCAAAATACTAGAAGTACAAGTTGGTGTTAAGATCACTAAATCAGGTTTTTCTTCTTTATCCTTTCTACAAATATTGTTTACGACTTTCTCTTGAGAACCTCTCGCTAAAACATGTCTATCTACTACACTTGCAGTCACAGGTGTAAAGTTGCGGTCACGCTCCAACATTGATCTCATTACATTGTTACCCTAAACTAATCTGGATCTTATTTGCAATGCAGAATAGCTCGGCTTCAAAACCGTACGTGAAACTTTCATTTCATACGGCTTTTCTTAGATCGAATACAATGCATCAATCGATATCTTTACTAATACACTATATTTTATTCAAGTTCCGACGAAACAGTTGATGCAAGTTAATAATATTATGATACTTGTGGTTATAAGGTAATGACATATATAAAAATTGTGAATCGCGGATGTAGCTAGAAAAACTAGCCTTGCAATTGTAAGTCTTCACAAATATTAAATAATCTATCTGTCCTAAGATATAATAGTCGTTTACTAAATAAAACTTAAATGCCCACTGCATTAGAGAGGTATTTAATGCATCTTTGAAATCACATGTAGATATTCCGTTGAATTTCACAGATAGTGATTGTACTTCACTTAACAAACTCAATATTGCGCTTTTCCTGGGGCGAACTACAATTTTTCTATCACATTGAAATAAAAACAAATAATTGCAGAAACGTACAGGACCATATGCATTAGAGATTAGATCTAACTTGTATACATTCGACGTTGTTATATCAATGCTCGAAGCAAAACTACGCAGTATATCAATAAAATGCACTAATGCTTGATGATTCTGAGTGATCACAAGCAAATCCGATCCACAACTGATACACAAAGGCAATTGGTCGTAATTGTAAACCTTTAATATATAGTTTACCTCAATCAATACACTACATTTGAAGTATTCTATAACTAATGCTGCTAAATTATGAAATGAATTATCAAGTCTATGGTGGAAACTTTCTTCCCAGTCATTTCTACAGTGACTTGTTATACAATATCTATATAACAAATCCTTAATCTTCTTATCCAATGGTAGATCAGAAAGTATTCGTGAGGCTGGAACCTGTGTGAATAAAGATTGAAATGTTATAGTGCATGATACTATACGGAAATGTCTTAGAATCTTCAATTGCTTTGACAATATTTGAGGCAATTGTCGTATAGATAAAGCACAAATGAAGTTATCTACTTGATTGAAAGTGCTTAATAGTTGAGGGTTTAATACTATTAATAAACGAGCGCGGTCTACTTTGTCGACCAATCTACTGTCTAGTCTATGACAAGGCCAATTCAAAAAAGACATAGAAACTAGCAGTTCATATATCAAAGTATCTGACACCTGTTCATATTTTGTGGTCTGCTTTATAACTAAGTAATGTAAAGATAGAGAATTAAAAAGCTGTTTCTGCAACATACATGCTTTAAACAGTACTTTTTTATGCATTGCTTTATATATTTCCATGTTTAATCTACGGACATAACCATTAAGTTGTTTCCAATCAATAGATGTCCAAAAAATCGTCTCAAAGCAATACTTTATTACTTGACTCATTACAGTGATTATATTAATAGATATACATAAAAAATCTAAGTGTTTAAGTTAGCTTTACTTTCACACAAATGAATAGCTCAGCTTTTATAAACAATCCTTTAGGTGCTTGAAACTTTTTCAAAAATCGAGTGAATTACTCAATAATCATATTCTAGTTGTTATTAACACCTATTCTCTTGTTCCGTAAATAATAAATGCAGATAAATGTAGATGTGAACAATGCTCCTAAGAAATAAAATGTTAAATGAATGATATACAAATACTTCATTAAATATATCATGTAAGCTAGAAACAGATATAGTTTCACCTTAGTAATTGTTTAGGTTTAGAAGTTTGAATTCATCGCATCATAATTATCGTACTCTTCAATTATGCTCAACTTATCATTAGCGAAGCTATACATCGAGAACTCAACTAAGTAAGTAATCAAAGAGGATCTTATTTATGGGTGTTGCACCCATTATTATTTACAGTTTTCTTAGCCCGTTAAGCTAATTGACTTTTATATTGCTAATTTTATTCGTAAACAAGTCACACAAAGTAATCATCTCCTAACGGAGCATGCATAATAGCATGCACATTCTTAAAAGAGCTAGCTACACGCAGTGTACCTATATGTGCTGGTCCAGCATACATCCAATAAGCCAATTTCATATATACCTTTGCCTCCGTAAAATTTATTATGTATGCAAGGCATTTTCGCTAAAACAAAAATAAAAAGCTACATACGGTTTATTATTCTTAATATTTAATAATTCAAGCGTAAAACGAGTACAAAAGTTACTTTTCTAAGCTTTATACATATTAGCCTGGAGAGATATCATGATAATCTAGAATATTTATTAGGTATTAAGATAATCTAAACAGTAGACTAATATTAAATCATAAGACAGAGAACCATATGGATACTACAATCAATTTAAAAATGCCTTCTCCTACATTTGGAGGAAGTACGGGTGGGTGGCTGAGAGCTGCAGAAATAGAAGAAAAATATGCTATAACCTGGACTAGCAAAAAAGAACAGATTTTCGAAATGCCTACTGGTGGTGCTGCAATAATGAGAGATGGGGAAAATTTATTATACTTAGCTAAAAAAGAGCAATGCTTAGCACTAAGCAATCAACTTAAAACAAAATTCAGAATCCTAGATTTTAAAATATATCGGATATTTCCAAACGGAGAAGTACAGTACTTACATCCAAAGGATGGAGTTGCTCCTGAGAAAGCAAACGCAGGCAGAGAGGGGGCAAATAATATAGGTCATTCTATTGGCAAAAATGTCAATCCAGTGGATAAAAAATTTACATCTCAGGCAACATACGAATAGATGTATTTGCCTTAGCATCTTGTCAATTTGCTTCAACTATGCTAGATTGGACTACAGTAAGTAGTACAGCTGGCATAAGGGAGAGGTGGTAGAGTTGGTTTATTGCGTCTGATTTGAAATCAGATGAACCGATGAGGTTCCGTGGGTTCGAATCCCACCCTCTCCGTAGAACATGTTTCAAGTGGATAAACAGTTAACTTTCCTTAACGGCTTTTTCAATAAAATCTATAGCTTCACCTAGAGTCGAAATACTTTCTGCATATTCATCCGGAATCTCGATTGAAAACTCTTCTTCAATAGCCATAACAAGCTCAACAGTATCCAAAGAATCGGCACCTAAATCATCTGCAAAGTTAGCTTCTTCCGTCACTTGATTTTTATCAACCCCTAGTTGCTGGACAACGATAGCTTGCACTCTATCAAAGATATTTTTTTGACTCATAATAATCCTTCTGAAGAATCTGAATTCGACGCGGAATTCAAATAGTCTATACTAACAGCCTGTATCTACAAATGAGATGAATCAGTTACGCAATGTATTCGCTTTTAACTCTTGATCATATCTTTGCTAATATTTCTAATTGGGATAAATACGCAATCTTCTATAGGGCTCTTCCCCTAAGCTACGAGCCCTCAAATTATAAAACTTCACTAGATCATGCTGAATTTTCCTAGCATCAGCTAAACATGACAATAATTCAACAGGTTGCTTCTTGGCTATGACTATTTTTTCAATAGCCCATTTGGCTTCATTTAAAGCCTTAATCTGTTCTTGAGTTTTACCTAAACAAAATTCAGACCAACGGATGAAAGCTACTGAATTAATCTCTAGCATTTTTTTGAGAGCTCGAGTGATCTGAGGTAATGTACTTGTGTGTATAGTATATATAGTAATTCTACGAGTTTTGGCAATTTGTCGCAATTTATTATTCAACTTCAGATTAGACCTCAAGGCAAGAATTACATCAGCTTTTCCTACTTCTCTACTTAATGCAAGAGGTAAATCCAACATGTGAATTACAGCTTCCAATTCGTGCAAGTTTAACCCGTAAGGATAGATTAGTAAATATTTTTGTTTAGAGGAAATATTGACTTTTTCCTCGACGGGGCTGCTTGTATTCCCAGATTTTTTATCATGCATGATATTATTTGGTAGTTTAGTATCAAATGTGTATCCAGGTTCGAATGCAGACCGATTTTTCGTCTTTTTGTAACTATGTACTTCAGCTCCACTTTCTTCGCATGTGATACTAACTATACTTCCGTCCATTTGCCTACGTTGAACAAATATCTGATGTCCTTGCAAAATCTGATCAACAGTCTCATGCACTTTTTCATGTATTACCCAGTTATCCCGCTGATGTATTTCTATAGCGATTTGAAAGGCCGGTGACGCCTTACGCTCTAAGACACTTTTTTGAGTTCCTCTTCTTTTGGCTTCATCATCACCCAAAGTAACATACTGTATACCGCCAACTAAGTCAGATAAAGTCGGGTTTTTAACTAAACTATCAAGATAATTACCATGTGCTGTACCAACTAACTGAACTCCCCTTTCAGCTATTGTCCGAGCAGCAAGTGATTCCAATTCAGTTCCTATTTCATCGATAATAATGACTTCAGGCATATGGTTTTCAACAGCTTCAATCATTACCTGGTGTTGCTGTTCTGGACAAGCCACTTGCATTCGTCTAGCACGGCCGATAGCAGGATGCGGTATATCGCCGTCTCCAGCTATTTCGTTAGAAGTATCGATAATAACTACTCTTTTTTCCATTTCATCTGCTAACACCCGAGCTATTTCTCTAATGGCAGTGGTTTTACCCACACCAGGACGTCCTAGTAATAAAATCGATTGCTCAGTTTCCAGTAGGTCTCTAATCATACTAATAGTCCCAAAGACAGCTCTTCCAACCCGACAAGTCAATCCAACTACGCTTCCTTGTCTGTTGCGTATAGAGCTGATACGATGTAATGTACGTTCTATACCAGAACGGTTATCGCCGCTAAAATAGCCAACTCTCTTTATTGAATAGTCTAAGTCATACCAAGATACTGTGCGATGAGATAAATATTCAGGTCCTCCTGGAAAACGAGCTTCAGGGCGACGACCTAAATCCATGACAATTTCAATCAAGTTTTTACAATTAGGATGTTGTTCTAAAGAGTATCTTATAGAGTGGGGAAGAACTTCTAACAACTGATCTAAATCGTCTGCAATTAACATAAATTATTAAAATAATAACGTTAGATATTTACTTTTGTTAGTATACAAGAACTGTCAGTAGACATGAATAAATCATTAAGATAACAATGTAGTCACACAGATGGCCTTCTAGCACATAAATCAATAGCACTATAAGCTAATAAAAAATCCTTTAATTTATGTAATAATTCTATATTTTGACAATTTCTCTTGGACAGTTAATATAATATAACCGTGATACCATACATAGTACACATTTTTACCAGGATTATCTTTCGTCTACAAGACCAATTAATCCTTAATACGAACTAGTCAATACTCGTAGATCTTTAAGAAAAGGTTACCCACTTAAACACATCATAGCTTATAAATATGGAGTTGCACAAGACAGTGAAATTTAATTTAAACAATTTTCAAGAGCTATTGAACTGTAGCAAAAATAATGATTTGACCTGTGTAGCTATCAAGCACGATTCATTTGAACTTATAGTTAACAGAGAAACCAGGCAATCTGCTCAAATAGTGACTAATTCTATTACAGATGTGAGTGAGGACACATATAGTAAACAAAAAGCAGCGAACAAAATAAACAAAACAATTCAAAAAACAGGCAAAGTAGACAATATTAAAATTAAAGAATCTAAAGAATCGGAAGTATATTTCACCATAGTATCACCCATGGTCGGCACTTTTTATAGATCGCCTGGACCAAATGAACCATATTTCATAGATATACATGACAATGTTAAAATCAATGATACGGTTTGCATTGTAGAAGCAATGAAACTAATGAATGAGATCGAAGCAGAAGTAGATGGGGAAATTATTGAGATACTGGTACAAGATGGACAAATAGTCGATTGTGGCCAACCACTTATTAAAATAAGACCTGACTAGCTGGACAATAAAAAGTTCAAGATTTTAATTATTGTTAAAACATAAATAGCAAAAGGTATTTATCGCTTATAATATAGTAACACAGGTGAAAACTTACTCAAACACAAAGAATAGTAAGCGTTTTAGTTCCTTGTCTCACTTAACATAAGGAGAAACTCCATGACATTGAGCTCACAAGAGCAAGAGACAAAGAAAGTTCAAATTTCCGTGGACAAAGATCCGGTAAGTACATCCTTCGAAAAATGGGCAAAACCAGGACATTTTTCAAGAGTATTAGCGAAGGGACCGAGAACAACAACGTGGATATGGAATCTGCATGCAGATGCTCACGATTTCGATAGTCATACTAGCTCACTTGAAGAAGTATCAAGAAAAATTTTCAGTGCTCACTTTGGCCAACTGTCGGTTATTTTTTTATGGTTGAGTGGCATGTATTTTCATGGGGCTCGCTTCTCAAATTACGTTGCATGGCTCAATAACCCATCTGCAGTTAAGCCAAGTGCACAAGTTGTTTGGCCAATTGTAGGGCAAGAAATACTTAATGGTGACGTAGGTGGAGGTTTTCAAGGTATACAAGTGACTTCAGGTTGGTTCCAACTATGGAGAGCTTCAGGGATAACCAACGAGTATCAACTCTACGCTACAGCAATCGGTGGACTAGTTATGTCAGCTCTGATGCTATTTGCTGGCTGGTTCCATTACCATAAATCTGCGCCAAAACTGGAATGGTTTCAGAATGTAGAATCAATGATGAACCATCATTTAGCAGGTCTTTTAGGACTTGGTTGTTTAGGATGGGCTGGACACCAAATACATATTTCTTTACCTATCAATAAGCTGCTTGATTCAGGGATATCACCCCAAGAGATTCCACTACCACATGAATTTCTACTGAACAGAGAACTTATGGTCCAACTGTATCCGAGTTTCGCTAAAGGCATACTGCCATTTTTCACTCTGGACTGGAATGTTTATACAGACTTTTTAACGTTTAAAGGAGGCTTAAACCCAGTTACTGGTGGACTATGGTTAAGTGATACAGCTCACCATCACTTAGCATTATCTGTCTTATTTCTAGTTGCAGGTCATATGTACAGGACTAACTGGGGAATAGGTCATAGCATGAAAGAAATTCTTGAAGCCCATAAAGGCCCGTTCACTGGTGAAGGTCATAAAGGACTTTACGAAATTCTAACAACTTCGTGGCATGCTCAACTAGCTATTAACTTAGCAATGCTAGGGTCATTAAGCATCATAGTAGCACATCACATGTATGCTATGCCACCATATCCTTTCATAGCTACAGACTACCCAACACAATTATCATTGTTTACACATCATATGTGGATAGGAGGATTTTGTGTAATAGGAGCCGGAGCACACGCCTCAATTTTTATGGTGCGTGACTATAACCCCGCACAAAACTACAATAATTTACTAGACAGAGTAATTAGGCATAGAGATGCGATTATATCTCACCTTAACTGGGTTTGTTTATTCCTAGGTTTCCATTCTTTCGGCCTGTATATTCATAATGATACGATGCGTGCATTAGGGAGATCACAAGATATGTTCTCAGATACTGCTATACAATTACAGCCGATCTTTGCACAGTGGGTACAAAATATCCATACCTTAGCACCAGGTAATACAGCACCTAATGCCTTAACAACATCCAGCTATGCTTTTGGAGGAGACCTAGTTGCAGTAGGAAATAAAGTGGCAATGATGCCTATATCATTAGGAACGGCCGATTTCTTGGTACATCATATACATGCATTTACTATACATGTAACAGTTTTAATTATGGTTAAAGGTTTCCTATTTGCTCGAAACTCACGCCTAATACCAGATAAATCGAACTTAGGTTTTAGATTTCCGTGTGATGGTCCAGGAAGAGGTGGAACCTGCCAAGTATCAGGGTGGGATCATGTTTTCTTAGGTTTATTTTGGATGTATAACGCTCTATCGATAGTTATTTTCCACTTTAGTTGGAAGATGCAATCCGATGTATGGGGAAGTGTATCGAGCTCTGGCTCCGTCTCACATATTACCGGAGGTAACTTTGCTCAAAGTGCGTTAACAATCAACGGATGGCTACGTGACTTTTTGTGGGCACAAGCATCACAGGTTATCCAATCATACGGCTCAGCTCTATCAGCATATGGACTAATCTTCTTAGGGGCTCACTTTGTTTGGGCATTTAGCTTAATGTTTTTGTTCAGTGGTAGAGGATATTGGCAAGAACTTATTGAATCAATTGTTTGGGCTCATAATAAAGTAAAAGTTGCACCGTCTATACAGCCACGTGCACTGAGCATAACTCAAGGAAGAGCTGTTGGAGTTGCACATTATTTACTCGGAGGAATAGGCACTACATGGGCATTCTTCTTAGCTAGAATTATTGCAGTTGGATAAAATAAAATTAGGATAATATACATATGGCAACGAAATTCCCGAAATTTAGCCAAGCACTAGCACAAGATCCTACGACTAGAAGGATATGGTACGGAATTGCTACTGCTCACGATTTTGAGACCCATGATGGTATGACAGAAGAAAATTTGTATCAGAAGATTTTCGCATCACACTTCGGGCACTTAGCAATTATTTTCTTGTGGACATCAGGCAATTTGTTCCACGTGGCTTGGCAAGGCAACTTTGAACAGTGGACATTAAATCCATTAAAAGTAAAACCTATCGCACATGCTATTTGGGATCCCCACTTCGGACAGCAAGCTTTGAAAGCATTTAGTCGTGGCGGTGTTACGTACCCTGTAGATATTACTTATTCAGGCGTATATCACTGGTGGTATACAATAGGTATGAGAACAAACAATGACTTATACACAGGTTCACTATTTTTATTAGCTTTGTCAGCAGTTATGTTATTTGCTGGGTGGTTACACTTACAGCCAAAGTTTAAACCTGGATTGGCATGGTTTAAAAATAATGAATCACGACTAAACCATCACCTATCAGGCTTATTCGGACTAAGCTCTCTTGCTTGGACAGGGCATTTAGTACATGTTGCTATACCCGAATCTCGGGGGCAACACGTTGGGTGGAATAATTTCACTTCACTACCTCCACATCCACAAGGTTTACAACCATTTTTTACTGGTAATTGGGGCGTATATGCAAATAATCCTGACGCCGTCACACATGTATTTGGTACAAAAGATGGAGCCGGAACAGCAATCTTAACTTTTCTTGGTGGCTTCCATCCTCAAAGTCAGGCTTTATGGCTAACAGACATGGCTCATCACCACCTTGCAATTGCTGTTGTTTTCATTGTAGCAGGACACATGTACAGAACAAACTGGGGAATAGGACATAGTATTAAAGATATTCTAGAAGCACACAGACCTCCAAGTGGTAGACTAGGAGCAGGTCATAAAGGCCTTTTTGAAACTATTACAAATTCTCTACACATGCAACTTGGTCTTGCTTTAGCATCATTAGGAGTTATTACATCGCTAGTAGCACAACATATGTATGCTATGCCACCATATGCATTTATAGCCAGGGATTTTACAACACAAGCTGCATTATATACTCATCATCAATACATAGCTGGTTTCCTGATGGTAGGTGCATTTGCACACGGAGCTATATTTTTTGTTAGAGACTACGATCCTCAGATAAATGCAAACAATGTACTAGCTAGAATGCTTGAACACAAAGAGGCCATCATTTCACATTTAAGCTGGGTATCATTATTTCTGGGTTTCCATACATTAGGTCTCTATGTTCACAATGATACAGTTATCGCTTTTGGCAATCCAGAAAAGCAAATTTTAATTGAACCGGTATTTGCCCAGTGGATACAAGCAAGTTCTGGAAAAGCATTGTATGGCTTTAACGTCTTACTGTCTTCACCAGACAGCATAGCAACACAATCAGGCAGTAATGTATGGCTACCGGGATGGATCGAAGCTATCAATAGTGGTAAAAACTCACTGTTTTTAACCATAGGCCCAGGAGACTTTTTAATTCACCATGCAATCGCATTAGGATTACATACGACAGCTTTAATACTTGTGAAAGGTGCTTTAGATGCCCGCGGATCAAAATTAATGCCAGATAAAAAAGATTTCGGTTACAGCTTTCCATGCGATGGACCAGGGAGAGGTGGAACTTGTGATATATCTGCATGGGATGCTTTCTACTTAGCCGTCTTTTGGATGTTAAATACAATAGGATGGGTCACGTTTTATTGGCATTGGAAGCATATCACGATATGGCAAGGTAATGTAAGTCAATTCAACGAGTCCTCCACCTATATTATGGGTTGGTTACGAGATTACCTTTGGCTTAATTCTTCACCTCTTATCAACGGTTATAACCCTTACGGTATGAACAGTCTATCAGTATGGGCATGGATGTTCTTATTTGGTCATTTAGTCTGGGCTACTGGATTTATGTTTTTAATATCTTGGAGAGGCTATTGGCAAGAACTTATAGAAACACTAGCTTGGGCGCATGAACGCACACCACTAGCTAATTTAATTCGATGGAAAGATAAACCCGTAGCATTATCAATAGTACAAGCACGACTTGTCGGTCTAGCACATTTTTCTATAGGTTACGTATTGACATATGCTGCTTTCGTAATAGCGTCAACAGCAGGTAAATTTGGCTAAAATAAAAAAAGCATAAAGCTTAGGTAAACCTCAAAGCAGTTTCGCTAGTTGTACTATCTATACAGCGAAACTGCTTTTAAAAATTATTGCGCAGGAAAGCCAGATAAGTTACAATATAGAGCTAAATTGACAGATATATTCATTAATAAAGAGCGATAAGAGGATTCATGAATGGCTAAAGAAGGCATGAAAGAACGAGAAAAAAGAAAAGTTCAGTTAGTACATAAATATAGAAACAAAAGAGAAGCCATAAAGAAAGCAATAAATAGCTCTAATTCCTTCAAGAGACAACTAGAAATTCAGGAACAGTTACAAAAATTACCAAGAAGAAGCGCTAAGTCAAAGTTAAGAAACAGATGTTGGCTGACTGGGAGAAGCAGAGGATTTTACAGGGACTTTGGTCTCTCAAGACATGTACTAAGAGAAATGACACACCAATGTTTATTACCAGGAATAACTAAAGCAAGTTGGTAGATAGTGATAATATCATTTAAACCCAAAATATCTTCATACATCAGCATGAAGATAGAATATTATAAGACTATTCTAGAGACCAAATTGGTTTCCTCTACGATATTGTAGATACGCAGCAACTAATAAACCAGATAAGGTCACAGGTATTAGACCAAGTACTATTCCGGACAAAAGAGGTTCTACCATACAAAAGTGTTATGATGATGATATAATAAATAATTCTATTCCATACTATATTATACATCAGAAAAACTTAGTTAACTACCTTAAATTCTACTTCGCATCCCATCATGCAATACAATATGTTTACCTAAAACCAATAGCTGCTTGCCAAACAAATGCTAGAAGTAGAAAGAATACCGGTATAACAGGTAATATATCAACTAAAGGACGGAAAATAGCATATGCCTCAGGCAATTTTGCCGTAAGTAACGTTAATTCCATGTTTTTACTCCTTCAACTAAATGAGTGTTATTAATTCCTTTACTAATTTACATTAAAGAACATCTTTTAGTACATTTTCTTCTTAAATTTTCACGTAAGCACTGCAATATAATCTGTGATTTTAGTATTGCAATAGAATATGTAAGATAAAAGATACAAAACTGTTCATATGGCTAGAAGAACTAGTACAATATACCATATAGCTCATATTTAATCATCTAATTTAAGGAGTTATCACATATGTCAATAGTTATCCAGCTATTAGTATTTTTATTAATAGCACTATCAACTGTATTAGTTGTTGGAGTACCAGTAACACTAGCATCTCCTGGCCAATGGGAACAATCTAAGAACCTTATTTATACCGGCTCAGGAATATGGGCTGGCTTAGTAATTATTACAGGCATTGTTAACTCATTTGTTGCTTGACACAATAGCAAATGGACAAGATTAAACAGAAAATTTTTTGCTAACTACGGAGACGATAAACTAGTTAAGCGCTACGCTTGACAATATATATACAAATTTGTAATGATATTGGCAGGCTGCGGGTATAGCTCAGCGGTAGAGCGCAACCTTGCCAAGGTTGATGTCGCGCGTTCGAATCGCGTTACCCGCTTGTAAATAGATCTACGAGTTTTTTTTAGTTTCCGAAAAATCAGTATCTATAACATCAGAGTCTACTGTAGCAGACTCTCGAGCTTCAGGTTTTGCAGAAGATTGAGACTGCTTAGCTTGGCTCTTAGAGGCTACACTCATAATTAACTCTTGTAGCTCTTTTTGCAGAGCGGCTAACTGATCCGTTTTTTCACTAGCTATTGAATCTCTTATTTGTTGAATTTTCTGCTGGACCTTCTGTCTAGAATCGTTATCAACTTTATCTCCCAGTTCTTGCAATTGTCGTTCGACCTGGTAACACAGTCCATCAGCTTGATTTTTAATATCTATTTGCTCTCTTCTGCGTTTATCTACATCTGCATTATTCTCCGCTTCTGCAACCATCTTATCTACTTCATCTTTAGGAAGCGTAGATGCACCTGTAATCGTGATCGATTGCTCTTTACCAGTTCCTTTATCAGTCGCTTTCACAGATAAAATCCCATTGGCATCTATATCAAAAGTCACTTCAATTTGTGGTACACCCCTAGGAGCAGGCATAATGCCATCCAATCTAAAAGTTCCTAGGCTTTTATTATCTTTAGTAAATTCACGTTCTCCCTGGAGTACATGTATCTCTACATTTGGCTGATTATCAACAGCAGTAGAAAACACTTCTGACTTTTTAGTTGGTATAGTAGTATTTCTAGGTATAATTTTTGTCATTACTCCTCCTAGAGTTTCAACCCCTAAAGACAATGGAGTCACATCGAGTAATAGAATATCTTTGACCTCACCAGCTAAAACACCGGCTTGAACTGCAGCACCAATTGCCACAACTTCATCAGGGTTCACACTCTGGTTAGGATCCTTTCCGATTAATTTACGCACCACTTCTTGAACAGCTGGTATTCTTGTAGAACCTCCAACTAACACTACTTCGTTAATCTGGCTTGTACTCAGCTGCGCATCTTTTAAGGCATTATTGACTGGTATCTCACATCTTGATATTAAACTGGAACAGAGATCTTCAAACTTTGCTCTTGAGATGCTTCTCTCTAAATGTTTAGGTCCTGTATTAGTAGCCGTAATAAAAGGCAAATTAATATCGGTTTGAGGCAGACTGGAAAGCTCTACTTTTGCCTTTTCTGCTGCCTCCATTAATCTTTGCAAAGCTTGGCGATCTTCTCGAAGATCAATACCTTCAGTATTTTTGAACTCTTGAATCAACCAATCAACTATAGTACGGTCAAAATCATCCCCTCCCAAGTGTGTATCACCTGATGTGGCTAAAACTTCGAATACTCCATCTCCTACTTCTAAAATAGACACATCGAAGGTACCCCCTCCTAAGTCAAAAACTAAGATAGTTTCGTTATCTTGCTTATCTAGACCATAGGATAGAGATGCAGCGGTTGGCTCATTAATGATCCGCAGTACATCTAAGCCGGCTATTTTGCCTGCATCTTTAGTAGCCTGTCTTTGCGAGTCATTAAAATAGGCAGGTACTGTAATCACTGCTTGAGTCACTGGTTGACCAAGATACTTACTAGCATCCTCAGCTAGCTTTCTTAATACTTGTGCTGATATTTCTTCTGGTGCAAATTCTTTATTTAGTGCTGGGCACTGGATTTTTATACTATCCTTAGAAGTATTCACAGTATATGAAGACTGCTCCAATTCTTGGTTGACTTCTTCTTTTTTCCTTCCTATAAAACGTTTAATTGAGGAGAAAGTATTATCAGGATTAATAACTGCTTGACGCTTTGCAATCTGGCCAACTAACTTATCTCCAGTTTTAGTATATGCTACTACTGATGCAGTAGTTCTAAATCCTTCAGAGCTTGGTATAACTGTTGGCTTTCCTCCTTCCATCACTGCTACTACTGAATTAGTAGTTCCTAAATCAATTCCTACAACTTTTGACATATTTACCTGACCTGTTTCTCTTTATAAAATAATATAGTATAACGTACATTTTGAATCATATTAAGTAGATTGAGAAGGTGTAATTACCGTCCTATAATCATTCAATAAACAAAATCATCATTAGCCTCTAGAATAGCTTAAAAGTAGAGTAATTTCTTTTAACAATTTATCAATAAACTTGCAAGTCATCAGGACAGCTGATACACTTTCTATTATTGCGTAAATATGATCTACTTTACGAGTAGACTTAGTATTTATAGGTTCAGGATAAGATCCGATATAAATAATTGACTACAGCACTACAATTAGTTTGTTTGCAAGAGTCTCTAAAATAGTTGGGAGAAATATTTCACGTGTCTATCAGTTTATTAGGAACAAAAATAGGAATGACTCAGGTGTTTACTAGCACCGGTTTATGTATACCAGTTACTGTAATTAAAGTAGGTCCTTGTATTATTACGCAGATAAAAAACCTGCATTCTGATGGGTATAACGCAATTCAAATTGGTTATTCAGAAGTTGGCGCACATTTGTTATCAAAGTCTAGGCTTGGTCACTTAAATAAGACTAATGCACCTGCATTAAAATATTTGCGTGAGTATAAAACCAACAAATTGGAAAAGTTTTACCTAGGCCAAGTTTTAAAGGTGGATCACATCCGAATCGGCGATAAAGTTAATGTTCAAGCTAACACATCAGGAAAAGGTTTTGCTGGATACCATAAGAGACATAACTTTAGTCGAGGACCAATGTCGCACGGATCTAAAAATCACCGCCAACCTGGATCAATAGGAGCAGGCACAACTCCTGGCCGTGTTTTTCCAGGCAAGAAAATGGCTGGAAGGATGGGGAACAGTAAAACAACCATAAAAAATCTAACAGTGATCGATATTAATACTGATAAGCACTTAATGCTTATAAAAGGTTCTATTCCAGGTAAACCTGGAGCGATTGTTTCAATCAACCAAAAGTAGTACTATTTACTCCTCAAATTTTTATTATGTCAGTTAAACAAACTATACAGTATACAAGATGTGATGATACTAACTTCCCCAAAGATACCTACCACATACAGCTAAAAACTTGTGCAGAAAATAGTTCAAGCGTGATTCATAGAAGTCTAGTACAACACCTAAATCAAAAAAGACAAGGGAGCGCCTCTACCAAAACTCGTAGTAATATAAGAGGTGGAGGTAAGAAACCATGGAAACAAAAAGGTACAGGTAAAGCGAGAGCTGGCTCTATCCGATCACCCTTATGGAGAGGAGGAGGAGTAATATTTGGCCCTAAGACCAAAGAATATAAGACAAAAATAAATACAAAAGAAAAGCGTCTGGCGATCTCCAGTTTACTACACAATAAAGCTTCTAATACTTTAATTATTTCTGATAAGATATTAGCCCTAGATAAACCGAAAACTCAGGATATCTTACTGCAGTTAAACAATATAGGTATTACCCCTAATCAAAAAACTTTGTTAATAGTAGATAAAAAAGATAAAAATCTATTCCTTTCGACTAGGAATATATCATACATCAAATTGATCCAAGCAAATAGTCTGCATATCTTTGCATTACTGCAAGCAGACACAATTGTCATAACAATCAACGCTTTGTCAACTCTAGAAAATACCTACAATGAATAAACATCTCTTAGACTTAATTTACCAGCCTATTCTTACAGATAAAACTACAAGAATACTAGAAGATAATCAATACTGCTTTAAGGTCCAACGATCAGCTAATAAATATCAAATCAAAAAAGCTATTGAATTAATATTTAGTGTAAAAGTTATTAAGATCAACACATTACTGCAACCAGCCAAAAAAAGAACTGTAGGCCGCTTCTCAGGCTACCGTACAAGATATAAAAAAGCTATTGTTACTTTACGAGCGCAAGATAGCATTACATTATTTCCAGACAATTAAGATAAATACCAATCACTCAGTAAGGAATATCAGTAATTAGTAACTATTATGGCAATTAGACTATACAAAGCGTATACTCCAGGAACAAGAAATAGGACTGTATCAGCTTTTGCAGAGATCACTAAGCAATCACCAGAGAAAAGGCTCCTTAAGAGAAAGCACAATCCTAAAGGACGTAATAATCAGGGTAAAATTACTTGCAGGCATAGAGGCGGAGGGCACAAAAGAAAATATCGTCTAATTGATTTTAAACGCAACAAGATAGATATTCCAGCCCAAGTTGCATCAATAGAATATGATCCTAATCGTAATGCACGTATTGCTTTACTGCATTATCAAGATGGTGAGAAACGTTACATTTTACACCCAAGATCTTTACCCATAGGAGCTACTATCATATCTGGGAAAAATGTACCAATAGAAGTAGGTAACGCGTTACCTCTGTTTTCCATACCCTTAGGAACAGCAGTACATAACATAGAGCTAACTCCAGGTAAGGGGGGACAAATCGTAAGAGCAGCCGGGGCTTATGCTCAAATAGTTGCTAAAGAGGGAGATTTTACAACACTAAAGCTTCCATCAGGAGAAGTGAGAATAGTTCGAAAATCTTGCTATGCAAGTATAGGGCAAGTAGGGAATATTGATTCTGGCAATATTACAATCGGTAAAGCAGGACGTAACAGGTGGCTTGGAAAAAAACCTTGTGTCCGAGGTGTTGTAATGAATCCTGTAGACCATCCACATGGTGGAGGAGAAGGTCGATCTCCGATCGGTAAATCGCATCCAGTTACACCTTGGGGTAAACCTGCACTAGGCGTAAAAACACGTAAAGCCAAAAAATATAGCAACGATTACATACTACGACGTAGAAAATAATTTTTTATACTCATCATCTTTAGGTAGAACATATGTCACGATCACTAAAAAAGGGGCCTTTTATAGAGCTAAATCTATTTCGTCAAATTACAGAAATGAATAACGCGGAAGTCTTTAAAACGATTAAGACATGGTCCCGTTCCTCTACTATTCTTCCAGCTATGGTAGGACATACCATAGCTGTGCACAATGGAAAACAACACTTTCCAGTTTTTGTATCTGATCAGATGGTTGGACATAAATTGGGTGAGTTTGTACCAAGTAGGACTTTTCGGAGCCACATAAAAAACGACCGTAAAGCAAGAAGGTAATAACTATTATGAATAAAACCAAAAATACTGTTAAAGCTACGGCTAAGTACGTTAGGCTATCTTCCACAAAAGTTAACAGGGTTTTAGCTCAAATTCGAGGTAAAACTTACCAAGAAGCAAAAATCATATTGCAATTTATGCCTTACAGAGCATGCATCGATATCACCAAAATTTTAGATTCAGCTGTCTCGAATGCTGAACATAATTATGGGCTTAGCAAAGTAATCCTCAAAATAAAAAGCGCATATGCCAACAAGGGGCCAACCATGAAGAGATTTCAACCCAGGGCTCAAGGGAGAGCTTTTCCAATACACAAACCAACATGTCACATTACAGTTGAAGTAACTAGTCATCAAGTGTAATTCAAACACAAACCAATTAACAAATAATTTATTATGGGACAAAAAACACATCCATTAGGTTTTCGACTTGGAATTACTCAGAGACATATGTCAGGCTGGTTTGCACCAGCCAAGGATTACCCTACTTTTCTTGAAGAAGATTTTTACATACGCAAACACATAGAAGAAAAATTAAGCAGTGCCAGTTTATCGAAGATAGAAATAGATCGAAAAGTAGATCAAATTGAGGTCAAAATCCATACAGCTCGACCTGGTATTGTATTAGGAAGATTTGCGACAGGTATAGAAGTTTTGCGCAATGAACTTAGTGATATAACAGGTTTTTCCAAACAAATAAGGGTAGAAGTAATTGAAGTGACTGAACCTGATACAGAAGCCAGATTACTTGCTGATTTTATCACTCAACAATTGGAAAAAAGAATAGCATTCAGGCGTGCTGTCAGGCAAGCAGTGCAAAGATGTCAGAGAGCGAAAGTCCAAGGAGTCAAAATTCAGGTTTCTGGAAGGCTAAATGGTGCCGAAATTGCTCGGAGTGAGTGGGTTCGAGAAGGTCGAGTTCCTTTACAAACCTTGCGTGCTAGCATAGACTATTCATACCGAATTGCACATACAACTTATGGAGTACTTGGAGTCAAAGTATGGCTTTTCAAGGGTGAAAACATACACAACAATTAATTCAAATATTTTATTAGGTATATTACATGTTAAGTCCTAAACGTACTAAATTTCGTAAACAGCATAGAGGAAGAATGAAAGGTAAAGCTGCTAAAGGAAATACAATTTCATTTGGAGATTATGCTTTACAAGCCTTGGAACCAGTTTGGCTAACATCTAGACAAATTGAGGCGACGCGTAGAACAATTACAAGATATGTGAAACGTGGTGGGAAACTGTGGATTAGAGTATTCCCCGATAAACCAGTAACTGCAAGGCCGGCAGAAACGAGAATGGGATCAGGAAAAGGTACTCCGGAATATTGGGTAGCAGTTATTAGGCCAGGACATATTTTGTTCGAGATTACTGGAGTATCCGAAAAAGCAGCCAAAACAGCAATGAAACTAGCATCGTATAAACTCCCTATCAAAACCAAATTTCTTACTAAACAATAATATAAGTATGGATTTACTTAGTCTTCAAGAAATGAGAACTATGAATGATGACTTGATCGAAGAACAAATAACTAGCACCAAGAAAGTATTATTTGAGTTCCGTATGAAACAAGCAACTAGACAGTCATTTAAACCTCACATATATAAACAGTATAAAAAACAACTAGCACGACTTTGTACAATAATTCAAGAACAACAAGCAAATGAGCAGAAATTGCACGAATAGTTCAATGCCTAAATCCAGGACTAAAATATGACAACAAAAGAAAAGATTGGAATAGTTATAAGCGATAAGATGACCAAAACAGTAACGGTAGCGGTAAAAACAAAAATAGCTCACAAAAAGTACAGTAAAATTCTCAGCAGAACAAAAAAGTATAAGGTACATGATGAAAAAAACGAATGTAAAGTAGGAGACATTATAAAAATAAAAGAAACTAGACCCTTAAGTAAGACAAAATGCTGGGTAATGATCAATAAACTTGGTCATCTATATACTGTTTAGACCAAGAACTACGTATAAGTGTATGATTGAAACTAAATCGTGAGACATAAAGTATGATACAAACACAAAGTTTTCTCAATGTTGCAGATAATAGTGGAGCTAGGAAATTAATGTGCATAAGAGTCCTGGGTACTAGTAATCCTAAATATGCTGGATTAGGAGATATTATTATAGGCGTAGTAAAAGATGCTTCGCCTAATATGAATGTAAAGAGATCGGATGTAGTCAGAGCTGTTGTTGTGAGAAGTAAACACACGATCAGAAGAAACGATGGAATGAGTATACGTTTTGATGACAATGCTGCAGTGATCATTAATCAAGAAAATAATCCTCGTGGGACTAGAGTATTTGGACCTATTGCTCGTGAGTTGAGAGACAAGAATTTTTCAAAAATTATATCTTTAGCACCTGAGGTAGTATAATGCGTCGTAAACACAAGAAACCCAGATTACATATAAAAGTAGGTGATATAGTAAAAGTTATTGCGGGAGACTACAAAGGTCAAACAGGAGAAGTGATTAAAATTATATATAATAACAAAAAAGTCATCGTCAAAGATATAAACATGACAACCAAACATCTTAGACCTCAACAAGAAGGAGAAACAGGGAGTATCATTAGACAAGAAAAACCTATAGACAGCTCTAACATCATGTTATATGATACAAAAAATGCAACTGCTAGTAGATATAAGAAAGTCAGAAAAAATGACGGACAATATGAAAGAATACTCCTTAAAATCACAGAACAGTAAACAGTCTTCAACAATTTATGAACATGTCATTGCGAGAATTATACGTTAACAAAGCTATACCATCTCTAGAGAAACAGTTTCAATATAAAAACAAACACGAAGTGCCAAAACTAATAAAAATAACAGTTAATCGAGGTGTCGGAGACGCCTCACAAAATACTAAAACATTAGATAAGAGCATTGAAGAACTGAGATTAATTACAGGTCAAAAACCGATAATATGTAGATCTAAAAAGGCAATTGCTGGTTTTAAAATTCGTGAGAATATTCCTGTGGGCATAACTGTAAATTTGAGACGTGAGAAAATGTATAATTTCCTCAATAAACTTATTAACTTGTCATTGCCTCGTATCAGAGATTTCAGGGGAATTAGTTCCAAACACTTTGATGGTAGAGGTAACTACAATCTAGGCCTGAAAGAACAACTAATCTTTCCGGAAGTTGAATATGACCAAGTGGATAGAATTCAAGGTTTTGATATATCAATAGTAACCAGCGCTAATACTGATGCGGAAAGTTTAGCATTATTAAGAGAATTGGGCATGCCTTTTCATAACTAAATTCAAATCTATCAGGAGATAAAGTGGTTAGTGATACAATTGCAGATATGTTAACTAGGATAAGGAATGCTAATTTAGCTAAGCATCAGCTTGTACAGGTTCCAGCAACAAAGATGACCCGCAATATAGTTAAAGTCTTACATGAAGAAGGATTTATTGAGTATTTCGAAGAAACCAGTGAACAGTTACGATCTTTTTTACTGATATCATTAAAATATAAAGGAACCAAACGTTCAGCAGTTATAACTTCTCTTAAACGAGTAAGTAAACCTGGCCTAAGAGTATATGCAAACCATAAAGATATACCTAAAGTTTTAGGAGGATTAGGCATAGCTGTTATCTCAACATCACAAGGTATCATGACAGACAAACAAGCCAGACATAATGGACTGGGTGGCGAAGTTTTATGCTATATTTGGTAGACCATACTGTTAAACATTAGAAGAAATTATGTCAAGAATAGGAAAACAAGATATCATTTTGTTCGATAAAATCAATGCGTCGATTGAAGAACAAATAATTACAATAGAAGGACCAAAAGGTATATTAACAGAAGAATTATCAAACTTAATTACTATAAAACAATATACAAATAATGATGTAAAAGTCATATCTTTAAAGAGAAAAAATGACTCTAAAGAAGCGCGTCAACTTCATGGTTTATCCAGGACTTTGGTAAATAATATGGTTACAGGAGTAAGTCAGGGTTTTTACAAAGTTTTAGAAATACGAGGTGTCGGTTATAGATCACACATGGATGGGAAAAACCTGATCCTAAATGTTGGTTATAGTCACCCTGTAACGATCGCACCACCCACGGGAATTAGTATACAGGTCGAGAATAATACAAACATTAAAGTAGAAGGTATAAATAAATGCTTGGTAGGTGAAATAGCAGCAAAGATCCGTTCGACCAGACCTCCTGAACCGTATAAAGGTAAAGGTATTAGGTACCGTAACGAAATAGTGAAGAAGAAGATTGGTAAAGCAGGAAAATAATAAACATGAAAAAGAAGATAAAAGGTACAGGAAGTAAGCCTAGATTATATGTTTTTCGATCTAATAAGCATATATACGCACAAGTAATTGATGATACTGTCAACAAAGTTTTAGTGTCCAAGTCTAGCTTAGCAAAAAAAGAATTAGGGTATACTCAATCATCAGCTAATTGTGCTACATCAACACTAGTTGGATGCGCTATTGCAAAGTCATGTCTTCAAAGAGGTATTACTCAGGTCGTATTTGACAGGGGATTAAAAGTGTATCACGGGAGAATTAAAGCTTTGGCAGAAGCAGCTCGGACAGAAGGTATCGTATTCTAGGAAATCAAATATATGGCTAACAATAAAAACAATACTAAAAACAAGGAACAAGAAAGCCAATGGGAAGAAAGAGTCGTGCAAGTACGGCGTGTGACAAAGGTAGTTAAAGGGGGTAAAAAGTTAAGCTTCAGAGCTATTTTAGTAGTGGGTGATGAAAAAGGACAAGTAGGGGTCGGAGCAGGCAAAGCAAGTGATGTTATCGGTGCAGTCAAAAAAGCTGTAACCGACGCAAAAAAAAATGTTATTTCTATACCGTTAACTAAATATAACTCGATTCCTCATCCGAGCAACGGTCTATTCGGAGCTGCAGAAGTCATTATGCGTCCTTCTGCCCAAGGATCGGGAGTAATTGCAGGGGGATCAGTAAGAACTGTGCTGGAACTTGCAGGAGTAAAAAATGTATTAGCTAAACAACTTGGCTCATCCAATGCACTTAATAATGCTCGAGCAGCATTGAATGCGTTAGAAAACCTAAAGACCTTTGAACAGATGAATCAAGAAAGAGATCTAGGAGTTAATCCATCGTACGAATAGATAAAGAATATTTCAGTTCTGTAAACAATCCAGTTATTATACTATTGTTAAATGCTCACCAATAAAGTTTTAATCCGCAAAATAACACTTACCCTAGTCCTATTAGTTATAGCTCGACTAGGTATATTTATACCTGTTCCTGGAATCGATCATGACGCATTTTACAATGGAGTAGGACAAAACGCTGTTGTAAATTTTTTAAACATTTTCTCGGGTGGCGGCTTTTCTACCATTGGCTTATTCGCACTGGGTATTGTGCCGTATATTAATGCGTCACTAATCATGCAACTTCTCACAAAAACGATTCCAAACCTGGAAGCCCTACAGAAAGAGGAAGGTGAAAAAGGCAGACAAAAAATCAATCAGATTACACGATATTTGACTCTATTATGGGCGATCATACAAGGAGTTGGAGTATGTTTATGGGTTAAACCATATGTATTCTATTGGAACACTGGTTTTATTTTCAGTGTTATTATAAGCTTAAGTACAGGATCACTAATTGTTATGTGGTTTTCCGAGCTTATTACAGAAAAAGGGATTGGTAATGGTGCGTCACTCATAATTTTTCAAAATATTATTTCAGGTATACCACAAACGCTAAAAAACTCGGTATTTGAAGAGAAGATTATACTAACACAGGTACTGATACTAGTACCTCTTTTTATTATGATGTTAACCATAACAATTATGGTACAAGAAGGTATTCGAAAAATTAATATTATATCAGCTAGACAACTAATTAAACAAAATAATATAGATCCCCAAAGCTATTTACCTCTCAAATTAAATCAAGGAGGAGTAATGCCAATCGTATTCGCGTCTGCTGCGATGGCATTACCGAGCTATTTAAGTTCAATCGTTACAGATAACACGATCAAAGGACTGTTGTATAGTTGCATCAATAATCCTTTGATTTACATATCACTGTACGGCGCGATGATTATGTTTTTTAGCTTCTTTTATTCTTCTCTTGTTTTAAACACGGAGGATTTATCGAATAACCTAAAAAAAATGGGTGCGAGTATACCAAATGTAAGACCAGGTGAAGATACAAGTAATTATCTCAATAAAATTATCTACAGACTTACATTTTTAGGTGCATTATTTCTGTTCTTAGTAGCTCTAGTACCTTCATTAATTACTGAAGTCACACATATGAATAGCTTTAGAGGATTTGGAGCAACTTCATTGCTAATACTAGTAGGTGTTGCAATCGATACAGCCAAACAGATTCAGACTTATATAATATCTGAAAAATATGAAAGTCTGATGAAATAGAATACTTATTTAAACAATAACACTATCAAAAATATATGAAAGTTAGACCGTCAGTTAAGAAAATGTGCGAGAAGTGCAGAGTCATCAAAAGACATCGTAAAGTTATGGTGATTTGTACAAATCCTAAACACAAACAAAGACAAGGATAGTACCTGTCATGAAACAATGAATATAGCTTAGAAAAGCTATAAACATATGCATATGCAATCATACATAAAGTACAGTAATTTTATTAGGATACAGTAAAACAATGGCACGAATAGCAGGAGTAGATTTACCCAAAAATAAAAGAGTAGAAATTGCTCTAACATACATATACGGGATAGGATTATCAAGTGCGCAGACTATACTTCAGACAACGGGTATTCATCAAGATACTAAAATTATTGATTTAAATGATGGTGAAATCGTTAAATTACGTTCAATATTAGATAGCGATTATGAAATAGAAGGTGATCTAAGACGATTAGAATCAATGAATATCAAACGTTTAATGGAGATTAACTCGTACAAAGGAAAAAGACATAGGCTGGGGTTACCATTACGTGGACAGCGAACAAGGACCAATGCAAGAACACGACGAGGCTCTAAAAAAACTATGGCCAATAAGAAAAAAGCACCTAAAAAGTAAAGTTTCTATTACACTACTTACAATATAAATAACAGTAATCATCAATGGCTAGACAGATAAAAAAAACACAAGCTTCAAGAAACAGGAAACAAGTTATTAACGGTGTTACTCATATTAAATCAACTTTCAACAACACAATTATTACAATTACAGATATGAAAGGTAAAACAGTCTCTTGGTGTTCAGCAGGGGGAAGCGGATTTAAAGGAGCAAAGAAAGGTACACCTTTTGCCGCTCAAACAGCAGCTGAAAAAGCTGCAAAATCAGCAATTGACCAAGGAATGAAACAAACTGAGGTACTTATTAACGGGCCTGGAGCAGGAAGGGAAACAGCTATTCGAGCTCTGCAGGCAGCTGGGATACAGATTACGCTAATAAAGGATATTACTCCAGTACCACACAACGGGTGCAGGCCTCCCAAAAAACGCAGAGTATAGAAAGAGTAAACCTTAACCTAACAATTAACTAGTACACAAAATATTGCTTCTATCTACCTTAAAAGTCACACTATTTATATATGGCTCCTTTTCAAATAGAATGTATCGAATCGAAAGCAGAGGGTATACGTGAACAATATGGAAGATTCATTCTAGAACCTCTTCAGAAGGGTCAAGGAATTACCGTAGGCAATGCCCTAAGAAGAACAGTCTTGTCTGATTTATATGGAACTGCCATTGTTGCTGTTAGAATAGCAGGTGTAAATCACGAATTTTCAACTATTGCTGGGGTCAGAGAAGATATACTTGAAATACTGCTTAATCTTAAGGAAGTTGTACTAAAAAGTTATACTGACCAGCCTCAAATAGGAAGAGTGCGAGTACAAGGACCGTCAGTAATTACTGCAGGACTATTTGACGTACCTAATGCTATTGAAATCATTGACCCACGTCAATACGTTGCTACAATCTGTAACAATACTATCTTTGAAATGGAATTTCGTATTGAACAAGGAAAAGGATATAGACTTATTGAAAGAGGAATGGACAAAACAGCTATTGATTTCCTGCAAATTGATGCTGTATTCATGCCAACAAAAAAGTTTAACTACACTGTAGAAGAAATAAGGCTCAATTCACAGCTAATACAAGAGAAACTGCTGCTCGAGATCTGGACTAATGGAAGTATCACACCACAAGAAGCTCTAAGTCAAGGAGCGACAGTCTTAACAAACCTTTTTCATCCCTTAAGAAAAATTGACTTTAAACAAATAGAAGACACCAGTTTACAAGAGCAACAGCAAATCAACCTTGTATTAATAGAAGAATTACAACTATCTGTTAGAGCCTATAACTGCCTAAAAAGAGCACACATACACTCAGTATCTGATTTACTAGATTATTCACAAGAAGAGTTATTAGAAATCAAAAATTTTGGGCAAAAGTCAGCTGAAGAGGTAATTGATGCTCTTCAAAAAAGACTAGGCATAACATTACCAAAAGAAAAAGTGATTAGTTAGTTATTATCATCCAAATAAAGAATACAACTAGATTATTAAACACAATATATACAAATGGTACTAGGAAATACTTTAATACTATGAATAAAACAACATATATTAACAACATCAATCAAGCAAAGTGGTACTTGATTGATGCCAAAGGACATAAAGTAGGCCGTTTATCTACTGAAGTCGCAAATATTATAAGAGGAAAAAATTTAGCTTCTTTTTATCCTTTCCAACATAATAATGCACATGTTATTATTATTAATGCAGAACAGATAACAGTTACAGGGCGTAAAGCACAACAAAAGATCTATTATCGCCACAGCGGAAGACCAGGTAATTTAAAGAAAGAGACTTTTGAAAACTTACAACAACGCCTTCCGCATAAAATATTAGAACATTCTATACGCCTGATGCTACCTAAGGGACCTCTAGGAAGAAAACTATTTAAACAGCTAAAAGTATACGCTGGCACAGATCACCCTCACCAAGCACAACAGCCAACACACATATATATATAAACAAACTTTATTTTTCAACATGACAAGCACTGCAGATAACACCAAAGCAATATATACAGGTACAGGTAGACGCAAAGCATCAATTGCAAGAGTTAGGTTAGTACCAGGATCTGGCAAACTTATCATTAATGGAAAACCGGGTGAATCATACTTACAATTTAGCCCTAATTATATCCGGATCACGTATGGACCTTTACATACTTTAGGACTTAATGATGAATACGATATTCTTGTAAAGGCGCAAGGAGGCGGATTAACAGGTCAAGCAGATGCAATTCGATTAGGAGTTGCACGTGCTCTATGTTGTATCAATCCAGATAACAGAAGTGCACTTAAAGCTGACGGTCATTTAAGTCGAGATGCAAGAGTTAAAGAGAGACGTAAATACGGTCTGAGAAAAGCCAGAAAAGCACCTCAATTTTCAAAACGATAATATTCTTATTCAACCCTTTATTATGGCTCAAAACAAAATTCATCCTAAATGGTTTCCTGAAGCGAAAGTATACTGTGATGGTAAACACATTATGACCGTAGGATCTACAAAACCTGAACTACACGTCGATATATGGTCAGGAAATCATCCATTTTTCACCGGCTCACAAAGAATAATAGATACGGAAGGAAGAGTTGAACGATTTATGAGAAAATACAAACTAGATAATGATTCCTAAAAAATCGATGACTTTATACTAATGAATTTGACAGTTAATCTAGCGGGAAGATACAATACGACTGGCTTACTATACGATTACATGAAATACTAACACTTATGCCAACTATACAACAATTGGTACGACTAGGACGTACAAGAACAGAAAAAAAGACTAAATCTCCAGCTCTGCGAGCTTGTCCACAAAGAAGAGGTGTATGTACGCGTGTATACACAACAACACCAAAAAAACCTAATTCTGCCTTACGTAAAGTAGCGCGTGTACGATTGACATCAGGTCTTGAAGTAACTGCTTATATACCAGGTATAGGACACAACATTCAAGAACACTCTGTAGTTCTTATTAGAGGTGGTAGGGTAAAAGATCTTCCTGGAGTGAGATATCATATTGTTAGAGGTACCCTGGATGCAGGAGGTGTAAAAGACCGTAAGAAAGGAAGATCAAAATATGGCACAAAAAAACCAAAATCATAAGTACAACCCAATACCAAACTTTTATTATACATATGTCTCGTAGAAATACATCAAAAAAAAGATTTATAGAGCCTGATCCGATTTATCGCAGCAAGTTAGTCCAGATGTTAACTGTACGGGTTTTAAAAAGTGGAAAAAAAAGTATTGCCCAAAGAATTATTTATAACGCAATGGATGTGATAAAAGAAAAATCGCAATCCGATCCTTTAACTATATTAGAACAAGCTGTTAGAAATACAACTCCCTTGGTTGAAGTAAAAGCTAGACGAATAGGTGGATCAACATATCAAGTACCAATTGAAGTAAGAGCATACAGAGGGACCAATTTAGCACTGCGGTGGATTACAAAATTTGCAAAAGATAGAACTGGTAGAAATATGGCATCAAAATTAGCCAATGAAATCCTAGATGCTTCTAATGAAACAGGAAATTCCATTCGCAAACGAGACGAAACACACAGGATGGCAGAAGCTAATAAAGCTTTTGCGCATTATAGATATTAGCTTATAGACAAACAACATGATAGCAGTAATATAGTGAAAGTATCGCTAAAAGTAAATTAAATTCTTATATACTTTTATAATCAGTAATGGCTAGAACAAAATTTGAACGCAAGAAACCGCACGTTAATATAGGTACCATTGGTCACGTAGACCATGGCAAAACTACTTTAACTGCTGCTATATCAGCAACATTAGCGGTTACAGGGAGTACACAACTAAAAAAGTTCGACGAAATCGATGCTGCTCCGGAAGAAAAAGCTCGAGGGATTACAATTAATACAGCGCATGTGGAATATGAAACTGACAATAGACACTACGCACATGTAGACTGTCCAGGACATGCGGACTATGTAAAAAATATGATCACTGGAGCTGCACAAATGGACGGTGCTATCCTAGTAGTATCAGCTGCAGATGGACCTATGCCACAAACAAGAGAACATATTCTACTAGCAAAACAAGTTGGAGTACCTAATATTGTTGTTTTTCTAAACAAAGAAGATCAAGTGGATGATGAAGAACTTATAGAACTAGTTGAATTAGAAGTAAGAGAACTATTAACACAATACGACTTCCCAGGTGATGATGTTCCATTCGTAGCAGGATCAGCACTGCTAGCATTAGATTATGTAACCAAAAACCCTAATACTAAAAAAGGTGATGATAAATGGGTTGATAAAATACATTATCTTATGGATGCTATAGATGATTACATTCCTACGCCAGAAAGAGATATAGATAAAACCTTCTTGATGGCTGTTGAAGATGTATTTTCTATTACTGGAAGAGGTACGGTAGCAACAGGAAGAATTGAAAGAGGAATTATCAAAGTAGGTGATTCGATAGAGATTGTTGGTTTAAGAGAAACACGAACTACGACAATAACTGGCCTTGAAATGTTTCAAAAAACCCTGGATGAAGGTATCGCGGGGGATAATATAGGAATTTTACTGAGAGGTGTTCAAAAGAAAGATATAGAAAGGGGCATGGTCCTAGCAAAACCTGGTACAATTACTCCTCATACTCAGTTTGAAGCAGAAGTTTATATACTAACACAAGAGGAAGGTGGTCGACATACACCATTCTTCTCAGGGTATAGACCACAATTTTATGTGAGAACTACTGATGTAACTGGAACCATTACACAATTCACAGCCGACGATGGTTCAGCAGCTGAAATGGTTATGCCAGGAGATCGTATTAAAATGAGTGCAGAACTTATCAACCCAATCGCGATCGAACAAGGAATGAGGTTTGCAATCAGAGAAGGTGGACGCACAGTTGGTGCAGGAGTAGTGTCCAAAATTTTAGAGTAAGTAAGAGAAAATAAACTGTATTTGTTACTTATATGAATCCAATAACTACCAATAAAATACGTATCAAACTAAAAGCCTACGACCATTTAATATTAAATAGTTCATGTAACGATATTATCAATACAGCTGACAGGACAGAAGCTAAAGCTGTCGGTCCTATACCATTACCGACACGAAGAACAATTTATTGCGTACTTCGCTCACCTCATGTCGATAAAGATTCTAGGGAACATTTTGAAGTAAGAGTGCACAAAAGGATTATTGACATATATGATCCATCTTCACATACAATAGATTCATTAATGAAACTCAACTTACCTGCAGGAGTAGATATAGAAGTAAAACTATAGCTTTGATTAATACTGCAACTCAAGTGGTTATCGTACGATAGTGCCTTGTTATCTATAAATATAACAAGGCACTATATATTATGCTAACGAATCAGGTAAAACAACATTAATACACCAGGTAAACTTTTTAGTAAAGCCCACCTTCCTGATGAGTTCTAATAGTGCAATCGCTCCTAGGATAGGTCACACATGTCAAAACATACTTATCGGCTTCCTGATCCGCGTCTAAGAAAGACTGATCACTTTGGTCAATTTCTCCCTCTAACACGATGCCAGCACAAGTAGAACAAGCACCTGCTCTACAAGAATAAGGCAAATCATAACCTTGTTCTTCAGCTACATCTAACACATATTCATCTTCAGGACAATCGATTGTAACTTTTGACTCGTCGTCTAAAACTAGTGTCACTTTATAAGTAGCCATATGGTAGTATACTCCTTGTAATCTTACTATAATGTATAAACAAATCTACACCGAGATATAACAAATTTGTATTTAGGTCTACGGTACAGATTAAACAATTTCGCATTACTATCACTCAAATTAGATTCTAAGAAAGTACACTATTACAATATAGTATTAAAAAGCAGTAAATATTTTTTACATAAGTTTATGATATTTATATTCTTTAAAAAACCTTAACAAGAATCCATGGATCATACAACAAATAAAGATTACCATCACTTAGTTCTGAAACCTAACTTCACGACCAGAAAAGAAGTATACTCTCGAGTGATAAACCTGCAAGAAATCCAAGGATTGACTTGGAGACTTATGATACAAAACGTACGCCGTCCTTCAGTATTCGTGAGTGGAGTTATACAACCTTTACTATGGCTACTACTATTTAGTGCGCTATTTCATAACGCACCAATTCAATTATTTACATCCACTACACGATATAGCAATTTTTTGGGGAGTGGAGTTATAGTATTTACTGCTTTTACTGGGGCATTGAATTCAGGTTTGCCAATTATGTTTGATAGAGAATTTGGATTTTTCAATCGTATATTAAGCTCACCAATATACAGCAAATCATCTATTGTAATAGCTTCCTTAGCAAGTATTTTTGTATCCGGTTATTTGCAAGTAACATGCATAATGTATACAAATCACCTACAAGGCAATATCATTAGAGACTTAAAGAGTATAATAGTTATACTTATTATACTGTTACTACTTAGCAGTATTGTCACTGTTGTTAGCTTAATCTTAGCATTTATTTTACCTGGTCACATAGAGCTCTTGGCTTGTATTTTACTTTTAAATTTACCAATTTTGTTTTCAAGTACAGCTCTAGCACCGTTGGCATTTATGCCTTCGTGGCTACAATTTATAGCTAGTATAAATCCTCTGACTTATGCAATTGAAGGCATCAGGTATACCTATTCGAATACTTATTCCTTGCAAGATACAGTGTTTATCAATGTATGGGGTAAAGTAACCTTAGAACACATACTATCAACTTTATCGATTACTAGCATAGGTACGATATTAATTAGTTTCTTTTGCATAAGTCATAAATTTGAAGACTAGTTGCAAATTCATATTTAAATTTCACAACAATGCTATAATATATCTACATGCCCAGTAGTAAATAAAATAGATTAAAGATCAACGACAATAGAATTGATTGAATCAAACAGACGTAAGAAAGCAACAACAGTTTTTTATTTTTATTCGGAGGTTTATCAATGGGATTACCTTGGTATCGTGTACACACGGTAGTTTTAAATGATCCAGGTCGTTTAATCTCGGTGCATTTAATGCATACGGCACTTGTAGCCGGATGGGCTGGATCTATGGCTCTTTACGAATTAGCAGTATTTGATCCATCTGATCCCGTGCTCAATCCAATGTGGCGACAAGGAATGTTTGTCATGCCTTTTATGGCAAGGCTTGGGGTAACTGACTCATGGGGTGGATGGAGCATTACAGGAGAAAGTGTATCCAATCCAGGTCTATGGAGCTTCGAAGGAGTAGCTATTACACATATCGTGTTATCAGGTATGCTATTTCTAGCATCAATATGGCACTGGGTATATTGGGATTTAGAATTATTCCGTGATCCCCGTACAGGGGAACCAGCCTTAGACTTGCCTAAGATCTTCGGCATACATTTACTTTTATCTAGTCTATTGTGTTTTGGTTTTGGTGCTTTCCATGTAACTGGTCTATTTGGACCAGGGATATGGGTATCAGACGGATATGGTATCACAGGTAAAGTACAACCAGTAGCTCCAGCATGGGGCCCAGATGGATTTAATCCTTTTAACCCAGGAGGAGTAGCATCTCATCATATCGCTGCAGGCACTGTTGGCATTTTAGCAGGGGTATTCCATTTGACTGTCCGACCTCCTCAAAGACTATACAGAGCTCTAAGAATGGGTAACATCGAAACAGTGTTATCTAGCAGTATATCAGCAGTCTTTTTTAGCGCATTTATTACATGCGGAACTATGTGGTACGGCTCCGCTACCACGCCACTAGAACTATTTGGACCAACAAGATATCAGTGGGATAGTGGTTACTTTCAACAAGAAATTGAAAGACGTGTAGAGAACTCTCTTACAGAAGGTCTGAGCCCAGTCGAAGCATGGTCAAGGATACCAGACAAATTAGCTTTCTACGATTATATAGGAAACAATCCAGCAAAAGGTGGATTATTTCGTTCCGGCCCTATGGATAAAGGTGATGGAATCGCAGAAGCATGGTTGGGACATCCCATCTTCCAAGATAAAGATGGACGAGAATTAACTGTAAGACGTATGCCAGCATTCTTCGAAACTTTCCCAGTTATTCTTGTTGATAAAGACGGTATTATTCGCGCCGATATACCTTTCCGTAGAGCAGAATCAAAATATAGTATTGAACAAGTAGGAGTAACTGTTAACTTCTATGGTGGAAAGTTAAATGGAAAAGTGTTCAACGATGCACCGAGTGTTAAAAAATATGCAAGGAAGGCACAATTAGGAGAGGTTTTTGAATTTGATAGAACTACTCTAGAATCAGACGGAGTATTTAGAAGTAGTCCTAGAGGATGGTTTACCTTTGGACACGCTAATTTTGCTCTAATTTTCTTTTTTGGCCACCTGTGGCACGGATCTCGTACTATCTTCCGAGATGTATTTGCCGGCATTGGTGCGGAAGTTACTGAGCAAGTAGAATTTGGAGCTTTCCAAAAACTGGGTGACAGAAGCAGTAAAAGACAAGGAGCAGTATAATACTGTAACACTATATATTAAGACTTAGATAACAAATGTGATAGGAGACTACAATGGAAGCGCTTGTATATGTATTCCTGCTAACTGGGACTTTAATGGTAATCTTTTTTGCAATATTCTTCAGAGATCCACCTAGAATTGCGAAGTAGATTAGGCACGCATAATCTGCACATGGCATGAGATACAATGTGCAGATATTAAAAACAAGTTATGAGCTATTTTACTCTTCATGTTCCTCAAAAGGATCTCTAAGCTCTTTAGCGGATGGGCCAAAAGCAGTATAAATCGAATAACCTGTTATTCCAAGCAAGAGGCTTGAAATAAATATACTTAAAACTGTAGCTGTTTCCATGGCATTTTAAGAAGTATAGTTAAATTATCCCGGCAAGGGCTAGGATATAATATAGATTATAACAAAAAAAGACAAAAAGTAACTTATGGCATTAAGAACTAGATTAGGCGAAATCCTAAGACCACTAAACTCAGAATACGGAAAAGTAGCACCTGGATGGGGAACAACACCTATTATGGCCGTATTCATGCTGCTTTTCTTCTTATTTCTATTAATCATATTACAAATATATAACTCATCCTTAGTTCTAGAAAATGTGGATGTAGATTGGGCAACACTAGGAAACTAGACTAAACAATGTTAACAGCAAGGTACTTACACATAAGTATCTCAAGATACATACTTTCAGTAATAAAGCCAATAGTCAGCAATAGATTACTAACTACTGGCTTTGTATCTCATATTTAGACACTTTCATTTACTTATCTACTTCTGCCACTTCGTCCTCAGCAAAATTGTTACTGTTCACACCGCTATAAGTTTCCTTTTCAAATCTTACTAATACAGGATATTTAATACCTGTATCAACTTTGACAACTGTACCAGTATCTTGGTACCAGTAAGACTCTTTTCTTGTGACTTTAACCACACTTCCTTTTTTAACCATCTAATATCAGCCTTTTTAATCTGTGTAATATGAAACATAGGTTATTACAAAAATGAAAGTATAAATAAAAAACAATAACTTTTGTAATAATTCATCAGTTTAAAGAGCGATGTAATGGGTATAAAGTAACAAAATAATTGCCTAAGTATACGAATAACTGTTACATTTGCTATTAAAAGAACATAATGTATATCACGAGGTATTTATCATGAAAGTATCCTGGAAAAATATCTTACTATGGTCATTGCCCTTCCTAGTAATTGGTTTTTTCTTATGGCAAGGATTATTAACGCCAAATACAGCTGATCTCAATAGCAATGTTGCTAACTCAAGAATGACATACGGACGTTTTCTTGAATATTTAGATATGGGATGGATCAAAAGAGTTGATTTGTATGACAATGGACATACAGCGATAGTTGAAGCACTAGGGCCAGAACTTGGCAATAGAGTTCAGAAAATAAGAGTAGAACTTCCCGCTAGTGCTCCAGAGTTAATTACAAAGCTACGTAAAGCCCAAATTGATATTGATGCTCATCCATCTAAAAATAATAGCGCTTTGTTTAATTTAATTGGCAATCTATTCTTTCCCCTACTCTTTATAGGAGGCTTAGCCATCCTCTTCCGAAGATCTAACAGCAACACAGGCGGACCTGGACAAGCTATGTCTTTCGGCAAGTCCAAGGCACTCTTTCAAATGGAGGCAAAAACAGGAGTGGTTTTCAATGACGTTGCGGGGGTGGACGAAGCAAAAGAGGAATTTCAAGAAGTTGTTACTTTCCTAAAAGAGCCTGACTCTTTTACAGCAGTAGGGGCTAAGATACCGAAAGGTGTCCTACTTGTAGGTCCTCCTGGCACAGGTAAGACATTATTAGCTAAAGCTATTGCAGGTGAGGCTAACGTTCCCTTCTTTAGCATATCTGGCTCTGAGTTTGTAGAGATGTTTGTGGGGGTAGGAGCATCACGGGTTAGAGATTTGTTCAAAAAAGCCAAGGAAAATGCGCCATGCATTATTTTCATAGATGAAATTGATGCTGTAGGCAGACAAAGAGGAACTGGCATTGGCGGAGGTAATGATGAGCGTGAACAAACATTAAACCAGCTTCTGACAGAAATGGATGGGTTCGAGGGAAACACAGGAATTATTGTGATAGCAGCAACTAATCGTGCAGATATTTTGGACTCAGCACTATTACGACCGGGACGTTTTGATCGACAAGTTAACGTAGATGTTCCTGATTTAAACGGACGTTTGGCAATCTTAGAAGTACACGCTAAAAACAAAAAGATGGATAGTAATATTTCCATCAAAACAATTGCACGCAGGACACCAGGTTTTTCTGGTGCAGATCTAGCCAATTTACTCAATGAAGCAGCTATCTTAACAGCTCGCCGCCGTAAAGATGCAATCACAACATCTGAGATAGATGCATCCATTGATCGAGTTGTAGCTGGTATGGAAGGAACACCGTTAGTTAATGGAAAAAGCAAACGTCTAATTGCATACCATGAAGTTGGCCATGCAATTATCGGAACATTATTAAAAGACCATGACCCTGTGCAAAAAGTTACATTAATTCCAAGGGGTCAAGCTAGAGGGTTAACATGGTTTATTCCTAATGAAGATCAGTCGTTAATATCAAGAAAACAAATTGAAGCTCGAATCATGGGTGCATTAGGTGGTAGAGCCGCGGAAGAAATTGTATTTGGAAACACTGAAGTCACAACTGGTGCAAGCAATGACTTGCAACAAGTTACCTCAATGGCTAGACAAATGGTGACTCGTTTTGGCATGTCAAATATCGGACCACTATCCTTAGAAAATGAAGATAGTAATCCATTTTTAGGCAGGGGCATGAACTCTGGCAATGAATACTCAGACGAAGTAGCTATTAAAATAGACAAACAAGTCCAAAACATAGTAAATCAATGCCATCAACAGACTTTAAGTATAATCGAAGAAAACAGAGTGGTGATAGATAAACTAGTAGATATACTTGTCGAGAAAGAAACTATAGAAGGGCAAGAATTAGAAGCCATAATAGCAGATTACACTGATATACCTTCAAAGAAAGAGTACAGTCCTCAATTTGGATAATGCAATGCTTAAACACGAGACTGACGGGACTCGAACCCGCAACTTCCGCCGTGACAGGGCGGTGCTCTAACCAATTGAACTACAGTCCCCCAATAATAATCCAACACCTAGGAGAGAGAGGGATTCGAACCCTCGGTACACTGTTAATTATGTACAACAGATTAGCAATCTACCGCTTTAAACCACTCAGCCACCTCTCCTTGGGCACTATGATAGACTAACATATAAAGCTACAAAATCATAGACTCTTACGAGTCTCATAAACTTCGATATGGCTCAAGCGGGATTTGAACCTGCGACCTTGGGCTTATGAGTCCCCTGCTCTAACCAACTGAGCTATTGAGCCTTTGTGAGGATACAACTAATCCAATTTACCAAATTGTCAGTAAATATACAACACTTACACGACGACTTATAGAGAAACAACAGAACCTGTAAGTGTGGCATTATCAAAACTTTTTAATAGCGCATTCGGTACTCGACCATCCAGAATTTTTGCTGTTTTGACACCGTGGTTCAATGCGTCCAGACATGCTTTAAGCTTTGGAATCATTCCACCTGTAACGATTCGATTTTCTATAAGCTTTTCAACTGTTCGAGACCGGACGGTTGTCAATACTGTAGAAGGATCTTGAGGCTGAGTTAAGATTCCAGGCGTATCAGTTAGCATAATCAAAACATCGGCCCCAACAGATGATGCTACAGCTCCGGCAACAGTATCAGCATTAATATTATAAGATATTCCAAATGTATCGGCTCCTATAGGGGCAACCACAGGTACATAATTGTATTTCAGAAAAACATCTAATACTTCACTATTTACAACTTCTATACGACCAACATTACTACTAGCATCTGGATTATCCGAAGAAGCCATAAGTAGCTGTGCATCTTGACCAGATATACCTATAGCATTCACGTTCGTAGTATTAAGTAATGACACAATATTTTTATTTACTTGACCAGCTAACACCATCTGGACTATTTGCATAGTCTGAGAGTTGGTCACCCGTATTCCGTTTTTGAAATCAGGCTCTATATTCATTTTTTCTAACCAAGTATTTATAAAAGGACCTCCTCCATGAACAATAATACATAAAACGCCTGAATTAACTAAAAGAGAAATGTTATCGACTGTTTTTCTCATTAAGCCGTCGTCTAACATTGCAGCTCCTCCATATTTGATTACTACTTTTTTTTGTTTATAAGACGATAGATAAGGATGTACACGTAATAAATTTAATTGATCTGAAAAATCCATAGTAATAATAGTTATAATCTATAAAATAGGTCAATTATATCACAGAAGCAGAAATCTGTATATGAAAGTTCACACTTCGTCAACCGTGGAACTAAACATAGAAAACACGCTTAATGAGGTAATATCACACAATTATACAATACTATTTACATGTTCCAACAAGATGTCTTCTGGGAAAATATGCGCAAATTTCCAGGTTTTCTACTCTCTGTATTCATAGGGTTTTTCTTGACAGCTGCTTACCCGATTTTACGGTTATCAAAGGACAAAAAAATACTTGCTATTATTTTAGTTAGTATCTTAACAGTTACTGTACTATTCTACGGTTTAATTAGGCTTATGTTAGGTTATGAATAAAGAATAAATAACAGACAAAAAGAATAGCAAAACCCATAAACTATCATAATTAGACATATATAATATATACTAGTATAGTCTTTTATCCTACTCTATACCTTACAAAAACTTGGTACAACTATTAAATATGAATAATAAAAACCACAATTACCAAACAGGCGCTTTTGCATTAATGGATAGCCTAGTCAGACATAATGTATCGCATATTTTTGGTTATCCTGGTGGTGCCATACTACCAATTTATGATGAATTGTATCTATGGGAACAGGAAAAGAAAATTTGTCACATACTCACCAGGCATGAACAAGGAGCTGCTCACGCTGCGGATGCCTATGCAAGATCTACAGGTAATGTAGGAGTATGTTTCGCTACATCTGGTCCAGGAGCTACAAATTTAGTAACAGGAATCGCAACAGCTCAAATGGATTCTGTGCCTCTAATTGTTATCACAGGTCAGGTAGCTAGATCATTTATCGGTACAGACGCTTTCCAAGAAGTAGATATTTTTGGTATCACTCTACCTATTGTTAAACATTCTTATGTAGTGAGAGATCCTAGAGACATGTCGAAGATTGTTGCGGAGTCATTTTACTTAGCTCAGTCTGGGCGTCCAGGTCCAGTACTAATCGATATTCCTAAAGATGTAGGTCTTGAAAAGTTTCCATATATACCTGTATCTCCTGGTAAGGTCAATTTGCCTGGCTGCAGGACAGCTATTTATTCACTGAATCGTTATATTGCGCAGATTGTCAAGGCTATAGAATCTTCAAGACAACCTTTACTATACGTTGGAGGAGGATCTATTATTGCAAATGCCCATAATGAAGTTCAATCTCTAGCGAATAGATGTCAAATCCCTATTACGACAACTTTAATGGGTAAAGGTATTATCAATGATAACCATGAGCTTGCTTTGGGCATGCTTGGTATGCATGGTACAGCATATGCAAACTTTGCGGTAAGTGAGTGCGATCTCTTGATAGCTTTAGGGGCAAGATTTGATGATCGGGTTACAGGTAAATTAGATGAATTTGCCTGTAATGCTGAAGTTATTCATATTGATATAGATCCTGCTGAAATAGGAAAGAACCGTATACCCCAGGTTGCAATAGTCGGAGATGTAAAAATTGTACTAACTGAACTTCTACAATTTATCCAAGCAAAATCTCTTTTCTTGCAGACATATACATACTCATGGAGAGAAAGAATTAGAAAGTGGAAACAACAGTATCCATTGTTAGTCCCTAAGCAAATTACTCGTATATCACCTCAGGAGATACTGACATCACTAAGCCAATATGCACCGGATAGTTACTATACTACTGATGTTGGACAACATCAAATGTGGGCAGCGCAATTTATTAATGTCCTTCCTCGACACTGGATGTCTAGTGCTGGATTGGGCACTATGGGCTATGGTTTACCTGCTGCTATTGGCGTCCAGATAGCGTTTCCCAATAAGCAAGTAATCTGCATCAGTGGCGATGCTAGTTTTCAAATGAATTTACAGGAATTGGGGACCATTGCTCAATATCAGTTACCGGTTAAAGTTATTATAGTTAATAACAAGTGGCAAGGCATGGTTAGACAGTGGCAACAAGCATTTTATGGAGAACGCTACTCTCATTCTAGTATGTCATCGGGGGCTCCTTCTATACCTCTTTTAGCTTCTACCTATGGTATTCATAGTTTAGTTATCGAAAATCGTAAAGAGATTGGACAAGTGCTACGAGAGTTTGTAGATTTTTCTGGTCCTGTGCTGTTAGATTGTCGCGTAGCAGAAGATGAAAACTGTTACCCAATGGTGGCTCCAGGAAAAAGTAATGCCCAGATGATCGGTGTTAAGAAAATGCCGAAAGACAAGCCTGTTTTGGTTTCTCAAAAGTCAACAAAGTAGTATGAGTTTTAAGTTTATTGTACAAGCCCTTGATGAGAATCGAACTCACGACCTTCTCCTTACCAAGAAGATGTTCTACCTCTGAACTACAAGGGCATATACTATAATTTAATAATTGGGCCGGGTTGGATTTGAACCAACGTAGGCAAAGCCAGCGGATTTACAGTCCGCCCCCATTAACCACTCGGGCACCGACCCTTTCCCTTTTCATAATATCATAATAGCTTTAAGATATCAATTACTTAAAGATTATAGTAAGCTTTTATTTTGACATGAGCATGAACATAACTGGATTCGAACCAGTGTCTTCCACGATGTCAACGTGGTACTCTATCCAACTGAGTTATATGTCCACCAAATATCTTTCTATATCATACAACAATACACTAAGTTTAGTACGATACAATAAATACAAATAAGAGTAAGACTACTATCAAAACTTTTGTTTTAATCTAGTTGCTTTTCCAGATCTTGTTCTTAAGTAATATAACTTGGCTCTTCTAACTTTAGAGTTCCTTGTTACCTGTATATTCTGTATTCTAGGTGAATGAATCATGTAGACTCGTTCTACGCCAATGCCTTGTATAATTTTGCGCACTGTTATCGTACTGTTTATATATGCCTTATGCTGGGCAATAATTACACCTTCTGCATACTGTATTCTTTCTTTATTTCCTTCTTGTATCAGTAATCCTATACGTACAGAATCGCCAACATGGAGTTGAGGAATGTCTGGTTTTATATAATCTTGTTCAATTTCTTTTAACACTGTTTGTTTAATCTGAGTTTTGAAATCCATGTGCTGTATATTTTAATCTATAATTAAATTATAATCCTATTGAATGTCGAGATTCTTAAAGGGCCATTTTCTTATTGTACACAGTTCATTTTGCAAAAATAATTTTGTAATATCTATAACTGCTTTTTGTAACAATGATATATATGATGTAGCAAGTATTGAAGTTGATGCTGCACATGTAGATTTCGTAATATCTAGTCGACCTGATTTAAGCTATAGCTTTTTTGTCTTGAGTTTTTGTATAACCTTTATGTCAAGAATAGACCAAAGTGTTACACTGCAAGTAATAATATATAACTACTCGGCTGTTAGCTTATACTTATGGGTCGGATACAACGTTACTGGTGTCTTTCATTTGTTTCATGATGCCGGCACGTATTTTAAACTAAAATTCGTAAAAAGTAAAACGAAAAATGTACTGAGGCGTTTTCTAATATAGTAAAGATTTTATTTAAAGAAACGTATTAAGTTCTTGTATAAATTGTGCTAATATTGAGTAGTATCGAAGGTAATAGTGTTTTATTGTAGTAATTGATATGTTTGAAAGATTTACTGAAAAAGCAATTAAAGTAATAATGTTAGCTCAAGAAGAAGCAAGGCGCCTGGGACATAACTTTGTTGGTACCGAGCAAATACTTTTGGGGTTAATTGGCGAAGGCACAGGTATAGCTGCTCAAGTTTTGAAATCCATGAATGTCAATTTGAAAGATGCCAGGATCGAAGTCGAAAAAATTATTGGACGCGGATCAGGTTTTGTGGCCGTCGAAATTCCGTTTACCCCTAGGGCTAAAAGAGTCTTGGAGCTATCTCTGGAGGAAGCACGCCAGTTAGGCCACAATTATATTGGTACAGAGCATTTATTGATGGGACTAGTGCGTGAGGGAGAGGGAGTTGCAGCAAGAGTTCTAGAGAATCTTGCTGTAGATGTCTCATCTATTCGCACTGAAGTTATCCAGATGTTAGGCGATAATGCAGAAGCTAATGCAAGTGGTACTAATAATGTGCAAGCTCGCAGTAAAACACCTACTTTGGAAGAGTTTGGCTCTAATTTAACAGAGTTAGCAATTGAAGGTGTCCTTGACCCAGTTGTAGGTAGACAAAAAGAAATTGAGCGCGTGATTCAAATTCTTGGACGTAGAACTAAGAATAATCCTGTCCTTATAGGCGAACCAGGAGTTGGTAAGACTGCTCTAGCAGAAGGGTTGGCTCAACGAATTGCAAATAGAGACGTCCCGTCGATCTTAGAAGATAAATTAGTAATCACACTAGACGTTGGTTTGCTGGTTGCTGGCACTAAGTACAGGGGAGAGTTTGAAGAACGGCTGAAGCGCATTATGGATGAAATCAAGTCAGCAAACAATGTTATATTAGTTATTGATGAGGTGCATACTCTTATAGGTGCTGGAGCTGCAGAAGGAGCTATTGATGCAGCGAACTTGTTAAAGCCTGCTTTAGCTAGAGGAGATTTACAATGTATCGGTGCAACCACTTTAGAAGAGTATCGAAAGCATATTGAAAAAGATGCAGCATTGGAGCGTCGTTTTCAACCTGTTATGGTAGGTGAACCTAGCGTTGAAGAAACAATAGAGATTTTGTTTGGTCTGAGAGATAGGTACGAAAAGCATCATCAGTTAAAAATGTCAGATGGTGCCTTAGCGGCAGCAGCGAAGTACGCTAATCAGTATATATCTGATAGATTCTTACCTGATAAAGCAATAGATCTCATAGATGAAGCAGGATCTAGAGTGCGTTTGTTAAACTCGCAATTACCACCGGCAGCTAGAGAATTGGATAAAGAATTAAGAACTGTGCTTAAAACTAAGGATGAAGCTATAAGAGCTCAGAAATATGAAAAAGCTGAGCAATATAGAACACGAGAAATGGAAATTAAAGCACAAATTGCGGCTATTGCTCAGAGTAAAAAAACTGAGCCAGACCTAAGTCTGGAAGATCCGGTAGTTACTGAAGAGGATATTGCAGAAATCGTTGCATTCTGGACAGGCATACCTGTAACAAAACTGACAAAGAGTGAGTCAGAGAAGTTATTGCATATGGAAGAGACATTGCACGGACGAATTATCGGCCAAGATGAAGCTGTGGTCGCTGTCTCTCGAGCTATAAGACGCGCAAGAGTTGGTCTAAAAAATCCTAGCAGACCTATTGCTAGTTTTATCTTCTCAGGTCCTACGGGGGTAGGTAAGACCGAATTAACTAAGGCCTTGGCATCATATTTTTTCGGTGCAGAGGAAGCAATGGTCCGTCTAGACATGTCTGAATATATGGAGAGACATACTGTATCTAAACTAATTGGCTCACCTCCAGGATATGTTGGATACAGTGAAGGTGGTTATTTGACAGAAGCTGTGCGTAAAAGACCTTATACTGTAATCCTATTTGATGAAATTGAAAAAGCACATCCTGATATTTTTAACCTGTTATTACAGATATTAGAAGATGGTCGATTAACTGATGCTAAGGGAAGAACTATCGACTTCAAAAATACTCTTTTGATCATGACTTCTAATATTGGTTCAAAGGTAATTGAGAAAGGAGGAGGAAGTCTAGGATTTGAGTTAGGTGAGTCTCAAGTTGAGTCTCAATATAGTAGAATTCGCACTCTAGTGAATGAGGAGTTGAAACAGTATTTTCGTCCTGAGTTTTTAAATCGCCTAGATGAAATTATTGTTTTTAGACAGTTGACTAAGGATGAAGTTCGTGAGATTGCAGATATGATGCTTAAAGAAGTTTTTGAACGTATCAAGCAACAAGAAATTCAGCTTGAAGTGACTGAAAGATTTAAAAACCGCTTAGTAGATGAAGGATATAATCCTAGTTATGGTGCTAGACCTTTAAGAAGAGCTGTTATGCGATTATTAGAAGATAGTTTAGCAGAAGAAGTTCTATCCGGTAAAATCAAGGCAGGTGATAGTGCTGTAGTTGATGTTACAGATGACGGCAATGTTACTGTTTTACTGGGTGAAAAACTAGAAGTCTTACAAAAGTAAATGCTTTTTTGATTCCAAAGTGCCTTTGATATAAGCGTAGAATTAAAACTGCTAAATATGCCAAGAACCAGATTTGAACTGGTGACACGAGGATTTTCAGTCCACTGCTCTACCAACTGAGCTATCTCGGCTGTTTCATATATTATATCGTAATATTCGCGAATTGTGTATCCTCCTTAATCTAATATAGAGCACTTATCTGCTCAAATATTGTCAAAGGAGGATGTCTGAGGTATAAATTTCAGTTCTATATTACCTGTTGGTCCATTTCTGTGTTTAGCAAGAATTAAATTAGTAATTTGTGTATTTTCTTCTGTATATTTTTGATAGTAACTTTCCCTATAAAGCATTAGAACCATGTCAGCATCTTGTTCTATAGAGTTATGTACTACGATTCTATTATTGCATAATATACTTTTAGTTTCTGGAAGCTCTAGATCATACATAATAGACTTGCCTCGCCAACGTATTGTATATTGTTTTTTTGAATTATCTGTATATCTGTAATCATACATCTTATGTGTCATTTGATCTACTTTGATCCAATTTTGATTATGTAGGATACGGTGATTATGTGTAAGTGCAACGAAAGTTATGCCTGAATAACTGCCGATGGCATATTTTTGCTGTGGTTCTGTACGAATTACTAAACTTTGTTCTGGAACTAATGTTAGTTTGTGTGATGTATTATTTGCATTTCTTTTGGTTTGTTTGACATGTAACCATAATCTTCGTGCTCGAATTTTAATTGTTTGTGTCAAAAGATAGGTATACGGTCCTATGCAGCCACTTTCTCGCAAATCGGAAAGAAGTGGCTTTTTGTCTAAGCGTGTTTCAACACTGCGGTTTAACTGCGAAAGAATTATAATAGGCAGGTCCAGCTCTTTAGCTAAAATTTTTAGCGATCTAGTTACAATTGATAACTCTTCTGATCTATTAGATGCCATTATGTTATTAAGCTGTATTAGCTGAAGGTAGTCTATAATAATAATGCTTATATTACTGAATTGTTGCTTTAAAATACGAGCTTTAGCACTTAAAGTGTTTAAGGAAATATTTGCAGTATCATCTATATGTAATGTAGCTTGTGCTAATTGATTAGAACACATCTGTACAGTATCCCATTCTTTTTCTGTGATATGCCCTAATCTCAATTTATTGACAGGTATTTGAGAAGCTATTGAAAGAAGTTTATATAATATTTGTTCTTGTGACATTTCAAGGCTGAAAATGCATATGCCTTTATGCATATCTCGAATAATGTTAAATGCGACATTGAGGCTAAGTGATGTTTTGCCCATCGCTGGACGTCCGGCGATAACAATCAAATCTCCTTCGTGGAAACCGTTGCTGATTTTATCCAGGGACCTGAATCCCGATTTTACGTGCTTAAGTTGTATTGGTGGGTAGGTAGATCTCAAATTCAGTAATATAGTGGTGAGAGATGTATGAGTATCGCTAGTAAGCTTGATCTCATGGGCATTTCTTATATTCCGCAGATAGTTTTCAGCTTTACGTACAAGAGCTACTGTTTGGATAGTAGAGCAGTAGCCAAGTTGTATAGTGTAATAACCATATTGTATAAGTAATCGGCGTAAATACCTATCTTTAATTATACTAATATAGTGATATATATTGATATACGAGTAGCTTGATGAAATAAAAATCTGTGCTTGTTTAAGAATAATAATAATTTTATTGATTCCACCGATTTTTTCCAGTAGATTAAGTTCCCACATGTTATTGATTAACATAATTGGATCTAGATATCTTTCTTTGATATATATTTCCGTGATAGCACGAAATATTAATTGGTGAGATTCAAGTGAAAAAGTTTCTATAGTCAATTCATTGATTGATATTTGGCTAATCTCTTGGTTAAGTAGTGTACCACCCAGTATAATTTCTTCTGCAAGACTGTTTTGAGGTGGTATTTGGTGATGGTATTTAGGTAAATAATCTGGAACCATGTTATAGTAGATTCTTTGTCATTATATGATTTCAGGTAAGATTTGTAGTTTTATTTGAGCTTTAAGATCTGGTAAAATTTTAATGGCAATGTCATAAGTACCCAGTAATTTTATAGAGGGGAGTTCTATGGTAGTAATAGCTTTGTCTATCTGGAGCCCAGTAGTATTTCTGACAGCATCTGTGATATCTTTATCTGTGATACTGCCAAAAAGTTGAGTGTCGCTACTAACTTTACGTTTAAGAGTAAACTTTTTGATAGATTCTAGTTGTTTTTGTAGTTTTATGGCTTCTTGATAGCGTTGTTCCCTAAGGAGAATTTTATTTTTCTCTATCTTATTGATGTAATTGATTTTATTTTGTGTAATATGTTCTGCTAGTCCGTTAGGAAGCAAATAATTACGTGCATAGCCTACACTAACACTTATTTTATCACCAGCTGAACCAACTTTGTTCATGTTTTCCTTCAAAACTAGCTCAATGCGTTTTTTAGTCATATTAGTAAATTATTTCTTATTATAATTATATGATTTTTGAATATAGACATTTATTATATACAATAAATATCAAATATGATATAGTTTGAATGCTTATATCTACTTCAATAATTAAATAGTTATATACACAAGGAAAGGTGGCCGAGTGGCTGAAGGCACAGTATTGGAAATACTGTTTAGATATACTAACGAGGGTTCGAATCCCTTCCTTTCCTGTAAAGAGATGTATAAACTACATTTCACTAAAAATAGTTTTGGATAATATAGTGACGTATAGATACCGATTGTAAGTAAGAACTAGCAATAAGAGAACGTGAAATGGAGTTGCAATATATTGCTATGTGTTTATTTTTTGTCCTTTCTGTAAGTGTATTGAGATTATGATTTAGTAAAAATTTGTTTAGGGGTATATTGATCGAATGGAAGATATGATTGATTTCATATTCTGTACGATCCCGAATGTCTATAACGTATATTTCAGCGGAACCAAATTTCTCGATTGCTTCTAGACTAATGTAATGATTTTTATTATTCGGCAGTTTAACTATCGGTAAAATACGGTTGAGACTGTAGTAACTACGAAGTTTTAGCGTTTTAAATGTGATTGATTCCATGTTAAATGTAAGTAGGCAACCTGTCAAAATGGATGTAAAGCCTAACAATATTTTAAGTACTTCATTAGCTTGAATTAACCCTGTGATCCCAGCGATAGTGCCTATTACACCTTCCGTATTGCAGTTGCGTTCTGCAGGTATGTTTTGTTGTCTATGTAAATGTTCGTAAGAAGGACCTCCCTGATAGTTAAACACACTTACGTGTCCTGTAAAAGATGAAATAGCTCCATATACGTGTACTTTGTGTAGTAAAGTACACATCTGACCGATCAATAATCTTGTATCAAAGTTATCTGTGTTATCTATAATAATATCGTATCTTTTAATAAAGTCATAACTGTTTTCTAAGGTTAGTCTTTGTGTAAATGTTTTTATATTACACTTTGGATTCAGTGCTTTTAATCTGCGACCTGCTACTGTGCTTTTATATAACCCGACATCTTGAAAAGCATATAAAATTTGTCTCTGTAAGTTCGATTTTTCTATTGTATCATTATCTATTATTCCTAGTGTACCAACACCTGCAGCGGCTAGATACGGTAGATTGGATGATGCTAGTCCACCAGCCCCGACAGATAAAATTTTTCCTTCTTTTAGTCTTCTTTGGCCTCCTACTTGAATTGTCTGAATGATAATTTGCCTAGCGTAAATCTGATATTCTTCTTGATCTAGTCTAAAGTTTGTGATTTCCATTGTAAGCTAGTCTACAATCCCCGTAAAAATATGATATATTATCCTAGTCAGCGTCCTTAGTTCAGGTGGTAGAACGTAGGTTTCCAAAACCTAATGTCGAGGGTTCGAGTCCTTCAGGGCGTGATTTGCATTGCTGTTGTTATATCACAAGGGTATCTTTTTTAACTCTAATTAATATACAATTGTCATGGGGATGTTTTCTAGTTATCTAAGAAGAAGACTCTCGACTTAGTAATAAGTGTTGCTAAGGTATTGTTTTAATGACATGAATTATGGCTAAAAAAATTATTGCTGTTGTAAAACTAGCGCTAAATGCTGGCAAGGCAACACCGGCTCCGCCTATTGGTCCCGCACTAGGACAACACGGTGTCAACATTGTCATGTTTTGTAAGGATTATAATGCAAGGACTGGAGATAAGCAAGGCTTGGTCATCCCAGTGGAAATATCAATTTATGATGACCGGAGTTTCACATTTGTCTTGAAGACACCTCCAGCATCTGTTCTTTTAGCTAAAGCTGCAGGTATTAGTAAAGGTTCTGGTACCCCTAACAGTATTTTAGTGGGAACTATTAATCAAATACAACTAACAGAAATTGCTAAAACAAAACTGCCAGACCTGAATACCCAAGATATTGAGCAAGCCAAAAAAATTATTGCTGGTACGGCAAAAAATATGGGCGTTACCATATCTAATTAGTTAATAAGTTTAGTTAATAAGTCTGTTAATTTGTGCATATATAAAGGATAATATACTATGTCTAAGCGTAAAGTGTCTCGTAGATTTATTGCCGTAAGTGCCATGGTTGAAGATCGTCTTTATCACTATCAAGAAGCAGTCGAAAAGTTGAAAACTATGGCCTCGGCAAAATTTGTAGAAACAGCCGAAGTACATATTGCTCTGGGTTTGGATCCTAAGTATGCTGATCAACAACTGCGTTCTACTGTAATTTTACCTAAAGGCACGGGAAAGTCTGTAAAAGTCGCAGTAATTACTAGCCCTGATAAGATTGCCGATTTTCAGGAGATAGGTGCTGATATAGTAGGATCAGAGGATCTTGCGGAAGAAATACTACAGGGTACAATTAATTTCGATAAATTAATCGCAACACCTGACGTGATGCCTTTAATTGCTAAGTTGGGACGTGTTTTAGGTCCTCGTGGATTGATGCCGTCACCGAAAGCTGGTACAGTAACAGATGATGTACCGCAAGCAATTAGTGAGTTTAAAGTAGGTAAAATAGAGTATCGGGTCGATAAGACTGGTATTGTGCATCTTCCTTTTGGTAAAAGCAATTTTACCTCGGAAGATTTAGTTTTAAATCTTCTTACTATTCAAGAATCAATTGATAAAAACAAGCCATCTGGTGCTAAGGGAAAATACTGGAAAACTTGTCATGTTTGTAGTACTATGGGACCATCTATAGCTGTTGACCTAGCTACTTTTAAGATAGTCTGATTCGGTACTAACAAATATAGTGTTATCGTGCTTATTTTATTTAATTGTTTAATTTCTCTATTTTTTATTTACATGCCTAACAAAATTTCTGATATCATAGAAGATTTGAAATCTCTGACACTTCTTGAAGCAGCTGAATTGGTGAAAGAAATTGAGTCTGTATTTGACGTTGATGCATCGCAAGCATCTTTATCTAGTGCTATGATGATGCCCGGCCCGGTATCCGGTTCGACCTCTGCCGAAGTTGAGGAAAAGACTGAATTCGATGTGACTCTTACTGAGGTACCTGCAGCTAAAAAAATTGCCGTACTTAAAGTGGTGCGATCTTTGACTGGTCTTGGCTTAAAGGAAGCTAAAGAGCTTGTTGAGGCTGCACCAAAACTGTTAAAGGAGTCTATTACTAAGGATGATGCTGATCAAATTAAGGCAAAGTTAGAAGAAGCTGGTGCTAAGGTTGATGTTAAGTAAATCAGTAGTTGGATGACTATTTTTAAAAATGCCAAAAGGCATTTTTGAGTACTAGATTACGGTGATTATGTCTGATATCTATCTTCTGTATTTAGAAAATACCTAAAGTAATTGCTTTGGATAGAGGCATTGTTGCTCCAATACCGAGCCATATGCTGATAAATGTTCCTACTAGAAATACTGTAGTCGCAATCGGACGTCTGAATGGATTTTGAAACTTGTTAATACTCTCAATAAATGGAACTGTAATCAAGCCAGCAGGTACTGCTGCCATAGATAGTACACCAATTAGTTTATTGGGAATAACACGTAGTAAATTAAAAGTTGGGAAAAAGTACCACTCCGGAAGAATTTCTAGTGGAGTAGCGAACGGATCTGCTTTTTCGCCCAGAGCTGATGGTTCTAGTACTGCTAGTCCAACTATGCATCCTATAGTTCCTAGTATTACTGTCGGAAACATATACAGAAGATCGTTCGGCCATGCAGGCTCTCCATAATAGTGGTGTCCCATTCCTTTGGCTAATTTCGCACGTAAGCTAGGATCAGTGAGATCTGGTTTCTTGATAATTGACATGTTGAATTTCCTCTTAATAATAAGCTTAATAGATTATTTGTTAAAGTGGGCCTGAGATACCTTGTTTACGTATCATTAAAAAATGCATCAGCATAAACACAGCTGTCAGGAGTGGTAGGACAAAGGTATGTAAGCTGTAGAAGCGAGTCAATGTCCCTTGTCCAACACTAACCCCTCCTCTTAATAGTTCAACTATGGTTCCCCCAACAACCGGAATAGCTTCTGGAACTCCTGTAACAATTTTGACTGCCCAGTATCCTATTTGGTCCCAAGGTAGTGAGTAGCCAGTAACTCCGAAAGAAACAGTTAGGACTGCTAGGATTACACCTGTAACCCATGTTAACTCACGCGGCTTTTTGAATCCCCCTGTCAAATAAACCCTATATACATGCAGATTTAGCATTAAGACCATCATGCTTGCTGACCATCTGTGTACTGATCGAATAAGCCAACCATAGTTGACGTCAGTCATAATATATTCTACTGATGAAAATGCTTCAGCTACTGTAGGGCGGTAGTAGAAAGTCATCGCAAAGCCGCTAGCGACTTGGATGAGAAATGATGTAAATACAATCCCTCCTATGCAATAAAAGATGTTAACATGCGGTGGTACGTATTTACTTGTAATGTCATCAGCTATTGCTTGAATTTCTAGTCTTTCTTCAAACCAGTCGTAGATTTTGCTCATAATAGGTTGGCCGATGTCTGTTGATTGTTTACATATAGGCTATTTCGACTACTTGTAGAAACGATATGTCGTATCGTTGTTGTGATGTAGTACAGTATATTATAACATATTTTGATCTTTCTTGAGAAACCTTTGAATTCTAAGAGCATGTCGTGAGTATTGTATTATAAACTATGATATAGTTTCGTGTATATAGTATTCTTTTTTCATTTTTGAGTTCAATCATGATTTTGCTGACAGTATTTCTGTGGCTACAGACAATTGTTGCAATTGTTGACAAAGGTAAAGCAATTTCTAATAGCATATACTTGCACGATTGTTTTGGTACTCCTGTTAGTTCGCAAAGTGTAAGTAATAGTTGAACTATTCGTTGTCTCATCGTTTTATGTATTATAATGTCGACAACATTGTAGTAGTATTTGTATTGCTGATTAGTACATAAGTAACTATAAGACTTTTTCTCCGACATACTGAGTATGTATGTAAGTTTTAAAGCTTCTAGTTGGTAAATATAGTAGTATTGTTGGTGCCGCTCTTTTTTGGGAAACATGGTATAGCCTTTGCCTATAATACCTACACAAAATTTTTCCCCGTTTGTGAAGCATTTATACATTATTAATACACCTTCGACGACTACGTATCTATTGTAAGTAGTTTGATAATTGATCATAATATCGCCAGTGTTTAGTCTATATATATTGGATTGATCTTGATTTATGTATTGTTTACGATAACTAGCTTGAGACATGTAATATATGATTTTTCTATTTGTATTTCTGTAACTATATATGTCCTATAGAATTTTATTGGTTGATGATGATATACCTTTATTACACTCTGTAGCTGCTTATCTTTCTTCTGAGGGTTTTTTAATTGATACGACTACTAGTGTATCAGCTGCTATTTCTATGTTGAGACTATATCATTATAATTTGGTTATATCAGATATTATGTTACCTGAAAGCACAGGGTATGATCTAATTCAATATATGACTAAAGACGTAAAATATAAGCAAATTCCTTTTATTTTTCTGACAGCCAAAGGTATGACTCAGGACCGTATATTAGGTTATGATATGGGTTGTTACGGTTATCTTACCAAACCATTTGAACCTGCTGAACTAGTCTCCTTGATTCGTAATTTAATCTCTAAATATTCTGTAACATCCGATATTTCCAAGTTAGACCCTAGTACAGCTTCTCATCTGGATACAAATTCGAAGCTTAATCAAATATATCGCAATCTACTTATGTTTACTAGGCGTGAAGAAGAAGTATTAGAGCTTGTCTTACAGGGATTGACTAATAAAGAAATAGCATTCAGTTTAGGGGTTACTGTCCGAAGTATTGAGAAGCATGTTAGTCGTTTACTAACAAAGACAGGAACACGTAATAGAACCCATTTATCTCAATATATCTTTCGTCTTACAACTGATTTAAAGGGCGAATGACGGGAATCGAACCCGCGAGTAATGGAGTCACAATCCATTGCCTTAACCACTTGGCCACACCCGCCATATATACAATCGATTGTAATCTTTTTATAATCCCAAGTCTATAGATTTCATTGATTCAAAGGATAATTGCAATGATAAGTAACTTTTACATATTAATTAATGGTGAACCTTTCTACTGCATGCAAGTGATGTCTGTGTGGCAGCTCTTACTTTATTTAAACATCGATTGTAATACGAATTTAATTGAATATAATAACGAAATACTGGACTATGACAGGTTGAAGAAAGTTATGGTTAAACCGTCTGATAAGATAGAAATTGTTACATTAGTTGGAGGAGGGTAGCGATTCGTAAGCTTGAAAATTTTTGTCAGAATCATTTAGCGCTACTGAAATACGCCCTTGTTTTGAGTCTAAATGTATTATTTTGAGAGACCATTCTGAGTTATGAGCAAATAAATAGTCTATATTTTGTAAATATCTACTATGTATTTCAGATTTATGTAATAGTGCTGGTATACCGTATACGTCGAAAAAAACCCCAAAAGTAGTTTTGTCGATTACTTGAGCACGCATACAGTGGCCGACCTTAGTTGTGTTCATAATTTGCTCAACTAAGGCACATCGATTACTTAGAATGAGCTTGTTGTTGTGTTCGTTAGCCATTAACAATTTACAAATGATAGATTGTCTAAGTAGTTGCGTTTTGTCATAGTTATAGCCGAGGTGCGAATTAGGAATAAAACCTTGAATATCTTCTAATGTTACAATCAGCCCACCTTTGTTAATGCTTTGTACATTTACTTTTATGCTGATATCTTCTTTTTTAAGCTGTTTAATTCTTTCCCATGCTCTTATGTATGTTAGCCTCTTAACTGAAAGCACTAATTGTTTAGATTCTAAGTTCTTCGTTAGGATAAAAAACTCTCTTGTCTCGTTGAAAACATTTTCAGGTGTATCTTGATTGTTAATAGAAAGCTCTGCATGAGGTAAATAGCCTGCCTTTTGGTTGCCTATGTCCACCAAGTAGCCTTTTTGTTCATGACTAAAGATTTTTCCGGCTATGATATCTCCACTATTGAAATCGTATTTGTATTTATCTAATACTTGTGTGAACGTTTCAGAGGCAAATTCCATGCTTTAATTTCCTTTTTGCATTTTTACTGTTATTATATAGTCAGTCTATAGAGGTAGCACAGGTAGTTGCAAATTTATGATAAATTTGAGGAAAGTCCGGACTCCATATCAGGAATTGTTGTTGAAGAAATTTCAGTATAAGTAATTGTGAGGAAAGTGCCACAGAAATATACCGCTTTATATATATTATGTCTATATTAATAAGCAAGGGTGCAAAGGTGTATTAAGAGTACACCAGAAATACTGTTAAACTATTTGCTGGGTAAACCCCGTCAAGGAGTAAAGTTAACGAGCGCTGTTGCGACTTATATATCTCTGATTAAATAAAAATAATATACATAAAGAGCTTGTGAATCAAATACCGCATAAAGTATGAAGTACTTGAGAAGTACTACTAAAGATTAATAACTACCCTTCGCATTTATCTTAAGAAGAACAGAATCCGGCTTATGTCTTGCCTCTATAGATTTATGTTTACGTTCATAACTTGTTAACTTGTCATCAATTGCTTTAAGTGGTTTTTTAACTGATCTTCAACATGGTCTACTTCTTCGTTCGTTAATGTACTGTTATACCTGCTATATGTGATCCTGAAGCTTAGATTTTTGCATTTTTTACAATTGTTCTCTTGTTTGCTTTCATAGACATCGAACAGGTTGATTGATGTAATATAGGAACAGCTCACATTACTTAAAATCTTAAACACTTCTTCTACTGACTGGTATGGTTTAATCTGTACGTTTATGTCACGTACGATAGATGGGTATTTCGTGTATGGTTTGAACTTACGATCACACATATTGTGTCCGATGTTTACAAGGTAATTCAGGTCAAGTTCAAAACCGTAAGTCTGATTAGGTATAGTAATATTATTGTTTTGACATGCGATTTCTCCGAATATACCTGCACATTGCCGGTGAATCCATATACTACAGCTTCTCTTAGATACGAAGTAGTCCTGTAAGTGTCTATCTGTCTGCTGCTCTGTAAGTTTTTTGTAAGTTGCATTTACTTCTAACCGCTCAAAAAGTTCTTCTAAGTCTCCTTTAGCTTGGAACCAGTTGAGCTGGGATGGTTTTTGTGTCCATCTATTGCGTACAAGTCTAGGGCCGCCCATGATACATCCTATTTTCATGTTCTCATTGTACCCGTTTATATATCCATGAAATACTTTACCTATTTCAAACACCTCGAAACAAGATTTGCTTTGTTTCAAGTTATAAGAGTTGCTTTGAAGTAATCCTTCAATAATATTATTTCGCAGACTAGAATACTCTTTGTTTAAAGGGTTATATATTGAAGCTGTTGAAGAGTTGGTTAATGAGGAATGAACCACTTCATGAAAGCCAATACTTCTCATGATTTGTCTAATTTGATTAAGCCTACATTTAACAACGTTAGAGGATTGGTACTGTGTATAGTTGTTTGTAAACTTGTAGTCAACGAAATTATCAAATCCATGTATTCTGCTAACTTCTTCCACAAGATCTATTTCTCTTTTTATGTCATTTGTCCTGTAAAAAGGAACTTTCACATGATATCCGTATTTTCTCTTATATACTATGAAAGATAACTGTAGGAAAATCTGTGTGATGTCATTTTCTGTTAGTCGACTCTTCGCACGATTATTTTTATTGCTTTTAGTAAAACCTAAAATCTGTTCAGCACGCAGTCGATTGAAAGTGATCGATGGATACTTCCTTTCGATCTTCTGTAAATAGACTGTCTTTGACACCTTATTGGGTCGACATAAATGTGTTATCAGCGTAATAGCCTCGCAGTAAGCATTGAATATATCGTTATTACTATTGAAAGTGCTAAGATATGTTTTACAAGGTTTATCTTTTTGTACTGTTTGTTGGCTAGTATCTGTGTACAAAACAGCATACTTAGGCTGCTCCGTGTCTTTTTCGTCTACTGATACTTTGTTAATGATATTATCGTTTTTGGTACATGTATCTGTCGAATTAAATAATGTTTTGTAGTGTTCATGACTATTGACGTAGGTAATATTTATACTGTGGTTCCATTTTATTTTGATGAAGGCAAGAATGTCTTCTATATTGTTACTTTCCTTTATGTCGTGTTGACTTAGCCTTGTTCTTAACCAGGTTGGTGAAATATTTATATGAAGTTTTTGAAACTTAGTTATAAGACGTCCGGTAAGTTCTTCGTTTTTGTGATTTATGTATTGCTTCGTAAGTTCTAGATGATATTGGTTATAACTTTCTTGCATTGGTCTTTCTACTAGAGTAGAAACTTCTCTTGCTATGCCTATTAGACTAGATGTATCTGCACGGTTGGTAGTAGAACTGATATCAATAATTAGATCTTCTTGTTCATTTATATACGTACTTTTTTCTATCTCAAAACCAGCCATTGTGAGTGCAGTTGCTAGTTGTTCGTAAGAAACATCTTGTAAATCAATTATCTCTGCTAGCCATTTCCAAGAAATAATCATGTATGATGATAAGGTATGTGAGTGTAATTTCTGTCAGTATTAGAGGTATAGAAAGACATTCAAGTCTAGTCCTAGTCCGATGCTTTTGTAAAGGACAGGCTGTGCTCATTAGCATATCTTTCCATAAATCTCATAAACCTATCCCAGTTTTCTGGATTTTTGATAATATATACAGATTCTATAGCTTCCGGTTTTCCATTAATAAACTTGGCATTAACGTCACGAGTTATTAGTTCTCCTTCTTCATCTAATAAGTACATGCCAGTAATGTCTCCTTTAGCTTCCATTCCAATATCTAGTACAGAAGGGTTAGTAAATCTAAAGGTAGCTGTTCCAGTACTACCGTCCCGTGATCGGGTCAACTTAACATCAGGAATTACTGTCTCATCTACACCTTTAATGAATTGTATTACTGCCATATTATTTCTAGATCCTTACTTTACTCAGTAGTTTGTCAGATTGGTTATTGTATTGCACTCTTTAGCCCTATAATAACATTTATCCTTTTAAATAATCTTTGTTTTGGGTTTATTCGTTTTGGATGCTTGATATACTCTGGGGTGGGAGGATTCGAACCTGCGAGTGGCGGAGTCAAAGTCCGCTGCCTTACCACTTGGCGACACCCCAACTAACATTACTCTGCAATATTATTCTACGATTTTGTTCATCTGTCAAGATATGCCGGTTTTACTCTGTATTATGTAATTATGTAACATTTTTGTAAATGTTTGTATGTTTACTGTTTATTGATGGTAGTAGTGTAAAGAACGAGTCCAGGGTATAAGTTGTTTGGGTTTTGGTGGATAACCACTTTAAGGTTACAGTGTTTTGATTTACTTCTTCTTGTCCTATGATTATACAAATTCTAGCTCCTTTTTTGTTAGCTTTCTGTAATTTTTTAGCTAAAGATAAGTGAGATACATCTAATTCATACTTTAATTTATTGTCTTGTATGGTTGATAAAAGTTTTAATGTGTATCTTATCTCATTTTTTGTCTGTGCAGTTATATATAGGTCGATGTTTTCTTTTGTACAGTGTTGTTTTTCCTGAAATATTATTAGTAATCGTTCAAGACCCATACCCCATCCTATAGCAGGTATTTGATTACCTCCTATTTCTTGTGTAAGATTGTCATAACGGCCTCCTCCACAGATTGCATCCTGACTACCTAAGGATCTTGATTTAATCTCGAAAACCGTATTGTTATAATAATCTAATCCTCTTACGAGCTTGTTGTTGATTTGAAAAGGAACTTGTAGGTCAACTAGATACTCTTGTACTTCTGTGAAATGTTGCATCGATTGTCTACCTAAGCTTAATTCTAGTTTAGGTATACCTTGCAAGATTGTATTTATATTTCCATCTTTGGAGTCTAGAATTCTTATAGGATTAGTTTTTATAAGGTGTTGTATTCTTGTGTCAAAATCATCTTTGTATCTCATTAAGTAGTCTTTTAGTTGGTTGATATATATGAACTTCTCTTCTCGCGTACCAAGCGAATTGACTTCAAGCGTGAGATGGTTACAACCAATATCGGTTAAAAGTTTGTGAGCCAAGCTAATAACTTCTGCGTCTGTAGCTGCATGTTTACTACCATAATGCTCTAATCCTAGCTGATGGAATTGTCTTTGCCGTCCTTGCTGAGGTCGCTCATATCTAAACATTGGTCCTAAGTACCATAGTTTCTGATTACCATATTTCTCATATAATTTATGTTCTACGATTGCTCTCGCTATTCCTGCTGTTCCTTCTGGCCTAAGTGTTAACATACGTCCTTTACGATCAGAAAAGTTATACATTTCCTTACTCACTATGTCCGTATTTTCACCTATGGTACGGTTGAATAGAGATTGAACTTCAACAATAGGTGTTCGAATTTCATCATAATTAGCTCGGTCCAAAATCTTGAAAGCAGCATTGTATAGGTATTGCCAATGATGTATTGTGTCTGGTAGTATATCGTACATGCCTCTTACAGATTTCATTATGTGTTTCCCTTTTAATTATTGTTTAAATAGCTCCATTCTTTTGTTGTTGTATTATCATGATTTTCTCGGGTAAGAGTCTAGTTAGCGGGCAAGGAGGGATTCGAACCCCCGACACCGTGGTTCGTAGCCACGTGCTCTAATCCACTGAGCTACAAGCCCTTTCATTATTATATCATGTTTATGTTTTTTAGTATACTTGACATGTGAAGTTCGACAGTTGGAGATTTATATTCGAAAAAATAATGTTATGTTTTACCTGTTTATTTTTTATTGAGATTTACTTATATAATTAAATCATCTAATACGTAGTTATATTTGCATACTTTTATTATGCCATCGTAAATAATTTTTATGACTAAACAAATTTTATATCAAGATAGGGCAAGAAAAGCTTTAGAGTATGGTATGGATATTCTAGCTGAAGCGGTATCTGTGACACTCGGCCCTAAAGGAAGAAATGTGGTACTAGAGAGAAAATTTGGGACTCCCCAAATTGTGAATGACGGTGTGACGATTGCCAAGGAAATAGAGCTTGAGGATAGTCTTGAGAATACTGGTGTAGCCCTGATAAGGCAAGCAGCATCCAAAACTAATGATGTGGCTGGAGATGGTACAACTACTGCAACAGTACTTGCTCATGCAATCGTGAAGCAAGGAATGAAAAATGTAGCCTCAGGCGCCAATCCAATGGAATTGAAAAAAGGCATAGAGAAAGCAACTCAATTTATAGTGCACCAGATTGCTCAATATTCTCGTCCTGTTGCTGATCCACGCGATATTACCCAAGTAGCTGCAATCTCTGCTGGCAATGATATAAATGTTGGTCAAATGATTTCTAGTGCAATAGAAAAGGTGGGCCGTGAAGGAATTATTTCTTTGGAAGAAGGTAAGTCCACTGAAACTACTTTGGAAATTACAGAAGGTATGTCTTTTGAAAAAGGGTTTATTTCGCCTTACTTTATTACTGATTTATCTCGTAAAGAGGTTGTACAAGAAAACCCTTATATTCTCCTGACTGATAATAAAATTACTTTAGTACAGCAGGAGTTGGTACCTATACTGGAACAGGTAGCAAAAACTGGTCGTCCTTTACTGTTAGTATGCGATAATTTAGAAAAAGAAGCATTGGCTACTGTTATTGTTAATAAGTTGAGAGGTGTTATTGATATAGTAGCTGTCCGTGCACCTGGTTTTGGTGATCGTCGGAAACTTTTATTAGAAGATATAGCAGTTTTGGTAGGTGCCACTGTTGTTTCTGATGATATTGGGTTATCTCTAGATAGTATTTCTTTAGAACACCTTGGCCAAGCACGTAGGGTAACTGTAAATAAGGAATCAACTACTTTAATAGGCTACTCTAATGATTCTCAAGTCGATAAGCGTTGTGAACAAATTAAAAGACAGTTAGAAGTAAGCACAAATAGTTATGAAAAAGAAAAGTTGCAAGAGCGTCTAGCAAAATTGTCTGGCGGTGTAGCAGTCGTAAAAGTCGGAGCAGCGACAGAAACAGAAATGAAAGATAAAAAATTGCGTTTAGAAGATGCAATTAACGCCACCAAAGCTGCTATTGAGGAAGGAATTGTGCCAGGCGGCGGATCAACGCTTGTACATGTTTCTACTGATTTATTGGGTTGGTTGGAGAATAATTTGTATGATGACGTGAAAATAGGTGCTATGATCGTATATAAATCTTTAGATGCGCCGCTTCGTAGAATAGTTCACAATGCTGGAGGAAACGGGGCAGTGGTCGTTGAAAAAATTAGGGTTGGTGAATTCGAAACGGGTTATAATGTGAATACATCAACTCCTGTGAATATGTTTGATTATGGTATCGTTGATCCTGCAAAAGTTGTCCGTTCAGCAATCCAAAATGCATCTTCTATAGCATCAATGGTTTTAACAACAGACTGTATAATTGTAGACGACCTCACTGATACATCGAACAGCTAAATTGTTGTTACTGTGAATCGTAGCGGGTAGTTTTGGAATTTTATTATGTCACAGTGTTATTAATAGTACAATGCAGAAAAGCGATATATGTTCCATTAGTATTACTTATTCTATGTAATAAAAATAGGTTAACAAAACTCAGTGTATTTACTGATTGGTCGCTTGAATATTGTTTTCTTCCACTAAGGTATGGACTATATAGCTTTCTGTATTGATATGTGAAGCGTCTTATGTACTGTTGCGTACTTTTTGAACAGCTTTTATTGTTTTTTCTTGAGTATATTAAATCTTGCAGTATGACTAGAATCTGTTTCTGCAAACTTTTACTTTTTAGAAGTACTGATAAGTCCCGCATAATGAGTAAGTTGTAATATGGTGAATAGTTGAATCTTTGATATCCGTATCTCATTATGCTATGCTTTCTTAATGCAAATAATTCTAACAGATTAAAGTAACGTGGATAATTTGTTAGTGTATCAAAGGCATAAGGATCTAAAGCTTGAACTGAAAGCATGAGCGTATCATAGTTATGGATAAAAAACATTATAGTTCAGTTGAAGAGGAGAGATAATTGTTATCTTATACCATGAAGAATAAAGATATAACATGATAGTTCTATCGATTATTTATTGTGTTCCTGAAAATAAAAACTTAGGAAATTTAGCTTGAATTTGAGGAAGAGAAGTCTTTTTCCCTTCTTCTTGCCAATAGTTAATAATCTCAGTAGCCTGATTAAGAAGAATAATTCTTTCGTTTTCAGGTATCCAAGGTTTAGATTCAAGTTCAGCTTTTAAGTTCTCCCATGCATCGTTTCGTGGCCAAAAAAAATAGGGTGTTAGAGGACTATTACCTTTACCTATAATTTGATCTATTGCTATTGCTATATTGTTCTCCAGCCATAAAATCTTGAGTGTAAATTTAGGCAATTGATTTCTCCTGTAGTTATAATTATGCTAAATTGCTTTTGTCAACTGCTTTATTGTATATAGCTCTGACTGTGCTACTAGTTTGTGCACCGTATTTGATGTATTTCTTCGCTTTTTCGATATCTAGAGTTGTTTGTTTATTTAAAGGGTTATGAAATCCTATTTCTTCTAGAGGCCGTCCGTCTCTTCTTTTGCGGCTGTCTATAACAATAATGCGGTAGCTAGGATATTTTCTTCTACCATACTTTTTTAATCTGATTTTTAACATAGTAAATCCTACACTGATTAAGTATTGATATTGTATCATAAAAATAACGACTCATTAGAATGTTTTGTTCAAAAATACATAAGTCCAATGTTTACGATACAGTTTCTAATCGTATATTATTGAAAATGACCATCAGGCATTGTAGAAAAATAATACCGAGCATTGGTGAGATATCCATACCAAAAATCATTGGTATAGTGCCTCGGAAAAGCCGTAAATATGGATTAGTTAATCTATTGAGTGAGCAAAAAGGCTCTGTATACCAGTTAACTGTTGGGAACCAAGCTAGAGATAGTTTAAGCAGTAATAGAATTAAATAAATTTCGGAGAAGCTTGCTATAGATGTGAATATGAGATTTAATGAATTAGTAACTATAGTCATATTATGTTGTTTGTAAAGTATATATCATAATAATACTAATACACTATTACTAGAAATAATAGTGGATGGTAGATGAAAGGAAGCTGATGTTTCCAGAACTCTCACTCATTGTTATCATTTATGCATCGGTAAGATTGGCTGTGTATACATTTATATTTTTGTATTGTTTTGCTAACATGTCTAGCTCTTGGTGAGAACATGTTGCACAACATATGTTAATTACTTGATTGGTTGTTCTTTGCTTTTTGGATGTGAGATGTGTGAGCACTGCAAGAATTCTGTCCGTAATTAGTTTTTCCTCTACTATAGTAAATTTTACAGGTTTTTGCCAGTCTGTTACCTGATCTTCGGTTGTTATTATTTTCCATTGGTCGTTATCCTTGTAGAGGACTAACTCGGAGAATAAAATAGTATTACTAAATTCTTCTACAGTCTTACGAAATAATACATGCAGTTTCATGTCTGGGCAGATTATACTCAATATATTCGTATTTATAATATGAAATTCTTCCAGTTTATCCAAATTTTTTATATATAATTTATCCGCGTTAAGTTCATGACGTAAAAGCTCATAGACAAGTTGCACATGAATTTTAGTGAGTAAATCATATCTACGTTTGCCATATAATCCTGGTTGGCGTAGGTTACTAGTCCACGTTAGTATAAGTGGGTGTTTAATTGTATATATATTCAGTGTCATAAAACTTGGCTTTTAAGTCAAAAAATAATAGTTGAATTGGATTAGATCTTTGTCTAGTGATTATTAATATAGCATATTACATATTTGTATGTGCATAGCTTGCAGCTTGTTAAGGTAGAAGAAGAAGGTGGAGATGTGTTACCATTTTTAGTTAATCCTTTTATGTTTTGTCCATGTGAAAACCCCGTCAAGTAAATTAGACGGGGTTTGGTTGGGTACCAGATCTTACCCAGCGTTTTTAGTTACACGATTGGACTAATCCAGTGGTCTCATAGATAATACCGCTTCGTTTTCTCGGTTGATACCTTTCTCGAAGCCGGCAGCAGCAGCTCTTGCGCGTCCTGCGTGCCATAAGTGACCTATGAATAGGAAGAATCCTAAGAAGAAGTGGGATGTAGTTAGCCAACTCCTCGGTGATACATAATTCACAGAGTTGATTTCTGTTGCTACTCCACCTACAGAGTTTAGTGAACCAAGTGGTGCATGGGTCATATACTCAGCTGCTCTTCTTTCTTGCCATGGCTGGATATCATTCTTGATTTTGTTTAAGTCTAGCCCGTTAGGCCCTCTTAACGGTTCTACCCAAGGAGCACGTAGATCCCAGAATCTCATTGTTTCGCCACCGAATATGATCTCACCACTCGGTGATCTCATCAGGTACTTACCAAGTCCTGTCGGACCTTGAGCTGATGCTACGTTAGCACCTAATCTTTGGTCTCTAACTAAGAAAGTAAATGCTTGAGCTTGTGATGCTTCTGGTCCAGTCGGCCCATAGAATTCACTCGGGTATGCTGTATTGTTATACCAGACAAAGTTAGATGCCGTTAGTCCCATGATAGATAGAGCCCCAAGGCTATATGACAGGTAAGCCTCGCCTGACCATACGAATGCTCTGCGTGCCCATGCAAACGGTTTCGTAAGGATATGCCATATACCTCCGGAGATACATATAACGCCTAGCCAAACATGACCCCCTATCAAATCTTCCATGTTGTCCACACTAACGACCCATCCGTCTCCTCCGAAAGGAGATTTAAATACATAGCCGAAGATGATTAGCGGATTAAGTGTTGGGTTGTTAATTATACGTACATCTCCGCCACCTGGTGCCCAAGTGTCGTACACTCCTCCCACAAATAGTGCCTTAATGACTAGTAGAAAAGAGCCAATTCCTAGAAGTATCAAATGGATACCCAGGATTGTCGTCATTTTGTTCTTGTCTCTCCAGTCGTATCCAAAGAATGGAAAAGACTCTTCTAGAGTGTCAGGACCTATAAGAGAATGGTACAGTCCGCCGAAACCCAGAACTGCTGAAGATATCAGGTGTAAAACACCAACTACAAAGTATGGATATATGTTAGTAATCTCTCCGCCTGGTCCTACACCCCACCCTAAAGTCGCGAGATGCGGGATTAGAATAAATCCTTGTTCGTAGAGAGGCTTTTCCGGTACGAAGTGTGCAACTTCGAATAGTGTCATGGCTCCTGTCCAGAACACCATTACACCTGCATGTGCAACGTGTGCTCCTAGAAGTTTACCTGATACGTTAATTAGTCGTGCATTTCCTGACCACCAGGCGAAGCCGGTAGACTCTATATCTCTACCACCTACTGTCGTGCTGTTATTAAAGGGCGTTTCCACGTGGTAAGACCTCCTCAGGGAATATAAAGTTTTCGTGCGGCTGATCCTGTGCAGCCATCCATGCTCGAATACCTTCGTTCAATAGGATATTCTTTGTGTAGAATGTTTCGAATTCTGGATCTTCTGCTGCTCTTAACTCTTGAGATACGAAGTCATAAGCACGTAAGTTAAGTGCTAGACCCACGATTCCAAAAGCGCTAGTCCATAGTCCCGTTACTGGTACAAATAGCATAAAGAAGTGTAGCCATCTTTTGTTTGAGAATGCTACTCCAAAAATTTGAGACCAGAATCGGTTAGCAGTCACCATCGAGTAAGTTTCTTCTGATTGAGTCGGTGTGAACGCTCTGAATGTGTCAGCAGCATCTCCGTCCTCAAAAAGTGTGTTTTGTACAGTTGCTCCGTGTATAGCACAAAGCAGAGCTCCTCCTAGTATGCCCGCTACACCCATCATGTGGAAAGGGTTTAGAGTCCAGTTGTGGAAACCTTGCAAGAATAGCAAGAATCTAAAGATAGCGGCTACTCCGAAGCTTGGTGCAAAGAACCAACTTGCTTGTCCAAGAGGGTACATAAGGAAAACTGAAACGAATACTGCTATAGGTCCTGAGAACGCTATTGCGTTGTACGGTCGAATACCTACTAGTCTTGCAATTTCGAATTGTCTAAGACAGAATCCTATCAACCCAAATGAGCCGTGCAGTGCTATAAATGCCCAAAGCCCACCAATTTGACACCATCTAGTGAAGTCGCCTTGTGCTTCCGGACCCCATAACAGTAGCAAAGAGTGACCCATGCTGTTTGCTGGTGTCGATACTGCCGCCGTCAAGAAGTTACATCCTTCAAGGTACGAGCTCGCTAGTCCATGCGTATACCATGATGTTACGAATGTTGTTCCTGTTAGCCATCCGCCTAGAGATAGGTAAGCGCATGGGAATAGTAGTAGCCCAGACCACCCTACAAATACGAAACGATCTCTTTTAACCCAGTCGTCAATTAGGTCGAACCTACCACGACTTTTCTCTTGTCCAATTGCTATGGTCATAATTATACTCTCCAGAGCAAACTTTGTAAGTGATTCGGCCTGTGTCCGATTGAGAAATAAATTTCTTAGCTTGCAGTAAGGCTTCACTTTTCTTTCCGATTACACTAATTATAAACTAACTGCCTACAAATTTCCCGTTCTCCAGTGATGAGTCTTTGCATAGTTCTCTAAGTTGATTACTCATGGGAGAAAAATTGTGGCGGAAAAAGAACAATGAAGTTTTGGTTCTATGCTTTTTTAAGGCTTGCTCACTTCTGTGATTCTTTGGAACAAGTATCCTGTACCTCTGGCTGTAAGGATAAGATCAGGATTGCTCGGATCATCTTCTAGTTTTGCTCGCAGTCTTGAGATATGTACATCTACAACTCTTGTGTCGACATGTCTTTCTGGAGTGTATCCCCAGACATCTTGTAATATAGATGATCTAGAAAAAGGGTCGCCAGCTTTACTAACTAGTAACTCCAGTAAACTGAACTCCATTCCGGTTAACCTAACCCGTTCGTTGTTTTTGTACACTTGTCTTTTATTTGTATCGACTCGAAGAAATCCTATGTGTATTATGCCAGAACTAGGTATTCCAGGATTAACCGCTATTTTATCTACTCTACGGAGCACTGATCTAATTCTTGCCTCAAGCTCTTTAGGTGAAAATGGTTTTACAACGTAATCATCTGCACCTAATTCTAGGCCTGTTATTCTGTCGGAGACATCACCAAGAGCTGTTAACATTATTATCGGTACATCTGATTCTTTTCTAAGCTCTTGACAAACTCCATATCCATCCAGCTTTGGCATCATCACATCCAAAATTACTAAGCTTGGGTATTCTTTCCTAAAAAGTATCAGAGCTTCTTCACCGTCAGATGCACTTATTACGTCATATCCTATTATCGATAAGCGGGTCTCCAGGATTCGTCTTATACTTGTTTCATCATCAACAATAAGTATCTTCTCTTTCTGGTGTTCAGCTTTATTTATACTTCCTGTGTAGTCTAGTTCCACTTTACTCACCTGCCTAAGTCTTAAAACACAAATAATAGTAACAGTTTTAGTGAATCATCTGTATTAAAAAAATATGTATTAATTAGTATTGTCTGGTTTTACTAACTATTATATAGTGCGCCTCACGATTTCTCTAACTTAATATTTACTGTCAGGTCTTAGGCCCTTTTCATAGTTTATTCTTATCTAAGTCTTGTGATATGATTGAATAACTTGAATCTTTATAGTGACCGCGATTAGAAAAAATATTTTTATTGGAAGGGGTTGACAACAGTTAGGAGAAAAGAGTAGTCTATTCTCATACATAGGAACACGAAATAGTTCCATCTAAAAAATTCTGGAA